TTTATATTCACTACCCGCTGAATCATGATTCAGCGGGTGTATTTAATTTCTTTATTAATATTCTACCTTTATATTTTTATAATTAATTAACCCCCTAAGGGATTGATCATCCCCGCAATGCGGGGGTAATTTATTATTTACCTATATTCACTTATATATAGATATAAATAAATATATAATTAGAATTATTATCTAGATTACATAAATATGTAATTATATCATAATATAGGATTATTTATATAAAGGAATATAATTATCATAAGTAGGTTTAATATAATTAGTATCATATATATAGATAAATTAGTTAATATATAGTTATAAGATAAAAATGTTACAAAAAAATGTAGGATTATTTTATATAAGGTAAAATATATATATATTGTTTAATACCGCAACATATAAATGTTGCGGGCTATATTTTATTATAGATCTTTTATCTCATTTAATAAATTATATTATTATTATCTATATGATGACAATATCTTATACAAATTATAATATTATTATCTATATAATTATGATGACAATATCTTATATTTAACTACCCGCTGAATCAAGATTCAGCGGGAGATTTTATCTATCTTATATATATTTTTTATTATAATATCTCTTTATTATATAAGTATATATATTATAAATTATATTTTATTTGACTATTTATATATATTAGATATATATTAATAGAATAGTATTAATATTATACTTTTATAGTTTAATGATGATGAGTAAATTATAAAATAGTTAATTTTATATTAATAATATTAATGTTGATTATAAATTATCTTAGAGATAAGTTATTTTTTATATAATTTCACTAAATCAAAATGTAAGATAAATCACCACGAATAAAAAAATGAATGTGTTAAATTTTATTATTTAGGTAAATTATTTTATAGAATATATCAAGATGAAACGGGTGTAATTTATTATAATGCCCTTCGGGTATCATAATTATATATATCATGAATATATCTAAAGGTAGATTATCATTAAATTTAATTAACCCCCGAAGTAATTAATATAATATTTGATTAAATATTTATCACCCATAAAAAAAGAATGTGTTAATTTTATAATTTAGGTAAAATTTTTTATATGCTAGCAGTAGGCTTATTATAAAATATATAAGATAATAATATAAATAAGAAGGTCAATATATATTAATTATAATAATATAAATAATAGATAAAAGATATAAAAATAAAGAATAGCCTAACCCGCAACATTTATATGTTGCGGGTGGTAATATATATATCTATATATTTAATTAATTATCCCCTGATACCCTAAGGGCATTAATTCCTTTATATATCTTATCTACTTAATCATTTATATTTATAGATAAAAACCACCAATTGAAATAAAAATAATAACCTAAAAGTTAAAAATAAATATACAATTTAATGAAAAGATATATAGAAATAATATATAAATAAATTCTAATTTTGATATATATATAATAATTTGTATAAATAATAATATATAATATAAATAAGCTTACCCGCAACATGATAATGTTGCGGGCATAATATAATTTAGGGAGATATATATAAAAATCTTAATAAAAATTATATAAAAAATATTAATAAATTTATATAAACCAAATAAATTAAACCTATATAGCCCGCAACATCTTGATGTTGCGGGTGGATATATATTAATCTTCAATATTTATATATACAACATTTTAATATTGATCACATTTATATCCTTATTAACAAAATAAAATCTATCAAAAAGTAATTAAGAAGATAATTTTAACTTATTATAATTAGTTATATATATAATACACATATTAATAAGTTTATTAACTAAACCACGAATAAAAAAATGAATGTGTTAAATTTTATTATTTAGGTAAATTATTTTATAGAATATATCATATATATAAATTAATATTTCCTCATTTATAAATTTATACCTTAATATATAAAAATATATGATTTATATGAAATAAAAATATAATGAAATGGGTAGATGATTTTAAAAATAAACCCACAACTTTAATGAATCTAATATAAAAATACTAATAATGTTTATCATTTAACTTTTTAATAAAGTTATTAATAATTTATAATATTGATCTATATTATAATGCCCTTCGGGTATCAGGATAATTAAACATATTATTTTATTTGATATATTTTTTTATAAGGGATTATATCTGTTTTAATTTCTTATTATTACGGAGATAATATACTATTTATATATTTTAATTTATCCATAATATTCTTATACTTTTTATATATCAACTTACCACCTATACAAATTATATATTTTTGTATGCTGAATCATGATTCAGCGGGTGGATTTAATTTATCTTATTTATTTCATTTATATATATCTATATTATATGAATTTAAATATAATAGGTGGAAAATAATATCATACTAAATAGTCTGTAAAGGTATATTAATAATAAAAATCACATAAAAAAGATAGAAATAGCTATAGCCCGCAACATATAAATGTTGCGGGTAGTCATAATTATCTAATATACCATTTTTTTATATCACCTAAAAGTTAATATACCATTAATTTATATCAAAGATATAGGATATATAATTAAAATAACATAATTATAACTACATAATCATGAATTAAATTTTTAATAATTACCACCACATATAAATGTAGCAAGTGGATTATATATATAATATAAATATATATCTCATAATGGTAGATATTCATTATAGTCTTTTATAGATAAATATATAGAGAAAGATATTATTAAATTATCTAAATCTTATTTTAATATCATTATAACTTAATTTTATTGATATTTTTATTCTCTTATAAATGTTTCCTTATTCTACTAAATTAATTATTATATACATATAATAAATGTCATATATATATTAATAAATTTATAGGGAGATAAATTACGATAACTTATTATCATATAGGTTTATATTAATATTCACCACCCGCTTCATCAAGATGAAGCGGGTGGCTATTTATTCTAATTGTCATTTTATTAATACATCTGTTATTTTTTTTTATTATATTTATCATTTATAATATATTCTTATATATATCCTATATATATATATAATTTCCAATTATAATGCCCTTCGGGTATCATCCCCGCGTAGCGGGGATAATTAAGATTTTAATAATGATCATTTATTATATAAATTGTTATGACTATATTATAAAATAAGGAGATAAATTATTAAATATATAATTTTATAAATTAAATAAAGAACCACCCGCAACATTTATATGTTGCGGGCTATATATAATAAATTTGAAATAAATAAGAATAAAATTAGGTATAAAAAGGTATAAATCATATAAAAATTTAATATTACCTATATGTAAAATATAATAAATTTAAATAAAAATACATGATATATTTTTAAATTAAAACCCATAATAAATAAAAACCACTTTATTTAATTATATCTATCTCTGCCCGCAGCATGCTGCGGGCTATATATATTATTTTATTATCTATATTATTTTCTCCTTATCATATCTTATTAAATAATATATAATGAACCCCCGAAGGGGGTATATCATCCCGCGTAGCGGGATAATTATAAATATATATAATGATGATAATCTATAAATACAAATGATACATATAAATGTAACAAATAATAAAATAAAACCTAATAATAAATAAAGTTAATATTACCACCCGCAACATCAAGATGTTGCGGGCTATATAAATATTATTAATATAAAATTAAGATATATCTAATGTATAATTTATAAAATAAATAAAATATATATTTAATCTCTATATCATAATGTAACAGTTCCTAATATTTATATAATTAATATCTATATAATATTATATATAATAATAATGGAGATATAAAAATTGTAAATAAAGGTAAAATATGAAAACCATAAATTAAAAATATGAAATAAAAAAAAGAAAAATATAAAAAAGATATAAATAAGACAGCAACATTTATTTATAAAAAAATGTTGCTGATGTATATAAATATATTTACCAAATAAGAAATATTAAAATAAAGAAAAGTATATATAGAGAAAATAAAAGTTATAATAGGAGATAAAAATAATAAATTTTAGATAAAAATTGTAAAAGATAAAATAAAAACCACCCGCTGAATCAAGATTCAGCGGGAGGATATTAAAATTAATAAATACCTGACCCCCCCCAAGGGGGGGGTCCTTTATATTTTCTTTTAATTTGATTAATCTGGGGGGGGGTTATTTTACTATTTAATTCTTATTTTGTTTATTATTACATATTTAGTTTATATATATCTATTTATTTATAATTATTTTAATTTATATATCAATATATAATATATATCAATTACAAGTTACTAAAATAAAGAATTAATATTATTTTTTATAATAAGATACCCCCCCCCAATAAATTTTAATAGAAGATAAATTCTAATACCCCCCCCGAAGGGGGGGGTTAACTACCTTATTTTTTTATAAAATTATTTTTATAAATATAGGGAATTATATATATAAATAATTTAATTTAAATAAATTTAAAATATTAGAAATTAACTTATATTTCTTATATTAAATATTTAAAAATATGAAAGAATAAAAGAATATAAAATCTCCCCCCCCCCAATAAATTTTAATAGAAGATAAATTCTAATACCCCCCCCGAAGGGGGGGGTTAACTACCTTTTTTTAAATAAAAATATATTTATAAATGTAGGAAATATTATATATAAATAATTTAATTTAAATAAATTTAAAAAATTATAAATTAACTTATATCTATATTTTAAAAATTATAAAAAAAAATTAAAAGAATAAAAATAAAATAAATGACCCCCCCTCCGGGGGGGGCTCCTCTCCCCTCCTCTCTTATACCAGGAATATGATCTGTTTAATAAGTTAATATTTTATTCGTTATGTTTAATAAGTTATATTTTATTAATTATGTTTAATAAGTTATATTTTAATATCTATATATAATTTTATATATCTTATATTTCTATATACATTATATATTCACTGGTATTAATTATTATCTTAAATATTAATAATATATATCTTATATATTACTTATATCTTATATCTATAATATATTTATATATATATTACCTTGTTTTATTTTACTTATCTTATGGTTATTATTTAAATCCGTTATTTATTTTATCTTTTTTATTTTCATTAGGATATATATTAAAACTTATAAGTATAAAATTATGACCACCCGCAACATCTTGATGTTGCGGGCTATATTTATATATTATATATGTATATAATTTAAATATAAATATCCCCGCAAAGCGGGTATTATGAAACACATAAAAAATGTATATTTTTGTATTTTAAGGGGGTTAATTAAATATGTTATAATTTGTTGTCCTAAAGATAAGAGTATAAAACCCACCCGCTGAATCTTGATTCAGCGGGTGGTAAGAGTTTATTTTTTATTTTATTGGTATTTCTATTCTTATTTAATACTTTATAATTTATCTTTTTTTATATTCTATCTTTTATTATTATATATGTATATAAATATATAATTTATATCTATAGATGATTTAATTATTGGAGATATAGTTATAATAGTTAAATAAAATAGGATTATTAATTAAATAAGCCCGCAACATCAAGATGTTGCGGGTGGTAATTATTTCATTTGTTTAATATTTATTCTTATTATATCTTCTTTATTACTGATTTATATAATCTATGAAAAATAAATAATAAGATAAAGAACTCTATATATAAATGTAGATAATTTAGTTGAGATAAATTGTTATTATTTTCAGAGTATATATATTTATTATCTAGATAAATAATATTATTTAACAAAGGTTATTTAAATTAGTTTTACTTTTATATACTTTCCTTATTTTATTATACCTTACCATACCTTACCACCCGCTGAATCAAGATTCAGCGGGTGGATATAAGATTATATAAATTAGTGATAATAGGTTTATTTTTATATTTATATTATCATAATTTACCTATAATATTTATATTAAATGGGTGAATATAATAATATATAAATTGGTCATAATAAATTTATTTATTAATTATATATACTTTATATAAAAAAAACTTATATATATATTTTATAATAATATAGGATTAATAAACATTTATTAAAATACCTAGCTCGATAATAAAATGATATATCACTATAATATTTATATTAATCACCACCTATACAAAAATGTACATGTACATTTTTGTATGCTGAATCATGATTCAGCGGGTGGATATAGGTTTATTTTATATATTCGTTTTATAAATAATATAATGACTTATATAATATGTCAATTATAAATAATTTATGATCATAATGCCCTTCGGGTATCAGGGGATAATTAAATTTAGAGAGATATATAAAGTAATTAATAGTCATAAAGCCTATAAAAATATAAGGTCATATATATAATAAGGGTAATAATAAAATATTGTTATTTTATAGTAGATAATAATTTTATTAAGTATCTTTATTATTAATTAATTATACTACTTTTAAATTTTACTTTATATTTATATATTTTCCTATAGTTTAAGATATATATTACATTATATATATTATATTAGATTAAAATAAAGGATTTATATATCTTACCACCTATACAAAAATGTACATGTACATTTTTGTATGCTGAATCTTGATTCAGCGGGTGGATTATATCTCTATATCTAAAAGGTGGTTATAATTCATTTTATTTATTTAATAATTTGTCATCTTTATTTATAAATGGGTAAATGATATACTTAATTTATATCCTTCTTAGATAAATATCTAACTCATATATAATAATTAACCATAATGCCCTTCGGGTATCATCCCCGCGTAGCGGGGATAATTAATTTTATTTATAATGAACCCCCGAAGGGGGTATATCATCCCGCTACGCGGGATAATTAAAATCATATCAAATTAATGAATAATAATTTATATAGATATTTTTATTTTAAAATATCAAATATTAATAATCTTATATATATAATCATCTGATACATTTTAATATTGAATTGTTATATTATATAAAATTTTATATATCTATATTTTTATAACTTTTATAAGTTACAAATTTATGACCACCCGCAACATCAAGATGTTGCGGGCTATATTGATAATATCCACCCGCTGAATCTTGATTCAGCGGGTAGTTAATTTATTTTTATATTTCTTATAAAGATTATATTATGTTTAATCTCTATAAATAATGGAGAAATAGACATATTTATATTATATTTTATATAATCACTTAAGGTTATATATTTAGGATATATTAACTAGTGATATATTATATAAGTTATATTTTCATTATCTATATAGCTTATTTTTATTTAAGGACATAAATTATTTTCTAATTATCATTAAGGTAATTTATCAATTAACAGGAGATATATCTGATATTTAGGTATATCTATATCGCCCGCAGCATGCTGCGGGCGGAGATATATAAATTTGTTATAATGTTGATCTATATTTATAACCAGGATTACTTTATGATTATATATTTTATACAAAATTAAATACTTATAAATTATCTCGTATTGCAGGGATAATCTATCATTAGGAGATATATAATTCTATATTATTATTATAAGTATCATTATATATATCTAATTATAATTTAATAAATGTATCAAACATATATAAAATTTATAAATATAAATAAGATTAAATTGATTATAAATTATTAAAATTATATTATTACTATTGACTACAGTTTGGGGATTATAATATATATCAAATAGAAAGTAATAAATAATTATTAATTTGATATGTTATCTTATAATTACTAACACAAATAGAATAATATATATATCCTTTATATCACCACCCGCTGAATCTTGATTCAGCATACAAAAATGTACATTTTGTATAGGTGGATTTTATTATTTAATACTTTTATATCTCATCAATATTTATATCTTATATTATATCATCATATTATATATTTTATCATTTCATTTTCACTATATCTCAGTCCCATAAATAAAATGAATGTGTTCATTTAGGTACATTTTTTTATATGCAAGCTGCGGGCTATGATTAATTTATATAGGAGATAATAACACTATATTATGTTAATTTAATAATAAAGGAGATATAGGTATATTAATATTAGATTAAATATGTCACTATCTGTTATAAATTTATGTAATTAAATAATATTTTTTTAATGAAAATATATATGTTTAATAGATTTTATTTTATATAAAGGTTAAATATTTTTATAGTATGATTCTATACCACCCACAACATCTTGATGTTGTGGGTTATATGGTGATTTATATAACTATTTTATTTATTTAGCTTATTATATCTTTTATCATTTAATAATAAAACATAATTTAGTATATTATTATTTTTATAATTAATCATAATTTTATATAAGGTTATATGTTATATTATTTTTTATCTATATAAAACTAATATATATATAAATAGATCAAATTATAAATATATAAATGTATTCATCTCACCACCCGCTGAATCTAGATTCAGCGGGTGGATATTATAATTTAATAGTAGAGATAAAAAGATCTTAATATTTTATGTTATTATAATACTATTTAATATTAACTATTTTTAAAATATTTAACTATATATATAATCTCATCACCACCCGCTTCATCAAGATGAAGCGGGTGGATTTTATATCTATTTTATTATTATCTCCACTAGTTTTATTATATTACCTCATATTTTTATGATATATATTTTTTATATACACCTTATTTCTTAAATATATTTTATTATATATATTTTTTATATACACCTTATTTCTTAAATATATTTTATTATATATATATTGTTATATTATTAATATAAATAAAATCTAAGCCACCCGCTGAATCTTGATTCAGCATACAAAAATGTACATGTACATTTTTGTATAGGTGGTAATATAAATAATCTATCGCTACCTTTTTTATGTAGAATATTTAATATATAAAGTCATATACCTTTTAAATAACCCTTAAAATAATAATAACTGATTATCATTAAAGTATAAATAAGAATGTTAAGATAATATAAAGGAAATGTAAAAGTGGAGATAGTTGAAATTAAGATCCAATAGATAAAATATCTCAATATAAAAGATAAATATATAAACAGTAATAAAATAATTATTATATAACTACCATTTTAAATATTTTTAAAATATATAATTTTTTATATAATTCATTATTATATTTAAATTTATAACAATATGGAGATATATACTATAAATATTAATAAATAATCACCATATAAATGTTAGCTTTTTATAATAAGATGAAATAATAACCACCCGCAACATCTTGATGTTGCGGGCTTATTTTATAATAAATGTAATAATAGTTTTATCTATATTAATAATCTTTTAAATATTAATAATAAGATATATGATTATAACAATAAAAATGTCCAATAAGATTAAATAAATTAAATTAGGTAGTATAGAGTTAAATTTAATTAATCTATTACGAAGATATAACTTAATATATTAATTTAATATACAAATATATAATTAATATATAGTAGAGATAAAAATCCTACATTAAATTAAAATCTTATATAAATTAAATTAGATAAACTTTCCTTTATTTAATAATACATAATTACCTATGATCATCATTAATTTATCTATGAATTATTTACTTTTTTTTATCATTAAGCTTAATCTGATTTTTATTACTTATTGATAACATTTATTAATATACATAATACTTATTATCCCGCAGCATGCTGCGGGTAGATATAAATTCTATATTGAGATATATAGGTATATTTAAAGCTATATTCTTTATAGATAAATAAAGCTATTTATATTGTTTATAGTAAATTGATGAAAAAATATATATATATATAATATTAATAGGATTATAAAAGCATATAATAATATAAAATAAATTGATATAGGAAGATATAACCAATCATATATATGTATATTATATATAAATATCAATCATATATATGTATATTAAATATAAATAAGGATTATATATATGTATATAAAGTATAAATACCAATAATATATATGAATAAAAAAAATAAAAATCTTATATATATATGAATAAAAAAAATAAAAAGGGAAGATATAAGGAGAAATTAAGAATAATAACTTATATCGATTAAAATAAGATAAGCCCGCAGCAAGCTGCGGGAGGTAAGGAAGGTAAAATAAATGAATAAATAATGCCCTTCAGGTATCAGGGGGTAATTAAAAATTATAAATTAAATTAGAAGATTCTCAAATCATATTTAATATAGAATTAGGGAAGAAACCAAAGAAGATAGTAGGGATAATTAAAGCTCACATTAAGAAACTTTCTCTATATGTACAATCAGCAGTTAAAGAGATATAAGGAGTAATAACACCACCAGTTAATCTATTAGTAATTTTCATTTGATATGAAGCAGATAATAAAACAGATAGAGCAGCTAAAGCACCTAAGAAAGGAGCTCTATTAATAGCACCACTTAAAGATAATAATTCACCTATAAAATTTAAAGATAAAGGAGTACCAGTATTACAAAAACTTAATATTATTAAATATACAGCTAATCAAGGCATATAAGTTAATAAACCTTGAAAATAATATATTAATCTATTATGATATCTATCATATAATATACCACCTACTATAATAAATAAACCAGGTGATACAAAACCATGAGCTATAGATAATATTAAACTTCCTGATATTCCAGTTAATGTATTTGATAATATACCTAAAATACATACCGTCATATGAGATATTGAACTATAAGCTATTATAACTTTTAAATCTGTTTGTCTTAATGTTATTATTGATGTATAAATTATTGTTATAACACATAAAACATATACAAATGGAGTATATAATATAGCTGCATCTGATAAAGTCGGTAATATTAATCTTATAATTGCATAAACTGCTAATTTTAAAATTACACCAGCTAATAATATTGAACCTGCTAATGGTGATTCTGAATGTACTACAGGTAATCATGTATGTACTGGAGCTAAAGGTGTTTTAACTGCTATACCTATTGATATAGCTAAAAATAATATACATTGTAAATCTATAGATAATACTAATAAACTAGTCGCTTGATAATCCGTATTATTTAATAATATTTCATATATTGCAATAGCTAATAACATAAATAAAGAAGAAAATAAAGTATAAATTAATATATAATCAGCCGCTTTATCTTTATTAGCTGCTCCATATAATCCTATCATTATAAATAAAGGAGCTAAAGATGCTTCAAAATAAATATAAAATGAAGTCATATCTTGACATATAAAATTAATTAATAAAATAATACCTAAATTTAATACTAATTCAAAATATAAAGTATTCTTTATATTATTTCAATTTGATATTATTGATATTGGTATTAAATATGCTGTTAATAATATTAATACATCTGCTATTCCATCTGTTGTATAATATACATTTATTTCTGATCAATCATATATTGTTGGTATAGCAATTAAACCACTTCCTATTAATATTATTTGTTTTGATATATTATTTAATATTCTAGTACTTATAGATGTTAATGATGATATTAAAAAATATATTAATGTCATTTCTTTTTTTCTTTTTTTTTTAATCATTAATATGACTAAAGGGAGTTGAACCCTTAAAAAATTAGACCTAAACTAATCGCGTTTACCTATTTCGCCATAGTCATATATCGGATGCAACGTGATTCGAACACGTGGACTGTTAAGTCTTAATAACTCAAGTATTACGCTTTAAACCACTCAGCCATACATCCTTTTATATATTTTATTAATAATTAACCCCCCGAAGGGGGTATTTCTTCCCGCGTAGCGGGATATTTATTACTTAATTATATATACTTACCTATATATTATTAGAAATATATTCAATATTTATAAAGTATTATCATCTCCATTATATTTATGTTTTTATAAATACTTATAACAAATTTAATTTATTATTCTACATTCTAAAATATATCCTTTATAATATCCATTAGATTAAAATATAATCTCCAATTACAGGGCATTATTATCATTATCTAATATATAAAATCTATATATATATCATTTTATCATTACCTACTAGAAGTGGGGTTAATTATATAATATTATATAATAATCATAAACTACTATTAAATCACTATCCATTATAGATGTATTACATAAAACATATATACCATTTGGTTTTTTAATAAATAAATGTATTATTATGTGCTATTTTATATAGTCTATTTTTTATTAATTTAGGTTAATTATAAATAGTAAAATATCTATTTCAGTTATATAAATTTTATTATATATTAAATTATTAATATAAGAATATTAATGTAAATAATAATATTTAGTTTTAGATATTAAATATAAATTATTTTAAGATGTAAAAAAAAGTAATATATATGTTATAAAAAATAATGATATAGCCCGCAACATTATCATGTTGCGGGTGGTCTTAAATCGTTATATTATTTATTAGTTTTATTATATATAATTGTTATACTTTCTATATTTAACTTATATAATCTATATTTATCATAACCCGCAACCATGTTGCGGGTGGAAATTTAATTCTTTTATATATATTCTTTAATAGCTATTAAAACATTTTATTGAATTTAATCAATATACAAATGATGCATCACCCTATATTAAACCTAATAATCTATACTTATAATCACCCGCTGAATCTTGATTCAGCGGGTTTATATCTATATTTTATATAAGGATCTTTCTATCTTAATATTTAATTGTATTTATCTTAAATATTTTTATTAATATATCTATATCTTCTATAAATTTATATCTATATATATTATAACTTACATTATCTATATTTAGATAGTATATAACACATTTATATTATCTATGTATTATTTGTTGTAGAATTAAATAGTAAAACCTACAAATAAGTTAAATTAGTACTATCTTTTTTTATTATTTAAATATATTCTAATGAGATATATATTATTTATATATTACGTTATACTTAGAATTTAATCAAATTAGATGTATTAATAATACATTGTATTATCATTAAGTTAAAAATTTATAAGTTTGTTATTAATAGAAAATAACAAAAGGATAATAACTTAAACCCGCAACATGGTTGCGGGTGGAGATATATATGAATATATATTATAAAATATAAGGGTAATAAATTAAGCACCTCATCAGTAACAAATTATATAAATAAATAATCATAAAATATCTAAAATATGTAAGTATAATACTGTCATTTCAGCAAAAACATGACTATTATTAGTGAAATCATAATTATAAATTCTTCAAGAACAAAGACCTAACATTATACCAAGCATAGACATATGTAAGAAATGTAAACCAGTTAAAGAGTAGAAAGTAGAACCATAAACTCCATCTGTAATAGTAAATGAAGAAAACATGTATTCGAAATATTGTAATATAACAAATAATACAATTAATAAAGTAGTAAAGATAAATCCATATAATGTATCTTTTCTATTACTATTTATTAAAGCATGATGTCCCATAGTTATAGTTACTCCTGATGCTAATAATATTATTGTATTTAATAATGGTAATTCACTAGCAGATATAGCTTCTATTCCTGCTGGAGGTCATGACATACCTATTTCCATAGTAGGATTTAATGATGAATGTAAATATGCTCAAAATAATGATGCAAATATTAATATTTCACTAACTACAAATAAATAAAAACCTTGTGTTAATCCTGTTTTTACTGCTTTTGTATGATCACCTAAATAAGTACTTTCTGCTATAACATCTTTAAATCATAATGTTAAAACATATAAAACACTAAATATATTAAATAATATATAAAAATTATTATTTATATAATTATGTGCTGTTAATCCTATACTTAATGCTAAATTCATTAAAGCAAATGAAGTATATAAAGGTCAAGGTGATGGGCTTACTAAATGAAAAGGATGTAATTGAATATAACCTCTTATTGAATTTGTCATTTTTATTATTTAAAATATATTGATATATAAAATTTTTGGTTGAGTTAAATTGGAATCGAACCAATATAGATTACTTAAAAGGTAATTGTCTTAACCATTAGACTATTAACTCTATTATTATATTGCCTTCGGAAAGAATTGAACTTACACCAGTCGCGCTTCAAGCGAATGCTCTACCATTTAAGCTACAAAAGCAATCAAGAGCAAGTAGAATCGAACTACTATAACATGTGTTGAAGACATGGACTTTACCATTAAGTGATACTCTTTTATTTTAGGTTATATAGGAATTGAACCTATGGCTCAGTTGTGTAAGAACTGCGATTTCACCACTAATCTAATAACCTTATTTTTTATTTTCCTTCTTTATTTTTATAATTAACTAATAGGGGTTAATCTTCCAATAACCCCGGTTAATTTATATATATAATACCTCTAAATATACTTTTTTATTTCATAAAATAATCATCTAATATAAAACCTTATAATTTAGTTTATATCCATCTTTTAAATTTTATGTATAATACATTAGAGGGACCCTATATATACCCTAATTTTATTTTATACCCTAAAAAAGTTTATGATAAATAAAAATATATGAATATATATATTTATATAATTTATCTTAAAAAAAATATAATAAATTACCTATTAATATGGATATTAAATTATGTATAATAATAAGAAAGTATTTAGTTAAGTATTAATAAATATGAGATATATTATACCTTTTTATTAACTTCTTATTTCCTATATGAGTAATATTAATATATAGTTATTTATATGTAATATCCTTCTATAAAGTTTAATAAATTACTTATTATCATTAATATATATAACATTAATTATGTATCTATTTTTTAAAGGTTTTTTATTTTTATAATATATTTAGATAAAGAGCTATAATATAAAATATAATACCTGTTTCTCTTAAAGATTTTAATTATCCCCTGATACCCGAAGGGCATTATATTAGTTTCTATATCTATTATTTGTATATTTATACTAGTTTTTTGAACTGGTTTATAATATTAATCATAAAGTTTATCTATATTAAACATATAACGATCTAAATATGATTTAGGATAATCTTTACTTAAATAATTAATTATACTAGATTTATTAATATTTAATTTACGAGCTGTATTTTAAATTTTCTTCTATAATAAATCATGAATAATAACTCTTATCATATTAGTTTGACTTCCTTATTGTTTTATACAATAATTAGAATTTAAACCTATTAATTTAGCTTTTAATTTTATTAATTCAATAGATTCAGGAGTATGTTTAATTCTATCTATATCTTTAATATCTTTAACCATATAATAATTGTATATATATTCCTTTTCCTTTATTAATACTTCTTTTATATTGCAATATTATAATATAAAATTATAATAACCATATTCTAATATAGCTTTATATATTTTAATATTTTTATCTCCACCCGCAACCATGTTGCGGGTTATTAATAACATATTTCATACTTAAATAATTACTTATTCTTATTTTTTTATTAGTAGAATATCGAATATAATATTCATTTGTAATTTTATCTATATCATAAATATATTCCACATTTTTTATTTAATATTATATATATATCATATTTATTTAATTTATCTTATTTAATAGGTAATATTTTTTTCATTATTTTTTTTAATATATTATATATTCATTATCTTCTTTAAATAAAAACTTATTATAAATAAGATAATTATTTTTTTTTTAATTTATAATAAGAAATATTATTATTACCTTTATAAAAATAAGAATAAACAATAGTATAATATAAAAATATATGAATATATGAATAATGCCCTTCGGGTATGGGATAATTAAAAATATCTTTATCTCCACCCGCAACATGTGGATGTTGCGGGTTATTAATTAAAAATAAAATATGGAGATTTAAATTAATTAACCCCCCCTTCGGGGGGTTGATCAACCCGCTACGCGGGTTAATTAAAATCATATAAATTATATGATTAATAAATTTATATAAATAAAAAATATATTTAATTAAACTGCATATAATAATAAGAAAGCGATCATTAAAGCAAATAATCCACAAGCTTCTGCTAAAGCAAATCCTAAAATTGCTTGAGGGAATAATGTAGCACGTAATGAAGGGTTACGTGATGTACCGTTAATTAACGCTACGAAAACTAAAGCGATAGCTATTGATGAACCTCCTAAAGCTAATGTAGATATACCTGCTCCTATGTATTTTGCTGCTAATACTAATTGCATAATAATAATATAATCATACCTTTGATAAATATACTTCAACTAAGTTTTTTTACTTAAATTTAAACCTTCTTATATATATTCTTTTTTTTATATATTAATGATGATACCCGAAGGGCATTAAGATTATCTTTAAAATATATTGAATTATAGATATATATAAATTGTTAAGTATATAAATGAATATATATAATATTAAATAAATAATTTTGAGATAAATATTTATTTAACTGGAGCGATTAATACAGGTAATTCACTAAATGTGTGATACTCTGCAGGTCTTGTTAATATTAATTCTATATCTGAATCTCTAGTATTTCTAGTTAAATTAGATTCTAAGAAATCTGGAGTAACTTGTATTTCAAGATCTTCATTTTGACCATTTTCTAATTGAATTTGGACACTTTTTAAACCTACTAATACTGAAATAATTGATATAGCTGAACCTATACTACTTACATAATTTCATCCTGTAAATGCATCAGGATATAAAGGTATACGACGTGGCATACCATTTAGCTTATTTATTTTTATGTAAATCTATATAACTATCGATTTTTACTTTATATAGTTTATTTGATAAAGCATATTTCCTTAGCCCGCAGAATGCTGCGGGCGATTATGTATTTTTATTTATGTCTCATAATTTTATTGTATTTTTATTATATTTGTTTACTTAAGGTTTACCATACATAGGATTTAATAGTCCCCTTTTATCTTTATACATATGATATGTAATTTCAGTTGATTTAGGTTTATTATACATATGATTTAATTATATATCCGTTATATTTAATATTTTCAATAGTATATAATATATTATATACTGGATTTAATATATCTAATTATTCTTGTTAAATTAATCTAATATATGTAATAGTATTTTAATTTAATTTTACTGGAGAATGTAATTGAGTTAAGAATATTATAAAATTAGATTGACCATATTTTTATATAACTTTAGATATATATATAGAATTATATAAATTACAAGGTAAATAATAACTTAATATTTTATGGATATTAACACAGCTACCAACATAAAATTTATTATTACCTCCTATACAAAAATGTACATGTACATTTTTGTATGCTGAATCAAGATTCAGCGGGAGGGATTTTATTATATATTATATATATACCTATATAATTTCTAAATTGATAAGTTAAAATATACTTATAAAATAACATATCATTAAATATAAAATTAAAATTAAATGTATAATATACAAATGAAATTTATAAAGAGATTAATTTATAAATATTATTATAAGTATCTTATATATAATTTATCTAATAAATTTTTAATATTATAAATTATAGGTTATCATTTATATGATAATATATAAAATTTAGTGGAGATAAAGAATATAAATCTCACTTTAATATATATTATTAAAATAACCCGCAACATTATCATGTTGCGGGTAGAGATATATTTACCGAATAAAATTTAATCTTCTTGTATTTAAGAAATATTTGCAGTTTATCAGTAAAATAACCTATTTCAAATTACATTATATATAGTTATATAGAATATATTTAATTATATTATAATCACACCATCTATAAAAAAATGATAAAGGATTTTTAATTTACATAAAATTATATATATAATTTATATATATATAATGAACCCCCCTTCGGGGGGTATATCAACCCGCGTAGCGGGATAATTAGGACTATATCTTAATAATTTAACTTATTTGATAAATTATTCTTCACTTATAGTCTCTGAGGATTCTAATATATTTTATTAGTTACCTGCTGATTGTCCATTGTAATATCTATATTATTATTACTATAAATATAAAATTAAATTAACCTTAAAATGTAAAAGGATAATTATAGTAAATATAGTTTTAGGAATTTCCAGCATATAGTGAAGTTTTACTTAGGCCTAAATTATGACCTAAGAAATGCATAGGTAAGAAAATGATATTAACTGAGATGAATAATAATCAGAAGTGTATTTCTGCTCAAACTTTATTATATTGTAATCCAAACATAGAAGGACCTCAATAGTAGTAACCTCCTACTAAACTGAATAAAGCTCCCATAGATAATACATAGTGGAAATGCTTATTTATAATATTAATTATCCCCCAATGGGGGTAATGATTAACGAGATATTTTAATAAATAAATGGACTATCTATTCATACGTAATTTAGATACAAATTTAATTAACCCCCCCGAAGGGGGGTATATCATCCCGCGTAGCGGGATAATTAGGATTTTCATATTTTATTTAATTATACCCGAAGGGCATTATAATTCTGAATAAATTTAAAATTCTTCACTTTCAAATTAACTTTTATCTCACTATAAAATTTAATTTCTGAATATAATCTATTTTTCATAAAATAATCATAAATAAATATCATGTTATTAATATTTTGATATTTAAATCCTATTGATTTATTATCTTTTTGATATCTTATAAATTTATAAGGTATTTAATTAGGTATTACATTATATAAATTTAATTTAGATGTAAATTAATTATATCTGTAAATTATAAATTACATTATATACGATTACCTGCGTAATTTAAAACTATAGAACCATCAGTATCTATTAAACCAGTAAAATAAGAGTCATTTTCTTAAATTATATAATTTGCTTCTTTAAATGTTATATTTAAACAACCTTTTTTAAATTTTAATACTTTAATTATTATTAAACCATTTAATTTATTAATTATATAATGCATTTATGGTATATTAGATACTATTAATTTAGAATAATCATTATTTATATATATATAAATTCTACTCATATGTAAATTATTTAATAAACATATATCACCACCGCCCGCAGCATGCTGCGGGCGATTATGTAATTTAATTTCTATAGTTTTTAACCTATTTATACCTTTTAAATTTATTATATTTATATAACTATCTACATCTATAATTCCTGCAAATTTACTTCAAAATTTAATATCTTTATCTAAATTTTTATTAATTAAGATTTAGTATATATATTACGTATTAAAGTAATATTTCTGAAAGGTATATTTCGAGGAGAGTTATAACTTCTATATAATTGTCAATGAAAATTATAGTGATGTTCAATGTTAGAAAAATATATACTTTTTCTCTTTTTGTATGATTGACATATAGTCTCTGAGAATCCTTTAAAGTTTTCTGCGGATTGTAAATTTGAACTTTTAAAATAAGTTACTAGTTTTATATTATTTTAACTATTATGATATTAATATAAATTATTCTTTAGGTAAATAAAGATTTCTTAAATATAAATATAATAGTAAATATAAACTACTGCCCGCTGCTATATATAGCAGCGGGACTTATAAATATAGTTTCCCGCATATAGTCAATTTCAATTCCCAGTTTAATACTTGGGATATCTACCTTTATAGGTAAAATCTTATATATTTAATAATATATAAATTAGGGCCATTATTTGACCAACCACGTAATAAGTGAAATTAAATTTTATATAAAATTTTCTTATAATTTGGACTATATCTTTTAATAAGTAGGCCTATATACAATATACTTATAATTTTGATTATACCCTCCATTTACTAAAAGGGGTATATTTAATTATCTTATAGATAAGTATAATTTATAGGTTAATTACTTATTAACACAACGTCTAGTCTCTACATAGTAAATAATATCTTACTTTATAGATAAATTTAAATCGGTAAGATATTATAAACTTACACGGTATTAGTATAAATACCCATGGTATGGTTGCATTCAAAAACCAATATTTAACCTTCACCGTTAGCTATAATAACATTTGTTTTATCACCTATAAAATTAAGAAAAAAGTTAGTTAATTTATTAGGATTTTATTATAACCAATATATATATAAACTCCAGAGTTATAACTGAAGTAATAATTTATATATATATTTTTGAAGTGTGACCTCAAGACACTAGGATTTTATATTTGTTAAAAAGGTAAATAATATAACAAATATATCTAAATCTACTAAATAATTTATGACGGAAAATAGTAGATAATTATCCCCATTAAAAATGTATAATTTTATATTAATGGGGATTAATTCAAATTTTATTTATTAATAGTAAGTCCTAATAAGATATATAATATATCTTATTGATTTTTTTTTCATCAAATATATTGTGAATATTTATAACCTAATAAAGGATATAATTTTAAATGATTATTTAATATATTTAGACTATTATTATTAGAAACAATAATTTTATTATATAAATTAGAATCAAGATTAGTAAAAATATTAATTTTATCATTTTTTAAATAAGAATTAATAGCTTTTAATAAATAAATATCTTTATTTTTATCTATAATAAATTGTGAAGTTTGAATAGAATTAGTTTTAATATTTTTAATTAACCCGCTACGCGGGATGATCAACCCCCCGAAGGGGGGGTTAATTAATTTAAAATGACCTTCTGCTTCAATAAATCCAGATAATCAACCTGGAAAATAATAAGGTGTATTAAAATTAGTATTAAATATAGATATTAAATTTGATTGATTATTAAATTTATTATTTCTTAATTTAATAAATTGACTATTAGACATATAAGTATTATCATTAATAAATTCTTTAGCAAAATCTAATTGACATAATTTATTAGTTGTTAATATAGGATATTTAGCTAAAATAATAAACACTTTTGTTAAATCAGATCTATTTGATGCTATTCATGTTACATTTTTATTATTTCTTTCTATTGTTTTTTTTCCTCCTATATATTTTACTAATAAATCTATCATTTGTTGATTTTCATCTATATTATTTAATGATATAATTATTCTTACACGTTTTTTTTTCTCATTAATATAATCAACAGTAATAATACCTATACCTTCTAATAAACCTACAAAAAATTGTTCAATATAATCATTTATTTTTATATTATTATTAGGTCCTACTCCTTTAGGATATAATACATCAATATGTTTATATAAATCTTTATTAGAATCTAATTTATCTATATTTAAAGAATAAGTTTTAAATTTCTTTTTTTCTACATTATTTGATTCCCCCAATTTCCCCTTACTTATCTGAAAGGTTATTTCTGATTTATTTTTATAAATATATCATATAAGCTGCCTTTGACTGTTTAATTTTCTCAAATCCTCCAAAGGATGGATCATATTATTGTCGACAATACTCATAATTTCAATTTTATATATTCTCATAAAGATTATTATATATAATATAATATATAGTATATTAAGCCCATAATCATAATTATAATCATAAGTAGACGTAAAATTATTAATGAAGTATAATATATAATAAAAAACCTTACATAAAAATGTTGCGGGTGGAGATAAAATTAAATTAATAAAATTTGAATTTAGAATATCCGTATCATGGAATGCTACATCAATAGATGCATTTGATAACATAACTCCTGTTACATATATTAAGAATATTTAATAATACTTAGTTTAAAACTTTAGATATTAACACTTAGATATTAATTATTTATAAAAGATGATAAATCCCCCCTTTGGAGGGTTTAATTTATTATATTCATAACTAAAAATATTATTTTTATATTGACCATTAACACTAGCATATTTTTAACTAAATAATGATTAATATTTAAATTATTTTCTATAGCTGTAACACTATCATATCTTTTAATTAAATTATAATATAAATTATATATAAATATAGCTTTTTTAATTTTATAATTTTTAAAATAATAATCTTCATTTTTATATCTCTTCAATTATCTATTTTAGGTGTATCTTCAATAGGTAATTTATCTAAAATATCAACCACCTTTGAATAATAATTCTTCATTTTTATATTTCATTATAATCGAATAATTAGTATTAATTAAATTAGATAATGTTGTCATATAAGAAAATATAACTAATAAATTTTTAGTATAATCATAAATATATATAGGCATTTATAATAATATTATTATATTTAAAATTTCAATATAATGACTTTTTTTAAAAAAAGGATTATTTTTATCTGTTAAAGATATAGAAATTAAATTTTTAGTTTCATCACTATGTTTTATATATTTATAACCTAAACTAGTATAACTTTGTGTTAAAACATTATAATAAGATAATAATTTACAAATATAATATGTTTCTCTTATGTATTATATTTTTATAAAGCTTTAGTTATAGGCATATTTTCATTCTTTAAACTAAAAATACCAGTTTTATTTTTTAATATTTTATATATATTTAATCTATTATTATATAATTAATTATAAATTAATATAGGTTTAATATTATTATCTTTTAATAATTTATTAATTTTTTATTTAAATTAAATACCTAAATAAGTGTTAATAGTTGAATTATAACGTTTAAATAATAATTCTATAAGTGTAATATAAGGGGCGTTATCTACCCTTATTAAAGTATTATGACCCCCAGTTAATAGGGGGCTATTCTTATTATATAATAGACTATATCTTACTATAATATTTCCCATAAAGGGATATGGCATAGTACCCATTATATTATTATTATAGCAATCGCGTGTAGTCTTTGAGGATCCCTTCAATCTATAAATATATATCTTATAATATAAATTTCTTATTTATATAAAACCTTTTTAAGGTTGTAAATAGATATAATATATTATAAACAATATAAATAACTTATAGCATATATATATAATATATTTTACCATCGACAGAATACATTATTATATTAAGAATAGATAGTTATCAGATTATTAATATCTCACCCGTAGGCATGTATCTTTAAAGAGGTATTCCCTGCTTTTGACAGAATATAAAATATATATATTTGGTTTCCTGCTGATTGTTCAAAATTATTATTATATTAAATGACTCATGTAGTGAGATTGATTTTTTGTTTAGTGAGGTTAATTATAATAATATCTCTTAAAAAGAAGAAATATATTTTGACTAATAAAAAAATTTTATTAGTAATATTATTGTTAGAAGTTTCCAGCATATAGCGATTTTTAAAAGGTGAACTAACAGGTTTATTAATCCACCAACAGTAAATAAGAATAAGAAACCTAATGCGAATAACATAGGTACAGCTAATCTTACTTCTCCTCCATAGATTGTAGCTCATATTTAACCTTAATCATTTCAGATTCTGTTATATATTATAACCATAATAAACGAATTAAGTTATGGATAAATTAATTTATAACTAGCTAGTTAAACAAATCTATAATATCATACCTATAAAAAAAATATCTTATATAAAAATGATTATTATAGTTAGAGGTTTGCTCTAATACCATTACTGGCAATTGGATTATACCTTAAAAAACCATATTATAAATACATTAGTTTATTTATTATTATATTTATAACTTAGGTTTTAAATGAGCGTCTAATCTCTACACTTTTACATAAGGATTTCTCACATATGATTTAGCTCGGCGATTGACCTATACTTATTAATATTCTAAATATAGGTTTTCCCCCGAATTTGCCCATTATATTTTATCAAATAAAAATATAAAATATCACATCATAGTATCCTTTATTAATTCTAATACCTTCATATTCCCCCTTATATAGTTTTACTTTTATCTATTTGGGGTTTATTAGATTGTAAAGTTAATATTTTAACATATAAGGTATTATAAAGGGAGATATATTTATATATATTTTATACATAGATTTAGTTCTAATATATATAGTATATAAATTTCTATTTTTATGTAAAGTAGAATCTATATTTCATTAAATATTAAATACATTAATTAAAAGAATTAAACCTTTATTATTACTTAAATAATCATTACACATTATCATATGTGCTAAACTATCATAATGCCCTTCGGGTATATAATTAAATCATATATATAGATGAAATACAATAATGACTTAATTTATTATATAAATATAATGATAAATTTATTGAAAATATATTATTATAAGTATAGCCCGCAGCATGCTGCGGGCAGTATTATTTGTTCTTTTTTTATTATTAAAATTAGTTTTAATATAACTATCACCTAATAAAATACCAATTATTATAAATTTAATATTGTGCTTTTTAAATTTGTACCATAAATAACTAATTCTTTATATTAATTATTTGGTTTAAAATAATTTCTATTAGATTTAGGAAATATATCATAAAGACTTAATTTTCTTATATAAAATTCTATAATATTAATACCTGATTTATAATTTAATAAAGGATACTGTTAAATATAATATTTTATAGTAATAAAAAATAAAATTTTGTCGAACAACATATTTTTATTTATCTTGCTAAAGGATAATTTTTTATTCAACTAAATAGAGTAGAATTGAAACTTTATAGATAGTACTCTTAAATGAAATACTCCCATCTATAAAGCCCAAAGCGCTCTCCGAACCCGGCGAGATAGTTACCCATCACCGGGCTCTCCAACTCTAACGTGATTTCATTGGTGATTTGTTTTATTAACCTTTATGTATTTCTAGATTATGTTTAAGACATAATGCTATTTGAGGTGATTCAATTGACCGTATGTATTCGGCTAGTTTACTCTTAAAGGGTTTCATATCCTTAAAAGCTCTAATATGATGCATTTGTACATCTTCAAACGACCCACATATATCACAAGGAGCACCTTGATGTCATAGTGATTTCTGTAAATATCAGTTTAAAGAACTTAAAGGATTACTAGATTTAGATTCGTTTATAATGCAAAGTAAGTCTTCAGTATTATTACTTTCTAGAACTTTTAAATACTCAGGTTTTCAGATATTTAATAATTTACTACCTGCTCGTTTGGGTATCTTATAGTATCTATCATATAATATACCAGGAATTTTAGCATTTGCATTATCCACTACACCTACTGCAGATTTAATTTTCACACCAAGAGGACGATGTATATCATTATCTCCTGATTTAAAAACTGCCGCAACAGTTGGAAGTCTAAATTTAGCTGCATATACTTTGGCAATTGAATATCTGAGTATATATGAGACGTATGCAACCGCTTGTTTACGGTCGTTGGCTATAGATCATCAGTTACACAAACCACGTAATATCATATTAATTTTCTTATTACTCTCGGATTGAGGTAATCTAAGAAATCTGAAATTAGGTATAGGGTTACCTCCTTTATCACAGAATCCCTGTTCAGCAAGACAAGTAATAACCTTTTTCATATTAACATACATAGTAGGGATAGTTATTCTCCGATTGACTAATTTATTTACATAATGTTGCTTAATGACGTAAGTGTTACGACCAATAATATAGCCTAGGAAAGGAATACCTTTACTAATATGTGTAATATTAGTCTTTTCTTCACTCAAAGTAAGTTCATTAATAAGGAAATCCTTAATAATTCCCTTAATCTCAATTGCTAGTTTACGACTACCACAAATCCCTATAAGGAATTCATCCCCATATCTGATATATTTAACAGATCTATACTCAGCTTGAAAGAAATTATTTCGACTTATCTGTCTACTATAAACCTCTTTCTTTCTACCAGATCTCATAAGAGCATTATATTCTGGAGATTTATGACGACTACTTGGCTTAACTGATCCTTGATATTTAAGACATAATTGCTCCATAAAGTTATCAAACTTATCTAGATATATATTAAATAACAAAGGACTAAGTATTCCCCCTTGTGGAGAACCCACCTCAGGAGTAAACTCAGTTTTGTTTTCAAAAACTTTGGCTTTAAGACCAGTTCGTATCAATTTAAGTATGATAGGATCTTTTATACGAGATTCAATTAAGTTCATTAATATATTGTGATTAATTGAATTAAAATAGCTTTTGATATCACCTTCAATATATCATACACATTCTTTCATATGTATATTGATATACTTAAGAGCATCATGACAACTTCTATTGGGTCTAAACCCAAAAGAGAGATTAGAGAATGTGAATTCAAAGATAGGTTCTATAATCATTTTAATGACTTCCTGTACTAGTCTGTCATTTATGCTTGTACCAGCTCAATGATATTTGTTGGTTAAAACGTATTCCTTAACCTCAAGTATCCCTTTACGGGTAAGTGAATTATCTGATAAAATATCTGGTTCTACTGTCTTGGATCCACGATTGTTCATAAATTTTAAATATGCCGCAAATCATAAAACATCTAACTTTAAAAATCCTTTAAGGTCTTTAAATATACGATTAGGATTAGATTTACAAATCTTTCAATGTTTAACTAAACGATCAAACTCCTCGGAATATTCTTCCTGTAATTGTACAATTACAGAGTTTTTAAGTTTGTTTCTCGTTGAGTATGACCTAACTTGATTAATAGAAGTATGAATGCAAGTTAAGTGTTTAGTTCCCTTCATCTTGATATTATAAATATCCCGATTACTACGAAACCTCTGCCATCTCATAAGGACAATAGTCCTCATTGAGACTTCTCCGGTAGCATATATGACGCGAAGTAATTTGATAACTCATACTACTATGTTATGAATGGATTTCATTTTGTTGTCTGTCCTTAATACGATAAGTAATGTATTTGTTATTTGAATTGAACAAACTTTAGCGTAAATCTTCACCGCCAAGCAACAAATATAATCCTGTAAGTGTAGTTCTCAGGATAAGGAAGTATTTTTCCCAAAACAACTCTGACTTCAGTAATTCAACTTATTCCATCCATAACCGCTAGCTTCGAGGAGTATCTTAGTCAAATATCAAAAGATATTTACTACATATGACTTCATCTCCCTTTTTAGTACAGGCTTTTGTCCCCCTTCTCTCACGATTATAGGGTAAGTACTATAGCTTTCAACCTGTTCAATGTGATTGTCTGAATATTTCAGCAATTTCATATACACTCGAACGGACGCCCATATTTTAATACCTGTAGGAACTGCTATTACCATTGTGAAATAGAAGATTAATCCTCTTAATAAATATATCTCAAATAAAGATATAAAGATTAAGCTTAATTAAAAAACCTTTCCCGAACTGTACGTGCTACTTTCATAGCATACAGCTCTCCATTATATATATAAATATATATAACTAAACCCCTTCATTATGTTTAATAAAAAGATATAAAGTACATGTAAAATTTAATGTTAAATAAAATCTAAATTATCCCGCTACGCGGGATGATATACCCCCCTTCGGGGGGTTCATTATAGAAATATAAAATTAACATATATTTTAGTACAAATATCTGTTCGTTATATAACTTACTTATTATTATAATTACTACGAGTTTTCCGTTAACTATATACTTTCGATATATAGTCAATCCCAAATTCTTCTTAAACCTAAATATCTATTTACTTAGGTATTTTACTCATAAAAATTGTATTTTCCAATATATGATCTGCTACAATCATACATCAATTAAAAATTAATATAAGGTCTAATATATAAAAGAATAAAATATACAATTAGCCCGCAGCATGCTGCGGGCAGAAGAGAGTATAAATAAGAAATGTGGGTAAATATACCCTATTTGTATTATCTTATAAAGTTATTGATGATAATAAGTTTTAAATATGAGTAAATTTATACCATATAAATCTTAGCTCAGGGATGAAATTAAATAAATTCCCTTTTTTAGACATGCTGTGTTCAATCTTAAATTACTTTAAGTATCTAAGTCTAATGCTTTACTTCAAAATATAAAAATTATACTTTTATGAATATCTTTTACTTTTTACGTAAAGGTATATTTTTAATATTTAATTTATATAAAAATGTATCTATAAAATAAGGTGATATTTTATGTTTAATTTTATTTAATTCTTTTTCATTTATATATATTCTATATTTATCTTTATTTTTTTGTATTGTTGTTATTAATCCAAATTTTATATATAAAATATTAGATATTAATATATTTTCTTTTAAATTAAATTTATCTGTACATAAAGTTAATCCTTTATTACGTCTATATCCATTACCCATAATTCAATGAGCTAAAACAACATAATCTATATAATCTAATAATTCATATTTAATACATTTTCTATTACTATCTTTATAATAAAATATTTCTTTAATTTCATTTAATGATTTTAATTTACGTGTATTAAATAGAATAGTATAAATTTTTTTACCTTTTTTTATATTATTTGTTAAATAAGGTATATTAGAAGTTAAAAAAGATAATTCACAAAATACTCATCAAATATATTTAAAATTTTTTGTACATTGTTTAAGTCCTAATGAAGGATTTCATATTTTATGTAAATTTAATCAACCATCTGATATTAATATACCTATTATCATACTTCTATGATATTTATTAATAATTAAAGATTTTCTTTCATTTGCTGTTATTATTCCTTTTTTTAATTTAAAAGATAAATTTTTATTTCTTTGATTATTAGATATTCATGTAGGTATAATTAATTCTTTACATTTATCTCCTTGTTGTGGGTTTTCAATAAACGTTATATTAGTCTTATTTTTATTAGATTCTAATATCTTATTATAGAACATAATTTTATATAAAAAATTTTTATAAATGGAAAATATTTGAAGGTGTAATTTATTTCTTATTTTAAAGAATTTTATACACATTAAGTTTAACAATGAGATGGCGCACGTAGCAGATGTAAAGTAAGCTCTTGTATCTATATCTAATCCTACTACATACATATGATGCTAAGTATATTATTCTTTCTACGCCCGCAGCAAGCTGCGGGCGATTATAAATCTCTACCTTAAAAATTGTTAGAGATATTAAAAGCATGTTTATTAAATTTTTTAATTAATAATTGCATACATGTTATACTTTTGGACTATATCTTATACTTATGATTTTGACGAATGTCCTATAGGATTATTTTCGATAATATATTTATTCATATTTTTTCTTAATTTATTAACTAATGTAATATTATTTATATCTAAAGGTTGTTTATTTTGTGAAATATCTAATATATTAATAAAAAAATTAAAAGATTTATATTTACTAGTTTTTAAATTAAATTTATTAAAATAATTAGTAATAATTTTACTTCTTTGAATATGATTACAAGATATTTCTATTCTATAATTAAGAGTTTTTCTTAATTTAGCTAATTTTTTACCATATAATAATATACTTATTTTATTTAATATATCTTTTTCAGATTTTTGGTCTAAAATAAAAAATGTTTTAATATATGTTATATTACATAATTTAAATACTTTAACAGAAAAACTACCTTTTGCATCTGTAAAACCAGATAATCAAGCATTATCTAATGTAACTTTATTATTTTTTTCTATAATAATAGGTACAGGGTTAATTAAATTAGTAATTATATCATTAGAATTTAGTATTTCATATCATTTTTTTAATTGTTTAATTCTATTATTTATTATAATATTACCATTAAATATTAAATATAATAAAAATATATTTTTTATATCTTTTACAATATAACGACCATATTTAAGTTTATCATTTTTATAGTAATAATATTTTACATAACCAAAATTTAATGTTTTTTGTATATGTTGAAGAATAGAAACATCTTTTTGAGTAATAACAAATTTACAAGATTTATTATGAAATAAAATAGCTCCATCACCTTCAGTAAAACCTATAAATCAATCTAATCAATTTTTATTAATTTTTATAGTTTTTAAATGTATTAATTTATAAAAAATATAAAATAAATCATAAGTATCACCACGTATAGTCTCTGAGGATCCTTTTTTAGTATCTTTTAAATTATTATTTAAAGATAAAATATCATTTGATAGAAAGTTTCCTGCTGATTGGGCATTTTTATTTAATTTTGAACTATAAAAAGTATTAAATAAATATCATCCTTCCCAGCTTATAGTGGTGTTTATTACCTTAAACTCACGCCTAAGGAAAGCCATAAATTGACTTCAAACTAAGAAACCTAATAAACCTATAGATCCCATAGCATATAGCATTCCTATTTCTCCAAAGATAGGTTTTTTACTATATGTAGATACAATATGTGATATTATTCCAAATCCTGGTATTATAATTATGTATCTTTTTATTGGACTATTTCTTATATTAAAAATATCTCTAATTATAAAAGATTTAACTATTATTTATTTAATTTAGTTAAATTTAAAGATATTTTTTTTATTTTATTAATATCTTCTATACTTAATTTATATTTATTTTGTTTAAGTATAAATATTTTTCTTATTAATATATAAGTTAAATATTTAGAACTAACTAAAGGATAAATATTTAAATAATTAATTATAAAATTAAAATTTTGATAAGAAGAGAAATGGAGAGTTATATTTTTATCTCCGCCGGCAACTAGTTGCCGGCTAAATATATTATTCCACCCGCTGTATCTTGATTCTGCGGGTGTTGAGAAAGATTTATCGATATGATAATTACCTTCTATATCTTCCTGATTATTAATAAATAAGTATAATAAATATAATATAAAATAATCAGAATGAACTAAATTTAATTTTAAAGAGAAATCAAGAGAAAAATCATGATTAATATCTTTAAATAAATTATTAATATCAATAGAAAAGAAACCAATAGAATCAATAAAACCACAAAATCAATGATTATTAAATTTAAGATTTAAATTAGTAAAATTATTATCATAATTAAAAGAAATATATTTACTTAAAAATAAATAACCACATTCTTGTTTAGGATTATTAATTAATTTGATTTTAATTTGAGTATATTTATTAAATGTTTTTAATTTATTATTAATTAATTCTAATATATATAATAAACCATTTGTTTTAGATATTATTAATATAACATTATTATCATTATATTTTACTTTACCATAACCTATTTGTTTTTTTAATCAATAAGCAGATGATATATCTTTTAAATTTATTATTAAATTATTTTTATTATCAAAATAACTATTCCCATCTATTAATCCTGCTAAATAATGTCCTAATTCTTCTTTATTCTTTGGTTTATTTTTTATTGGTACATGTTCTGATATCTTCTTATTATTTATTGGTCTTATTGTATTTTTTAATTCATTTATAGATTTAATTATCTCTTTATTTTTAATATTATTGCTTATAGTCTCTGAAGATTTTAATTTATTATTTAGAGATAATAAAATAATTCCTTGCTGATTTATTACTTTATATAACATTTTTACAATATGTGTCCCTATATAGGGTTTTATTTTTAATCATATGTATTTATATAAAATATATCCTATTTGTTCTTTATACATATTATATTTAACATTTCTATATTGAGTATAGATATTTTTAATATTTTCAGCATATAGCAATATTATGAGGCATACATATACCTCTGGATGCATTTATAAAAAATATAATTTTATAATGTGGACTATGTCTTCATCTATTTCTTTCATAGAAAGATAATTAAATAAAAGATATATTTACTTATCTCTTAAATATTTCAGATATTAAAAAAATTTATAAATATATATCAAGGTTTATTAGATGGATCTTTATATGCTTTTAATAGTTTTAATTTATAGTATAGATTTATTAATTTAAATCTATTAAATTTTAAAGTATATAATGGATTATTTTTAATATAATTATAAAAATATAATATATCATTTTTACTATAAATTGTTCATTTATAATAACCATTAGAACTTTTATCATAATAGATATTACCATTAAATACATTTTAAAAATGTTCAAGATCAACAAATAATTTATTACTTAGACTAATAGATAATTGAGGATATAAATTTTATATAGATATTGAATCAACTATAATTAATATCTAAATTATAACAAACATAATATAATTTAATTAATTCTATTAATCATATCTCGTTATTATCTAATCTATATATAAGCAACCATCCAACTAATCATTGATAAAATTTATATTTAATTAATATATTTATAGATGTTTCGCATATAGTCTCTGAGATTCCTACTAAGAAAGATTTAAATCTTAATTTGGTTATCTGCAAATAATTATTTAAACTTAAATAAGATATATTTAATATTTTTACTATATAGGCTAAATTAATAAGTCTTATATTTATGAAAATTATAGTAATTAAATATATAAACCTAAAAAAATAGGATTATCATAAATTTTTGCATATAGCGAAATACAAAATGTTAAATAAACATTAATAGGCCATCATTGACCAAAGAATCCTTTTGATGATATAGTCTTCCTAAAAAATTAAAGGAAGATATATATAATTTTTATCGACTGTACATTAAGCATCATTTCAGATACCCACAAGTGAGGCAGTCTGTAGCGATATCTAATACAAGCCGGCCGTAGGCCGGCAGGTACCCCGAAGGAATACTACCGACGGTCTTAAGATAATTATAAACTCTTAACCGTTTTCACTCGTATCGCAATACTTATATATTGATCTTTATAAGATTTATATAAATATATTATTCCTCTCAGAATAAATTAGTTAAATATAAGATATATTATTTATATATTAATTATAACCTATAAAGTTATATACTTATTATTTATTTTCTTATTAGAGTTACATAAATATAAATTTAACTATTACTAGATATAAATAATGAAAATTTCATTTTATTAATAAAGTCTTATTGATTAATCGCTATAAGAGCTAAATCTTTAATCTTATGTTTATACATAATAACATTTGCTTTATTAATTATTTAGTCTTTTTATATAACTCACAACTTATAGCCTCTATGAGGTATTTTATAAATAGTGGCCTATTAATTATAACTAATTTATACCTCCTTTATTATTTCAATTCTTTAATGAAAATTTCCACTTTAACACAAGGATATACAATGAAATATATATATTTTTATCTTCTTAAATTTTTAATTATAGAAATATAATAATTAGTTATATTTTTATTTAAATTTAAATGTCCTTTAGATAAAATTCAAAATATAATTTCTTTTCATAAAATATAAGTATTTAATTTATAACTTTTTAAAGGGAATTTATCAAAATATCAAATTAATTTATTACAATTATTAACTCCTGTTACTCTTAAATATCAAATATTAGGTATTTTATGTTTATAAATATGACCTACATTTAATAAATAAGCTAATCTATCTAATACTGATTTATTATTTTCTCATTTTTGATTTATATCAAAACATAATTTATATCTATATACATTTTTAATATTATTTTCCTGTAATTTTATATTACAATAAAATGAACCTTTAGCATCAGTAAAACCAGATAATCAAGCATTATTTAATTTTAATATTTTAGATTCTTTATTTATTTTTATTATATTTATTAAATTAATTATATCTTGATATATTTTATCTGCACCCGCAACATTTTTATGTTGCGGGCTATTTAAATTTATAGTTAATTTACCTTTATTAAATTTATTATTAATTATATTTAATCATTTATTAAATAATATTAAATTAGTTGGTAAGACAATATTATTATTAAATAATAAACATAAAAAATAACATTCCATATTATTTTTTACTATAAATCTATAAGTATTTGTATCTTGTTTTATAATTTTACCAAAACCTAATGTTTTTTGTATATCTTCTAATATATATTTATAATTAGTATTTTGAGTTATAATAAATGATACATCATTTTTAAGATTAACTACAAAAGAGTCATTTCCTTCTGAAAAACCTATTAATCAATCTATAAAATTATTATCTAATTTAGGTAAATTTATTAATTTTCTTATTTTTTCATATATTATACGTTCTTCTGTTATATTTTCAATAGATTCTTCACTTATATTTTTATCTAAATTTATATTTGATAATATTTTAGTTGTATAATAATTAATTTTTAATCTGATATTTTTATTATATCAATTAAATAAGGTATAACTCAGAAAGGAAAAAGATAACTCGAGTAAATAATAAAAATAAATAATGCCCATTGGGAATCATCCCAAAAAAAAAATGTAGATTTTTTTTATTGACGTGGGAATAATTAAAAATAAGAATATATATATAGCCCGCAGCATGCTGCGGGCAAGGGATATAAAAATTATCACATAAATATATCTCATTGTTAACCCATACGAAATGGTTATATCATTTAATTTATAAAATAAATGTTGGTAAAGTACTGGATCACCTCCTGCAGCTACTTCGTAGAAACCTGTATTAAAGTTTCTATCCATAAGAAGTAACGTAACTCCAGCTGTTAATACAGGTAATGATAATAATAATAATATAGCTGTAAAGAATAGTAGAGTCAGCCGTATACAAGTAAAATTTACTCTTCTTAGAACTGCTCTCCGAACCGTACGTGATAGTTTCCCATCATACGGCTCTCCATGTTAACATCTTATTTTATATTTCTTTAACCTTATTAATTTTACTTATTTAAAAGTACATGATTTACTAATATTAGAAAGTTTATAAGCTAAAATTTAGATTTTATCTATCTAAATTGGAGATATTTAATTTATCTTTAACAGTTTTAGGTAATTTTAAATATTTATGAGTAAGTGGATCAGTTAAATTTTTACCAAATAGTTTAAATGACTTAGCCATAGAATGAAATTTATATTTACGACTTAATGTTAAAGCACATGATGCTTGTATATATCATATTAAAGTAGTTAATCTACTAAAATTAGTAGCAAAACTATAATTTTTAATTAAAGAATAAATTTTAGAGTTATAATATTGTAATATCTCATTATGAGTTTTTACAGTTAAATTACCTATACTTCAAGGTAAAAAACTACCATCTTTTTTTCTTTTTAGAATACCTGCTTCTACAAAAGAATTCAATATTTTAGGTATTGGTGCATTAACTATTAATGTATTATACAATACTTTTTTTTTATTATATTTATTAACTCTAATATACTTGATACGTTTTAATTTTCTAATATTAGCACCTAGAAAGTTAAATTGTTTTTTTAGATTAGATATTAAAATATTATCATCATTAATAATTAAATTAAATTTATCTTTAAAAAAAGTTTTAACTAAGATTTTTATATTTTGACAATCTTTATAACTACCTATAATTAAAATTAAAAAATCATTACCATATCTTATATATTTTATTCTTTTATAATCCTGTTTCATTTTCCTAATTTTACCTATATTATATAATAAATATACTTCTTTAATTATATATTTATCTAATTCATTTAAAATTATATTACATAATATTGGTCTTAATAGACTATCTTTTGGTATTCCTACTTTATTATTTTTTATAGTATTATCTTCTAATTTTATACCTACTCTTATTAATTTATATAAAGTACTTATAAAATTAGGATCTCCTATTTTTAACTTTATTATTTCTATTAATTTATCATGTGGTATATTATCTATATATTTTGTAATTTCACCTTGTATAACTCATTTATAATTTGAACCAGTAAGTCATATATCTTTTAATACTGATAATCTATTAGGTATAAATTCATGAGAATTATTTAAGAATTCAGATTTTCAAATAGCTTCTAAAATACAAGCTAAACCAGTTTGTATAATTTTGTCTCTATATAAATCATCATTTGCTTTAATTTCAATATGTCTTATAGGTTTATATTTACCAGAAATTATATCATTAGAAATATGTATAAAATAATTTAAATTATTAAAAGTATCATAAGGAATAAAATTATGATTATTTTTAATAGAATTATAAGCACCAATTCAGAAATAAGGATTATTCATAATATTATTTAATTTATGATATTTATCTTCATTAAATTTATAAGATTTGATTTTGCTCATAAGAATGGCAGTTAAATGATTAGGATTAGTTATATTAATATAAGAACTATCAAATTTATTTGAACTATACATTCTGACCAAATTCAAGTTAACACTAGTGTTCTTTGGGTAAAATGTATTAAATTTATTCATAATATTTCTATTATTACTCCCTACTACAACACTTCCGAATACGTTTGATATAAAAATATCATTTACGTTTATTTCCCGAATTTGTATACTTTGTCCTTTTATAGTGTTGTTGATTTTAGCTGTTTGCTTATCCCTATTATGGTATTGTAATTTCAATAAAGGTATCTTATTTTGAGAACTATATTCTTGAGCAATATCGTATATAGCTTTAAGATATATTAGTTTAAATATAACATGAAATACTAATAAGCTCGTTTTATCTCCTTGATAAGTATCAAATTTATTAACTTCAACATGATCAACTTCCCTAGCAGTAGCTCTTAAGAGTCATGAACCACTTGTTCTACTACATTTATAACCTGCTATACCATATAAGTACTTATTAGGTTTCTTATAGGCAGTTATAAGGGATATATATAGATTAATAAAAATCTCTCAAAAATATATAATATTACCCACTAAGTAATATAAAACAAAGTATACCCTAGACGGCGCACTAGCTCAAACGAATAATGGAGCATTTACCATATGTAATCCTATAGTACGCATATTTAAAAATGTTACTATAAAGTTTATAGCTCCTAATAAACTAGATATACTAGTTAAGTGTAATGCAAAAATTATTTACATAGACGATTGTTCTCTTATATATATTTGTTTAATTTAAACAAAACTTAAGGAACAAGCCCCGTAACAGATCTGTACTTGCGCCTCTCGACGCATACAGCTCTTTGCCAAACATTCGCATTTTCTATTTTAGATTTATGCTTATATACTAATATTATTTAGTATTTATAACTATAAATTACTACTTAAAATTTTTAAGATAATTCTTTGATATATTAACTATTTCTTTTATTAACTTTTTATCACCTAATTTATTTAATAGTTTAGCTTCATAAAGATGTATAATTATTTTAAATGTAGCTTTATTCATATCAGTTTCTGAATATGTTGATAATTTTTTAGGTAAATAAATATTCCTAACCTTTTTATATTCATGATAAAATATACGATCAATATAAGTTTTTTGAATATGACAATGTTTATGTATTAATTGTAAATTAATATTATTATTAAGTATATTAATAAGAGTAAGAGATTTACCAGCTAATATTTTAGGAATAATATGATAAATAAAAGTATCATCAAATAAATTATCTATAAATTTACTATATAAAGTATTAATAGATCTATCAGAATAGAATGAATTGATAATGTCATTAAAATCCTTATTATTATCTAATTTAATCAAGGGTAAATTACAGCAAGTACAATTAAACTTTTGTTTAATAAATAATTTACTATATGTTTCACCACTCAATATAGCTTCTATAGAATTAAAGTACATTGAATTAAGAAATAGTTCTTTTTTAGGTTCTATAACATTTCACAAACTTGGCATATTCAATGAGGTTAGATTAAGAATATTTATATAGGATTTTCTATTAGTACCTCTACTAATATTTTCATTATAAATAGTAGGACTTTTAAGTCACATTCTATAAGTACCAGTTAATTTATGATAAAATGAATTTGATGTATTTTTATCTACTTCTATTGTAAAATATTTTATAAAATAATTATGTGCATTATGTCCATATTTATTTAAAATAAATTTACGAATTCTTCTTCAAATATAAATATCAAGATGACGTCTAAGATGAAGTTGGTTAGGAGCAGGAGAAAAATAATCAGATCATCCTCTAATTAGGTCATTAACATTTTTGAAAACTTGGTATACTTCTAAATTAGTGAATTTAATAGAAGTTAAATATTTGATAGTTGATCTAAATCTAGCAGTTGAATCAGCTGAAGGATAGGTATATGTTCCTATTCAATCAATTAATTTACCTCCATTATTACTTGATCTTAATCAATTAATCTCTTTAGGATATATTATATGATGAGTTCAACCTAAAAATTCTACTTTATTTCCTACTTTTCAAGGTATAATTTTAGATTTTTCTTCTCTAATATTTAAACCACGTATAATAAGATATTCAGTTAAACTTTTATATATTAGATTAGCCATTCTCTCTGTCTTAACTCCTATTAAAAATTTATCACCATATCTAATAAATCAAGATGTATTATATCCTTCATTACTAATATTATTAGCTCTATATTTATTGTTTTCTACTTTTAATTTAATAAAATGTTGTAACCCATCTAATGTTCAATTTATAAGAAGTGGAGAAATAATACCACCTTGTAGTATACCTAAATTATTATCTTTGCTATTGACTATTAATTTATAATTACTTTTATTATCTATCATATAATTTTTAAAGATATTATCTTCTTCTTCATAGATATTAGTTTTTAATATACTTAATAATAAATATTCATATCCAATAGGCATAGGAACATTATCTAAAAGTCATTTATGACATATGTTATCTAAGCAATTATTGATATCTGTATTAATAATATACTGAGATTCTAGATAAATACCCTCTTTATAAGATAGTTCCTTACGAGAATTATTATATTGTAAACGGTTATGTATATATGAAGTAACTTGATGTGTATTTCTACCAGGTCTAAAACCAAAAGAGAATTCATCACCTAAAGGCTCCATATATGGTTCCATAATTAATTTTAATAAAATATGTAAAGTTCTATCAAAAATAGAAGGAATATCTAAAGATGTTAATTTATTATTATATTGAGATATAAAAACTCTTAAGATACCTTTTGATTTATATGATTTAAGACTATTATTCTTTATATAATTACATAATTTGAATTTAAGTTCATTATTATGTTTATTAATATAATAATATTCATTATTAGCAAAACCTACAGGATCTCTTTTAATTTGTTTCATTATATCTTTTATATATATAATATATGATTTACCATCATTAGTTTTCAAAAATCTACGTAAATTTTCACGTTTACTCAAATTATCTATACCCTTACGATTAATAACTTGATCATTTTTACCTTTTGATAATGATACTATTCTTTTATATTTATTATATCTATATTCTAATGATAATCTAGCTAATTTAATATTATTTAAATCATATAATATGGTACTTTTCTTAAAACTTATACCATCTATTCCAGGAGTTTTAGCTCCATCTGATTTTGAAATTAATTGTACAGCTCATACTTTGAAAATAATATCTTCTAAATTATATTTAGCATCAAGTAATATATCTTTTCATAGATTATTATTTTTAAGAGATTCTCTAATAACATTAGAAAATCTAGATGTTTTATAAATAACATAATTATCGGATTTAAAATTAACATTTATTAATTCTTTTAATTTATCATTAACTGAATTAATTGTATTTTCTATTAATTTATCTTCCTCTGAAATTATAAGATTATAACTTTTATTATTTAAAACTGATACACTATCATTTAAATTCATTAATTGTATAATTTCATTAAGTTTAATATCTATATTTAAATATCTTGTAAATTTTTTAGCAGTTTTTATAGAAATAAGAAAAGTAGAAATATTGATATAAAGATTTATACCTCTATTTACAATTTTAGCCTTATTGTTACTTTCATCAAGGATTCAGATTGTAGTTGGATCCTTTTTGTAAGCTACTACATTTTCCTTTAATATAGGAGTTATTATCAAACCTAAGTCTCTTTTCATTTCTTCTAATCTTTTAATGGCTTCTTCTTGATTAGTAGTATATGAACGTCTTTGATATAGAAATTGATCTCCTATAAGTTTTGTGTTTGACATATTGTTTATATTAGACATTAATAAATTAGATTGTCTAAATTTCACAATATCTATTCTCTGAGTGAATGATAAATATCGATCACTACGAATAAATAATCCCCTAAAGGAATTAATTATCCTAATAATAAAATTATAAAAATAATAATTATTATATAGAGAGTGGTTCCTTGCAATATTATCCCGTTTCATATAATATAAATTATATGTGCTATTTAATAGCTTGTACCTTTTGCTCTTATGTCCTTCGTCCCTTTTAATAAATTTGAAACTCTTGTTCTTAGAGTTCAATATTCCGCTAATATATAAACCATAAGAGCTTATGTAGGTATAGAGAGTCAACAGACTATAACTTCAAAAAGATTTAAACCCAGTTTTTACTGACCTGATCACCAATACTCTAAGATTAGTACAAAGTGATAAGATAATATGCGGTAACCCGTACGCTAAATCTACTGATGGACCTGAATGTGCATTAATTGATGATAAGGGTGGATAACAATTTTGTTTATAATCTCATATAAATTTTAATTTATACTATCATTATTTCAATATATTAACTATATTGTTCGGACTATGCTTTATTAATAAATTTTATGTTTATTTTTTAATTTATTTATTAAATCACTTATTTTTTCTAATTTTATATAATTATTTTTATATTTAATAAAAGATCTTTTTCAAATTGTAAATTCTAAATTTTTAATACCAAGAAATATAACAGTATTATCTTTAATAGTAAAATAATTTATTATATTATTTAAACTTCTTGAATTAGTTGTATCTAATATATAAGAATTATTTTTATAAATAGATGATTTTATTTTAAATATAAGTTTTATACTTAAAAGAATAATAGGATCTATTTTTTGACTAATACTAAAAGCATGTATAATTTGATTATTAGATTTAGAAACTAAATAAAAATTACCTTCAGCTTCTATAAATCCTGTCAATCAACTTTTAGATACTATTGATTTTATATGATTTTTTAATTTATAATTATTTAATGTATTTAACTCTTTTAAATTATAATCACTTTCTAATTTTCAAGCTTGTGATATATAATTTAAAGGTATATCTTTTTTATTTTCTATTAATTTTTTTATTCTATTTGTTTTTTCAATTACTGATATATCATCTCTAGAATATATTAAAACTGATTCTCTAAATATTTCATATTTATAATATTTAGATGTTAATAATGGATATTTATCAAAAATAGGTATAATAATATTCCTTAAATTATCTATTTTATTAATTTTAAAATTAACCATTGTTTTATCTTTAATAATAACACCAACACCTAAATTTTTTTTTATTTTATATAATATTTGTTCATTATAATAACTTTGAGATATTTTAAATGTAAAACTTGTTATAGGTTTTTTTTTATTAAAATATATATTAAATGAACCATCAGCATCAGTAAAACCAACTAATCATTGATGAAAATTTATAGATCTTTTTGTATCAAATTTATCTTTAAATAAATTATAACCTTCCGCTACATTATCATGTAGCGGTGGATTTTCTTTTATAATATTTATTGGAGATATAGATGAGTTTTTAAATAATTTAATAATTATTAGAGATAATAAACATAAAATTTGATTAATTATCATGTGTAGTCTCTGATGCATATAATTAAATATGCAGGCATATAAACCTATTATAAAAATTATTACTGTATTCTTACATAAAAAGGATATAAATCCGAACAAATCCACCCGCTGAATCAAGATTCAGCGGGAGGTGTGGGAAATTATCTCCCGCAGCTTTGCTGCGGGGTATATATACGAGTATTTTATAAATCATTTAAAATTACTAATTATTTTTTTTATATTAATAAATTTAAATAAGGTTTTTCATGCATCGAATGATATTAAATACGGCTTTTTTAATACCGTTCATCCTGTCCCCGCACCTTGCTCAATTAAAACTGATGCAATAATACAAACTAATGCAGGTGGTAAACATCAAAAACTAATATTATTTAATCTTGCTTGTCATAGACGAATTATACACATATTATTATATATATATAAAGCCCCGACACAGATCTCAACGAGCATCTATTAAATGCATTGAGCTCTTTGAATGTTAGTTATATTTAATACTGTAGTCGTATTAAATTTTATTTTGATATCTTTTCTTTATTTTTATGATATCCTTAATTATGGCTTTATTAGTAAATATTTCTTTCCCTTTATTTATCTTTTCATGTATCATACCATTCTTAGATTCAATATATTTGATATCATTTGACGCCTTTTTGTGTAGTTTCTCTAGTATTATACACTTATTTTCTTCATAATTTAATGTAAAATGATTTGTTACTGTATTTGCTACATTATCACTTTTTGAGAAAATAATTTTAATTATACTCAATTTCCCTCACATAACTTCTCACTCAATACTATTAGGAGTATTTCCTAATATGGGTTTTGTACTCTTTCATAGCTCTTTAGGAAAAAACATTTCTATAAGGTACTTTATCTTATATAATTCAATGTAGTATGATTCTACTTTATTTACTTCATATTTATCAGGTAATTTGTCCGTCATAGCTTTCACTATACTTCTTCCTATTACTAGCATTAACATATCTCACTTGGACTTTAGGGTATGGCATTTCTTGTGCACAAGGTTTAAGTTTATAAGATTATTTAAATCTACAAACTCCCTATTCTCGTTTAATTTATTAATGAAGTGCAATGGAATAAAATAATCTATCTGGATATCCTGTGTTCAATCTATATTGTTCCGCTTTATCAGACTTTTACTAACATCTTTTAAGATATTTATGTCTAATCCCACATCTCCAGGATTCAACTCTTCAACGATACTATTATTAAATTGTAGGTTGTCATAAGTTCCAGATTGGAAATCTTTGGATAACTCGTTACTAAATAGTCCTAGTGTATTACATACATAATTATTATTGTATCTGGACTCAATAAGTCCTAATACATTTCAATCTATTAGTTCCTTGTTACAAACCGGACAAGTACCAGCCTGAATATTGAATAATTTACTTTTAACATCATTCCTAATTTCCCCAATCTGTAAGGATCTTTCAATATAGGGTTTTGCGTAGACATTAAAACTGTTATTTTTTAACTCATTAACTGCTTTTAGATCGATGAAGGTGTGTGGTACCATTATTTTACGGACAGAAACCAATTCAATTTCTTTACCTTTAGTAAAATCCTTTATGGACATTTTTCTCACACTTGGATACTTTTTAAATATGATTTTTCCTGGTTCATTTTTAACTGTGTTTAATCCATGACCGAATATTCTAGCGTAGTTAATAAGGAAAGCCCTTTGGTATTTCTTATAAATCCATCTTTTAAGATATTTAAAAGTAGTTCATTCTATTTTTCTTGCCAATACACCAAGTCTACCTCCTGGTGAGAAGTAGTTGGCCCATCCCGATAATATTCAATTTAATTTCTGTATCATTTCAAAATCATTAAGATGGGTGTATCGCATACTTGTTGCTTCCTTTAAATTACCCATTAGAGCGTTTATACTTTCCTTAGAAGGGTAGATCGTTAGACCTATTAAATCTCTTCTGTTTCCTCTAAATTTAGGATCTGTTCTGAATAATCAGTTTTCCTTATTTGGTACCATAAGGTGGAAAGTCCAGCCAAGGAAGTTCAGTTTCTGTCCCATATTTCACTTGATTTCTCTTGTTTTATCCGGAGACAAACTTAAACCTCTATTAGATAGAAATACCTCAATGGCATTACGAATACTCTCTAATGCTATTTTTGATTTAGTCAAAACTATAAAATCATCAGCATATCTGTAAAGATGGGTACTTCTCTCTAGGTGTACAATTGAATTTTTCTTCATATCATTGTACTGTTTGTTGGGTATGATACCCTCCTTGTTGTCTTTCATAAATGTGTTTATCTTAGACCTAAACATATTCCAATTATAATAAGATTTGTATCCTTTTGATTGTACTCTTCTTGCAGTGTCCTTTACTATTTCAGAAAGTCCATCAAGTGTTCAATTAATTAACAACGGGGATATAATTCCTCCTTGAGGTATTCCCCTATTGTTCATCTCCCTTTTGGTTATGGTTATGTATTCAACCTTTTGCTGATTAGGGGTCTGCTTTATTCCTAACTCCTCTGCAATTTCAGGAGTAATATCCTTAGTCCTAATTTGGATCTCCGTTTTCAACATATTTCAAAGAATATGTTTATATTTACCAGGTATGGGGGTATTATCCAATAACCAATTATGACTTATATTATCAAAACACCCTTTTATATCCGCGTCTAATACGTATCATGGGTTAGTAAATATCTTGGCGTTTGAATTAACCTTTGGTAGTTCATAACCTGTTTTTGCCAAGTTATAAGTTTTTCTACGAACCCCTAATTTAATTTGTCCAGAAGGTCTCTCCCATTTTAAGTGGTTGGCTACAGAGAATATTAGTTGATGACTATTCCGTCCAGGTTTGAACCCATATGAGCATCTGTCCCCTAATACCTCTAGGTAGCTTTCCATTGCTATGCTAAACAGCATCTGACATGTTCTGTCTTCCATAGTTGGAATACCTAATGGTCTAAGCTTACCATTTTTTTTAATAAAAACCCTCAGAATTGGTTTAGATACGTATCTGGCTAATGCGGTATTTTTAAGTGAATGAAGTAACTCCCAACTTAATTTATCATTGTTTTTTTTTGCTTTTTTTGTTATACCCTTAATATATTCTACCGGGTCTAATTTAATTTTAGCCAACTCTGCCTTAATTTCTTCTAACTTCAAAGCACCTACCTTTGTGTTATATCACAGTTTTTTACATTCTCTTTGATTCAAAGGAGTACCTTGCTTTACTTTCCTGTGAATAGCTTGGTCCGTATGACTTTTGGTTATTTTTATTTCACGTTCAAGTCTCTCTATTGAGGGTTCCAATGCTTTCATTGCGTCCTCACGAGTATTTTTTAATTCTGGTACTGGGAGGAAGGCGGTTCCATCAATACCTGGAGTTTTCATTCCATGGCTTCTACGAATTTTCATAACTGCATATAGCTTGAATATTAGCGAATCTATATTCTCTTCAACCACGGTCATACATTCCTTCCATAATTCTTGGTTGTTCAGTAATCTATCCCGATTTACTATATTATCATGTCCATCGTAAAAGTTTCTATTACTAGGTCTTATAGGACTTAGTAACTCAAATGCGGAAAATTTTCCTTCTTTATCCCTGAAACTAACCTGGGATTTAAAATTCATATTGAATCTGGCAGATACATATATACTTACTAATAATTTCCTATAATTTATATAGGTTTCTACATCTCTATCGGATACTAGATCTTCATAGTTTTCCGGACCTATTGGTCAGATGTTTTTCTTTATAGCTTTTTTAATTTTGGGAACCATGGCGAGTTCCATCTCTCTACTAACCTGACCAAGTTTATCCAGACAGGTATTCACTTTTTCCAGTTCACTTTGAGATAATCTCTGTTCCTCTTCAATGGTATAGTCCCCTTTTTCAATTCTTAATTTATGATAGTGTCTACAAGATATCTTCTGATTTAAATTTCGTCTGATCAAACTGCTATGTCTAACATTCAGAGTAGTACTAATACTCTCGTTCCCACTGTTACTTTCAATTAAAAGGTTAGCATAAAAATAAATTACTATATATGCTACTAAATTTAGGTAACTTTTATACTCTGTTACAGATAGGATAATACCCATCATAGTAAATAAGGGTATAAATTGTAGGAAGACAACTGACCGTATATTGACTCCCTTATAGGTATATCTTAAACGATTATACCGAATAATTTTTCTATTCACGACAACGTACTCCGCAGCGGTATTTATGATGAAAGTGATACTAATCATCAATATACTACAAGATATATAGTTAATATCTAATACAGTGGTTACCCAATTGTTTCCTATTGGACATTCGTATTCCAATAGGTGGGACATAACTAAACCAGTTACAGTTAAAGTTATACCTTTTATACCGAAATATATATGGTTACGCTGGTCAACATACAGCAACCTTGAATAGTTTTTAAAGACTTCACGAGTGCTTAAAAGTTTTACCTTAAAACAAATAGTATCAACCAATATACGGCGCGTGTCCGCACCAAATGCCATATCTACAGCACCTATTAAAATAGGTAAAAAGAAATTACCACTATGGATGGAAATTTACCTCACAGTAAACTCCCCCAAAAGAACCGTACGTACAAGTCACCTCGTATACGGCTCACCCAAATAACTAAAATATATATTTCAGGCTTACTTATTATGATATATTTATTTGTGAAATTTTTAATGTTAAGGAAATATGTTTATTTTATTTACTTATTTTTTAATAATAATTTTTTGTTAAATTCTATTATTTTTAAATAATCAGGATGATATCCATGGATATTAATTAAATTTTCTGGTATAATAAATTCTTTAGATGATAATAATTGTGAATGAATAACTGGATCAACTAAATATCTGGTTTTTATTGTATCTCCTTTTGCTATACCATGAAATACTCATTTAATATTATTAATTTTAGTATATTCAATTTTTCTATTATGAATAACTGTGTTTTTTATAGTTAAAAAATAAGTTGAAGCGATTAATTTCTTACCTCATCTTTTATGTTTTAAATGAGCTCATTTTCAAATCATATGATAAAGGGCATTTCTAACTAATTTTCTATAATAATAAGAATTACCTAAATTATAATAGTTAGTTCAATCTCTTATTACAGGATTAAGTTTACCTATTAAATTATACGAATCAAGATTTTGAGACGCTTTAAAAATTCTCCTTATCTTTTCTAGAAATTTTAATACTTTATCCTTATTAGGATATAAAACTATATTATAATATATTTGTTTATCATATCTTAATTTATTTTGATATTTATAAGTATAACCTAAAAATTCAAGTTGTGCTCCCTTATCTTTTAATCTAAATAAATTTGTATTCATAGATAAACCTCTAAGTAATATGAAATTTTTTATAGCTGGTATTATATATGTTACCATTAAATAATGTGAATTTACTAAAACTACAATATTATCTCCATATCTAACATATGTTAATCCTGATGCTATATTTATATCTTTTAGAGATAAAATAGAATCCATCACTGCTTTTTCTAAACCATTTAAAGTAAAATTAACAAATGTAGGATATAATATATGAGGATTATTCAAAATACTACTTTTTAATAAACTTTTTATTTTAGGATGTATATACAAGTTATTTAATAATCAATTATTATCAAATCTATAAAATAAGTTTTTAATATCTAAAATTCATATATTTAATTCATTATTAGAAATTTTATTAATAATATCAATATCTAAATTAATCAACTGAGTTTTTAAATAAGCTACAGCATTTTTATAAGATCTGTTAGGTCTAAAACCATAACTATGTTGCTCTCCTGACATTTCAACTAAAGGTTCTAAAATTAAATTAATTAAATGTTGTAAAGCTCTATCTTTTAAAATAGGCATATTTAAATTACATATTTTACTATTAAATTTAGGTATAGTATCTGAATTTTTAAAAATATTTTTAAGTAATTCAACTAAGAAAATACACAAAACCTTATATTCATTAATAAAATTAATAGATTGATGATTTAAACCAGGGATAAAAGAATCTGTAGATTTAAATAATTTATCTATAGCAACTATTCTGAAAAATAAGGATTCACTTAACACTAATTGTTCTTTATAAACTTTTTCACTATTTACACCATAATTTTCAGCTATTCTAACTAACTTTCTTTGTTTATTAAAAACCTCTTCATGTATAAGTCCTAATATTTTATTATTAGGTCAGATTAATAATCCGTTATTATCTTTTAATAATCTCTTAATTTCAGCATTTCTTAGCTTAGATTCCTCCTTGATTGTAGTATAATAACGCAATTGAGTTAGATAGACCTTATTTAGGAATATCAAATTCTGCTTTTCTCCAATTAGAACTTTCCTTGGCTGATTTCTCATTTTATTTATATGATTATCAGTATCCTTAGCATTACCTAAGGCATTTGCTTTTTTGATTATCTTGCCCCCGTGAATGCTATTATAATTTTTAAAATTTTTTATAGAAATATATTTAAAGATATATAATAGGTCAATGACAATATACTTATTAAAAATTAAATAAATATATTCATTCAAATAAAATATAGTATCCTTTAAGTTACCTCAAAGTATTTTTATTATGTTCAAAATAAAATTCAATAAATTATTCTGTCCGAAGTTCCCGTGTTTGATAGAATTATCCTTAAGATACTTAAAATTATAAGTATCTTGCATTATTGTTAAGTCCTCTTCTGTATCGGTATTGACCATGTTTGTGGTTTTGAAAGATATGCATTCATTTACCTTTCTTACATTATATTGGTCTCTAAATATGTTATATTGATTGGTATATTTAGGTATAGCTAAACCGATTTTATGATAAAGATTCACTCTCGTTAAACTTAAAATAATGACTAAAGCTAGGTCTCGACTACTCAATCCCATACCAATAAATAGGAAATTTTGCCTTTTAGCACAACCTTCAAAGACTATCTCGTTGGATAGGCCTCCTGTGTTTAGACCTTCATGTAATATTCTTATTAACAATATTAAACCACACAATGAGAGTATTAATATGATCATAATAATGCCCTTCGGGTATCATATTAAATTTAAATAAAATAAAATATAAAGATCATAAGTAATACTGATAATTCTACGACCACGTCGTAAGAACGCTCCTATTAAAACTGGCATTACAAATAAAAATAGTAGGCTAAGTCTAGTTTAATTACTACTCGCCTCCGAACCGTACGTGATAGTTTCCCATCATACGGCTCTCAACATATTTATCACTTTTTCAACTCTATATCTTATATTTAAGATATTTTATAAGTTCTCTATTAATTTAATGGTATTTATAATAATATATTAACTTGTTAAAAATAATTTTAGCTATATTTCTTATGATTTTTAGATATAACTTTAACAGTTAAGTTTTTACCTAATTTGGAAAAAGTTTTTCTTAATGTTTTTAGTTTGAATTTTCTAGCTAATGTTAATGCACAAGATTCTTTTAATATAAAAGATATTTTAGCTAAATTAGGATCATTATGGCAAATACTATAATCATTATATATAGATTTTATAAGTGAATTATAATATCTTAATATATCAATATGCTCTAAATTTATTAAGTTACCTTTAAAGCAACCTCTTCATCTACGAGCTGTATTTGATTTAGGTGAAATTCTATTTCTTATAAATCCTTTTTCTGCTAATCTTTTTATTATATCTTGATAATCAGTATTTATAGATAATCTAGTTTTTTTATCTCCATTACTTTTTATAAGAAAACCTATAAATTTTAAACTATTTTTTTGTATATCAATTATTTTAGTTTTTTCCATATTTAATTCTATATGTAATGTATTTAAGAATTTATTAATTTCTTCTAATATATTTTTGGTTAAAGTATAACTACCTTGAACACCAATAATAAAATCATCAGCATATCTAATATAATTAATAGATACCTTAGAATTAATTAAATTTCTTCAAATTTTATAATTAGGATTTTTACAATCATTTCAACCCTTATTTTTAGCTTTACGTATTTCCTCTATAATTCTATTATATTCTAAACTATGTTGAGTAGTTAGAGGTGAATTATACTTTAATTCTTCTATAAATAAATCTAATTTATGTAATAAAATATTACATAATAAGGGACTTAATACATTCTGGGTTACTTCAACTTTATTAATATGTAAATTACCAAATTCATCTAGAATACCTGCTTTTAACATAGATTTTATTAATGAAATTGTTCTATCACAAGATATATCATCTCTTAATATATTTAAAAGTATATCATGATTAAATTTATTTTTTTTAAAATTGGCTTTAATAACTCATCTTGTATTTTGAAATTTATTATCTAAATAATTAATAGCTGGTTTAATACCTAAATTAGGTCTAAAACCAAAACTAGTATTTAAAAATTTAGTTTCATAATGTAATACCATTATTTGAAGAAATGCTCTTTGAACTATAGGAGATTCAACTACTAAAGGACACTTTTTATTTAGTATAATTACTTGTCTTTTAAATTTATTTTCTTTAAGAGATTTAATTAAATAATTTATACCTTCTAGAGTAATATTATCTGAATTATTTTTAATAGTTTTATATGCTAATATTAAATTATTAAAATTAGCTATATTTTTTATATTTATGATATTACCATTTTTTAATAGTTTATTTAAACTTAAAATGTTCGTATTACTAACTCTGCCACGTAACAAAGTATTTCTACTTTCGGCTTTTGTGCTCATACTTCTAAAGTTATTTAAATATGCTAGTCTACTTCATGAATAATTATTCACTAATATTAGACCTCCGTTACCAAAAATATTTTTAAATTTTATACTAGGAACTACTAGAGTTCCCTTAGGTAATCCCGAATTCTTATATATAGGGTAATATTTGATTAGGTTCTTGCAATGTACAGATTTCTCTATTACTCTATTTGAGTTTGTTAAAGACGGTAGAAATGTAAACACACCAATGATATTATGTTTACCTGTCTTACTAATTATAAAATATAATAGGTCTCATAAGAGACAACTACATTGTATCAAGTTTCTTAACGTAACCATACAAATACTTATATAAGAGATATAGTCTTTCAATATCCCCATTACAACAGGCTTAGATGTTTGATTTTCACCGAAGGGTTTGATCCTTCCATCTCTGTTGGAATTTACTGATTTTAAAATTTCTACAAATCAGGTGTTAAAATAACACAACCCTAATAAATAATTAGACGGCGCACTCATTGCTATAGCATGACCTGTAACCATTAGTAGAGTAACAGATAATGCTTTTTTATTTCACTAAAAGTCCTCTCCAAACCGTACGTGATAGTTTCCCATCATACGGCTTTCCAAGATTACTTAATTCATTATAAACCTAATTTAAAGGTTGATATTTATTATGACATTTTTTACATAAAAGATATTTTGTTATTATAATATTATTACATACTAAACATTTAGTATCTATAATATCCTTAGTTCTAGGTAACATATATGTAGCATCATCTATTCACTTAAATGGATTATTAATATAATTAATAGTACCATTAGATAAGAAATCGTTATGATTTTTTATATGTTTAATATTAGATACCATACTTTCTTTAGTAAAATATATATCTATTACTTTTTTACCATCTTTATTAATTTTTCAAATATTAAGAGATGGACCATATTTTTTTAATGTTTGTTTCTTTGTTATAAGTCTATGTTTTCTAGCTAATGCTAAAACACAAGAATAAAATAAAATATAATATAACCTATTCTTTAATTTAGTAAAGTTAGTTGCTAATTTATAATATCCTAATATACCTCTTCCTATACTTAAATATATATTTATTATATTTCTATCAGATTCATGGATAAACCTACCACTACTAGTAGGTTCACCGATTATTTTTTTACAAAATCCTTTATCTGCTAATTTATTAACTAATTCTCTAATAGGTGCATTTAGTATAAAACGAGTTATCGACCTTCTTTTAGTTACTGATATATCATAATCTAGGAATCTTGCTGATTTTTTTGTAGCATAAGTTATTAAGGTTTTTTCTTCATTAAGAGATAACCCAATTGTAAAGAGAAAATCTTTTAAACGCTGTTTTATAACTTTACAGTCTTCCACAGAACCTATAATACCAATTAATAAATTATCAGCAAATCTAACGAATTTCATTCTTTTGTAATATATACCACTTAGCTCTTTATCACCTCCCGCTGAATCAAGATTCAGCGGGTCGTATCTACCAATATCTCTATATTCTTTGCTTAAATCAATTAGAAATTTATCTAAAAGATCTAGAACAATATTACAAAGTATAGGACTAATAATAGAACCTTGTGGAGTACCTAATTTTGATTTATAATAAGTACCATTAATTATATATCCAGCTCTTAGAAATTTATAAATTAAACTAATAAAAGCTGGATCATCAATTCTTTTATTTAATTGTTTAATAATTAAATTATGTGGTATTCTATCATAACATTTAGATATATTAGATTCTATAAATCAATTTACCGAAGGGAAATAATTTCTTATATGCCAAATAGCATCAAGAGGCCCTACACCATGTCTAAAGGATACTTTACTCATATTAGAATCAAAGATAGCATTTAGAACAAAGAACATAGCTTGTTGTACTATTTTATCTTTTAGTAATTCATCTTTAGGTATTTCTATAATGGAAGTAGGTTTAAATTTAAACATACCTGTACCTAGTTCTTTAGAAAGTTTTTCAAAGAAATTAACATCAAGAGTAAAATTACGAGATTTTATCTTATTATAAGCTATTTTTAATATATCTATATCTTTAACAATTAACATAATGTCTTTATTAATATTATCTTTAATATCATTTTTATTATAATGAACTAATTGTTCTAATTTTTTTAATCCCGTAGGAATAGAGTCCTTAGAACTGTAATCTCTGCATCCCTTCATTAAACATAAAGTATTAGTACTTAAATGTCTTTTTACTACGAATGCTCCGTTACCTCCATCCTTTCAGATATCAGGTAATCCCGAATTCTTTATATGTCCCTTTACTCCACTTAGGTTCTCCAACTGTTGACCATTACTTATGGTTGCTCCAATTAATTTTGATTCATTCCTAGTCTCAACGTAAAACTTAGAATGTAATTGGACTAACTCCAATAGAGTAGAGGTAAGTAAAACCCTGCAGCAGTCTTGTAAGGAGTTCGTTATCCTAACCATATGAAGTGTAGCTTCGAAGTATTCTTTCAACTTCATTTTCACACGTGCTATTGTCCCGTCTGAGTTGGCCCCATTTCGGTAAGTGTGATGCTTTACGCGACTTAACAGTGTTAAGATCAAAATGATCACGGCTAAATATTTAATAAATATGTTTTTTAGCGAGGAACGATATAAATGAGACGGCGCACCATTAAATACTTGATTATTTCCATTTAAATATTGTGGATTAGGTCCTGATAATTGTAGGGGTCAGCATTATACAAGGATTCAACTATAGCTGAATTACCTCTTCTTGACTGCCCTCAGAACCGTACGTGATAGTTTCCCATCATACGGCTCGCCCCCAGAATGGTAACTTATTTAAATTTATAATTATATTTACTTTCCTTAAAATGTATTATAAAATATCATTAGTTTAATTGATTTTTTACTTTTGGTAAATTAAGTTTTATATTAGTATTAGGATCCGTTAAATATCTACCAAACTTATTAAAAGTTTTTGGTAAAGAATTAATTTTAAATTTTCTAGATAATGTTAATGCACATGATACTTGAATACATCATATAATGTATCCTAATTTATATCTATTAGATGCAAAAGTATAGTAATTAAGAATATCTTTTATTTTCTGATTGTAAAATTTAACAATTTCATAATGAGAAAGATTAATTAAATGAGTTTGAGCATTTGGTCTTAATTCACCTAGCTTATTTCTTTTTACTATCTTAGCTTCTAAAAGTACTTTCTTTAAATTTTCAGTTGGTACAAAAAGTTGCATATCTGTATTTTTTCTAAGAGTAATACCTAAAAAGTCTCAATTTTTAGTTAATAAATTTATTTTAGTTTTCGAATCATTTAGTTCTAAACCACAATTATCTATTAAGAAAGTTTTCATATCATCTTTTAATTTACAACAATCTGCATAACTACCTATTACTAATACTACAAAATCATCACCATATCTTAAGTATTTTAATTTATTATTTTCACCTATTTCATAATTAGATTTTAAAACATCTAAATATTTATCAAATTTATGTAATACAATATTAGATAATATAGGATTTAAAACACTACCTTGAGGGGTACCAATTTTTAAAGTTGAAATAGAACTGTTATCCAAATTAATACCTACACGAATAGATTTATATAATAATGCAGTTGTTAAATGACATTTTATATATTCATTAATAAATTTCATTAACTTATCATGTGGTATACTTTCAAAACTTTTAGTTATATCTCCTTGTATTACTCATTTGTATTTTGAACCTGTTAGATATAAATCTTTTAAAGCTAAATGTGTTGATCTAAAACTATATGAAGTATTTAAAAATTTGGGAACTCAAATAGCTTCTAATATAGATGTAAGACCAGCTTGTACAATTTTGTCTTTACTTAAAGGTTTAAATAAAGGTATATTTACCGGTTTATATAAACCTGATAAAATATCAGAAGTTAGTTTTTCAAAATATGAAAAAGATAAACGATGAGTAAAATTACCAGGTTTAATATTTAAAGAATTATATACAGCAAATCAAAAATAAGGATCTTTTAAAATACCTTTTAAGTTTTTATAAATATGAATATCATTTTCATAAGCTTTTAATTCATTGATTAAAATGGCGGTTAACTCAGATTTAACTTTAAATGATGAAACATTAAAATTAGAAGCTTTAGTTACGTACATTCTTAATGAATTAACATTCTGGCTAGATCACTTCATGTTATATTTATTATTAAATATATTCATATTATTTCTAATATTACTCATTACTATTGATCCTCCGTTTGCGCTTAAATTTATATAATTTAGAGGCGCTTAAATCCCTTTTTAATTGTATGTTAAATTTTAACGTGTTTCAGACCTTAGCTGCTTGCTTTACTATAATTAAATATATACATATTAATTTATATGACAATCATCCTTTTCAAGAATAATATATACGAATAGAAATATATATTACAATGGATGATATATTCCAATAATAATCGACTAAGGAATATAGGCTAATCTTATCCTTGTGTAAAGTATCAAGTTTGTTAACCTCAACGTAGTCTGGTTCCAAAGGGTAGTATTTTAATATTGTCGATTTTAATTTATTTACCCATTTATTACCTGCTATACCATTTATATATTTATTAGATAATATAAAGGCGGTAATATTGGAGATACATAATTCTATATATAAGAATTCTTGAATATGTATATGAATTCACACTAATTCACATAAACATACAACCAACGAAGGCGCACCCATTCTAATTATTACTGACATTCCTGTCGCTACCATTGATGATATTAAACCATATCCTAAATATAATATAGCTATATCTTTATGTGATGTACTATATAATCAACGTGTTATATATGTCATTTGTTTATTCATATAAATTTTTATTTTTTATCATAAAAATAATTTTAAAACAATATTTATACCTCTTTATTTTACTTAATTTACTTACCTATCTTTCTATATTTATTATCGTCTTTATCCATATAAAATTTTTATTTACCAATAACAAATTTATGTTAATATTTATATTTTTATCTATATATAACTAACTATAACCCTTATTTACCTTCCCGCTGTATCAAAATACAGCGGGTGGTTACTATATTATTCATATATTATTCATTCATATATTTATTTTAAAATCATATAAATAAATGAAACTTTATATATATAATTACCCGAAATATAATATTGTTCATATAAAATCAATAAAAACCATCCCCAACATATCTATGTTGCGATATATATATATTTATTTATAAAATATATAAATTACATAAAGATATTCTTATTATATATATCTAATTATCCCGCTACGCGGGATGTTATACCCCCCTTCGGGGGGATTCATTATTATATAAAATATATAAATTACATAAAGATATTCTTATTATATATTTTAATTATATCTCCGCCCCATATAAAAATGTACGTGTACATTTTTATATATGCATGCTGCGGGCTATATCTATCTTCATTCCCTTTTTATAAATCTTAATAATGTTTATTTGATACTATTAATTTATCTTATTTATTATCTATCATTAAATATATTTATTATTAATAAATAGGTATAAAAATATCTTAAGATACCCGAAGGGCATTATAAAATAACAAATTAAAATATATACATTTTTGATAAAATATCTAAATCTGATCTTATAGAAACATATGTAGAAAAGAATAATAACCCACCCGCTTCATTATAATGAAGCGGGTGGTGGGTATATAATTAATGTATTTTTCTTTTTTACCTATTATCTTATTTTTTCCATTTATATTTTTAATATAATTATCTTATATATAATATAGGAGGTATATTAATAATCATAATTTAGGAGGAGATAAAATATTAAACATAAAAACCACCCGCAACATATAAATGTTGCGGGTTATATATATTTATTTAAAAGAGATATAAAAAATAACAAATTAAGGAGATAATAAATTGGTTATATCTAAATTTATAAACCCTAATAAAAAAGTAAAGATAAAAAACAGATAAAGTTATGGATAATAAAAATATCTTTATATAAAACCACTATATATTTCTAAAATTTATATATCCCTTAACATTCTCATCTTCTTCATTACTTTTTTTAGTATTTCTATTCATTATTATTGATATTATTTACTTTATATAAGTTATAACTATATAAATTATATAATTAAATCTATATTAAAATTAAAATAAATATAAGGATAAAATAAACACAGATTATAAGTATTAGCCCGCAACATATAAATGTTGCGGGTAGTTATATTAAATATATATATTATTATTATTTATACTTAGTTTTTATTTATATAATTAAATATAATAAAAATAATGCCCTTCGGGTATCATCATTAATATATAAATTTAAATAATGTAATATTAAATAACTATCTTTTAAAATAATAAGATTTATAAACTATAGATATTATAAAAATAATGTATTATTATAATACCTTAAAATGCTAATGGTTAAATTATGATTAAAGAGGTAAGTATTTGACAGAATATATGATATATATATTTATAAACAACATGGAGAATAATGTTATTAATCTTAATTATTTTTTTTTTAAGAAATAAATATGTTTTATATAAATAATATAAGAATTATAAACCTAATTTATATAAAAATGTTATTGGTTGTTTAATTTTGTTAATAATAATGTCATCATTAATATAATAATAAATATTTTAGTGGTAATTTAATTACTATTAATGATTATTTTGATATTAGTATATCTTCTCTAAATTTAAATGTAGATAATATACCTAAATATTTAATTATAAAAAATATATCTATATAATCAAACCACCTATACAAAAATGTACATGTACATTTTTGTATGCTGAATAATGATTCAGCGGGTTATGATAAAGATTTATTATTATTTCCTATATTTATAAAAAAATATATAGATAAAATCTTATAAATTTAAGAAACTACTAAGATTATAATCTAGATATAAGTTATAAAAAACATTTAGAAAGAAAGTTAAAGAACGTTGTATTTAAATTGATTAACAAAATATTATCTATAAATAAATAAAAACCACCCGCAACATATCTATGTTGCGGGCTATATATATAATTTTATATAGAAAATAAAATGCAGTGGTAAATTATAATTCTTATAATAATTTTTTACTTATTATTAAGTGATAATATGAGATTTAGTATCTATTCAATCTTTATCTCCTATTATCTTAAATATTTTATTATTTAATCCTGATAAAGTAGTAAATATGTTAACTTAATATAATAATTTATGAAATTTATTATAAGAACCAGTTACAGATAAACTATATTAAACCTTTATCAATAATATTTTATAATGCCCTTCGGGTATCAAATAACCTAATTTATAAGTGATAATATTATCTAATAATAAATAACAATATTATAATAATAGTAAACATCTAATTTATGAATTTTAATAAACGAAGTAATTAATAAAAAAAGTAAGCTATAATTCTTTAATGATGATTAAATAAATCTTTATAATAAACCCGCTGAATCAAGATTCAGCGGGTAGATAAATATCTTTAACAATAATGCCCTTCGGGGATAATTATTTTATTATTATAATCTTCTCTAAATTTTAAAACTTTAAATAAAACATATTTATTAAATTTTTTATTTATATCCTAAATATTATAAAAATAAGCTTTATCTTATATACCCATGAAAATATAAAATCATTTCTATCACTATTTAATAAACCACCCTATCCCTATTGGATATATTATATCTTTTTAATAATCTTTATAAGGTAATATAAGATATATTTAATATAATATAAAACACAAGCTAAGAATTAATATCGGTGAATATAAGATACCATTAATTATTTTAGGTTGAAAATAGTATAAATTATACATAAATCAATTTTATCTCCACCCGCAACTATGTTGCGGGTTATTTAAAAATATCTAATTTAAGATACTAATTGATGATTAACATTAAAAATTCTTAAATATAACCAATATTATTAACAACATATTTATTATAATCTTATAAATTATCTATACTAGATATATAACCTTATAAATTATAAACTTTAATAAATTTATGAAAATGATGATTATAATATAAAATAACTATCAATTAAAATAAGAGTATGTATAATAAATAATTAAAATAATAAGATATATAACCTACCCGCTGAATCAAGATTCAGCGGGTGATGAATAATATTTAAATCTCCATCCGCAACATTTGCATGTTGCGGGCTATTTAATAATAAATTAATATAAAACTTATAATCATTTAATACATTATATTTAGTAAATTTATATAGATATATATACTATAATAATGCCCTTCGGGTATCATCCCCGCTACGCGGGGATAATTAGATAAACCGATGAATATAAAAAACATAATCTCCTATTATAATTTTTCAATATATAAAATAAAGAATTTATAATAAATTTATAAGTAATTTATTCATATTTAAATCTATCTTAATTTATATATATAATCATAAAATATAAATAATACCCTTCGGGTATCATAATAATCTAAATTATCTCCACCCGCAACCATGTTGCGGGTTATTTATACTATAATCATTAAATTCTTTTTTTACTAGCTTAATCCTATAACAATATTTTTATCTTTATATTAACTAGTCTCTAATTCTAATGATAGTTTATATAAATAATATAAACATTAATAAATAAAGTTATCTATAATTCTAATGATAGTTTACCTAAATAATATAACTTATATAAATATTAATAGATAAAATTGTCTATAATTTTAATGATAGTATATATAAATAATATAAACATATATAAATAAAATTGTCTATAAATCTAATGATAATAATATAAATAATATAAACATTAATAGATAAAGTTATCATAAATCTAATGATAGTATATATAAATAATATAACTTATATATAGATAAAATTGTAAATAAATATAATGATAATATATATAAATAATATAAATAGTAATGAAATAAAAAGATAAAAATGAAAATAAGGGATAAATAGTAAAATATATAGAGATATAAACATAAGATATTAAAAGAATAATAAAGTTATATATAAAAATAATAAGAATAAGAAACTATAAAGAGAAGATAATCAAGTACCACCCGCTTCATCAAGATGAAGCGGGATATAAAATATTAATAAGTACAACAAAATTAAAAATATTATTTAATGAAATATAAAAATAATAATCACCACCCGCAACATGATAATGTTGCGGGCTATAAATAACAAGATATATAATTTTATCATTAAAAATAAATAAGAAATTAAAAGATGATGTAGACAAACTATTATCTATAAAATAACTAGCTATATCATTAAACTCTATATCAATAAAATTAAGATAAAAAAATGTACGTCTTAAAATAAGAATAATATTATTCTAATATATCTTTAAAAGAATTATTAACAACTTTATCAATCATAGAAGGGATAATAAGTTTAGATATAGTTATAAATAACCCGCAACATGGTTGCGGGTGGAGAAATTTTATTAATTTTTAATAATATGAGGTTTAGTATTAATTCAATTATTATTGTTATTAAATATTTTTAATCTTTTATTATTTAATCCTAATAAATTTAAATTAGAACTAATTATATTGACGAAACCTTGATCAAATAATTTATGAGATTGGTTATAAATACCGGTAACAGATAAACCATTATATAATTTATAAAAATCAATTAAGACTACCATCATTATTATTTAATATATATAATTTACCAGCTATAAAAATACAATTATCAATAATATTTTATAATGCCCTTTGGGTATCTGGGGATAATTAAAAATCATCTAATATATCAGAGATAATATTATTAGGTAGTTGTTTGTCAACTACAATACTATAAGTATAACAATAGTAAACTCCTACATTTTAATTATCTAATTTATGAATTAAATAAAATATATAGTGGTTATAATTGAAGTTGCACTGATTTAACCACCTTTATGTAATTCTTTAACTAATTAAATATAATCTGAATCATAAAAAAAATCATTAACAACAATTTTATAATCATAAAAAATTATATAATCTTTAGATTTAGATAATTCAAATAAAACTGAATTATTAAGATAACAATATTAAAATATTTTGTGTCCTAAAGATAATAGATCATAAGATGGTATATCTTAAAAAATAATTTTCTTATATAAAAGCTTTAAACCAAATCTTCCTATAAGATTATTAAATAATAATATATAAAAATTACGTTGAAATCCTTTAGTTTGATTTTAATAATTAAACATATTATTAAATAGAATCATTTATATCAGTATATAATAATAGACTAAATAAAGTTATTTTATAACCTCTTTTTAAAGCAAAATCTAATTCTATATTTGTTCATCTACCTGTAAATTTATCAACAGGATATATTATACCTTTTTCAGCATATTTATAAGGCAAAATAGGAAATTTTTCATCATACTTAAACTTCAGCATAATAAACACCTATCTCAATAAATCAAATTATTTATCTATATCAGATATATATTATAAAATTCATAATAATATAAAGCTCCTACAGGTACCACCTAAGAAAGCATCTTTTAAATAATTATAATCACCTTTATTTTTAATATTAGGTATTAATATATAATTATTTATATACAAATTTATAAATACTTATAATGCTAAATTAGATAGAGTATAAAATTTATGTAAATCTATCTCCACCCGCAACTTCGTTGCGGGTTTGAAAATTAAAAAATATAAAATATCTAAATCTTTCTATAGCCGGCAACTCGTTGCCGGCGGAAATATATAGAGATAAAATAAAAATGTCTAATTTAAGATATTTAATTAAAGAATCTTTAAATTTAAAAGAATTATTATCTCCACCCGCAACCATGTTGCGGGTTATTAATAACATAAATATTATAATCATCTAAATTAAAAAAAATAAAATTATCTTTACTATATACAACATCTATATAAAGCCCGCAGCATGCTGCGGGCTAAATCTATGAGGAAATGAACCTTTAGATACAGATAAATCAAATAAGGATGAAAGATTAGATAATGATGATTTTAATACTAAATAATTATATTTTAAGATAATCGAATGTATTAAACCATTGAATTTATAAGAAATAGTAATACAAAAAATGTTTAAATCTCTACCCGCAACATGAGCATGTTGCGGGCAATATAGAGTTATTTTATCTAAAATATATATAGAATCATAATGAGTTAAATTATGTATATATACATTATAATCTCCACCCGCAACATAATAATGTTGCGGGCTATTATAATTATTTAAAATATAAGAAATAGAATCTATTATAATCTAGAATATTGTTCATAATCTAATCTATGATAATCTCCACCCGCAACATTGTTGCGGGTTATTAATATAGTCATAAATAGTAAATAATTTATAATCTATATTATTTATATCATAATCTATATTAGAATCTAGACGAATTTTATCAAAATAATTTTTAAAACTAGTAATACCTAAAGTAATTACAACATTTTTATCTTATATTTTTTAATAAAGTATAATATTTTTTATAAGTTAATCTACTTTTAATAGTTTGTTGTGTATTAAAAAATAAAGTATTTTATAAATCAATCATATAAGGAATAATTAGTTTAGATATATATCTCCAATAATAATGCCCTTAGGGTATAATCATTATTATCATAATAAATATTAAATTTTTTATCTATACATCTAATTATTAATAAATTATCTTGTTTAGTATTTTTAAATAAACATAAAAAGAATATATTAATATGATCATAACTATATAAATTATAAGAATAAGAATAAATAAAATATATAAGAATTTAATAATATATATTAGTACGACAATATTTATAAAATTAAGCAATGAAATAAATAAAATTTTAATATCACACCCGCAACATTAAAATGTTGCGGGCTATTATTAATTTTAATAACTAAATATTTAATATTATCATCTCCACTATCATTTAATAAATTAATAGAAAATTTAGATATTAATTTATAAACATTTATAATTTTGATACCTTCTCTATATATCAATAAATTTAATAGAATAAAAATCAGAATTATATAGTTCTAATAAATCTTTAATATAATTATCAACTACATAATATCAATAAATACACAAATATTTATAAAAATTATCAAACGATAGATATTAAATTAGTTAATGAAATAAAACTATAAGAATCATCAGACATTTTATAATTTAACTTAATAATAGCCAACATATATTTATGATATAAAATATTATTGTGAGTAATAAGATCTACACAAATATTTATAAAAATTATCAAACGATAGATATTAAATTAGTTAATGAAATAAAACTATTATATTATCTAACATATATTTACGATATAAAATATTATAGTAAGTAATAATTTATCAATAAAAAATATAGTATGATAAACTTATATCTCATTATCTTCACTATAAAATAAAAAAAATAAAGAAATAGGGTATGAAATATATATATTTTATAAAATTGTAAATGAAATATTAAATAAAAACTATAATCTCCATATAATATTGAGATAGAAATATTTAAGTTAAAAAAATTAAAGTAATTATAGGTATATATATTTATAAAACTATAAAGATTAAAAAAGTCAAATAATCTTATCTCCACCCGCAACTTCGTTGCGGGTTATTAATTAAAACCACCCGCAACATCATGATGTTGCGGGCTATATATAATCCAACATATAAATGTTCTTATCCTTTATATTTCTATATTTTTTAAATAATATATCAATATCTCCTATAAATTATATAATTGAATAACTTAAATAAGATTATATAATTGATTATTTAATTTAATTTACACTGGTTGTTATAAATATCCCTTTATATAATGCCCTTCGGGTATCATCATTAAATGAATATACTAATAAAAAATATATAGTTAGCTTATATAAATAAATCTTATAAATAGATAAATTAATAAAATAGAATTTTAAATAAAAAATAACAGATAACTTAGATATGTTAATATAAATAAAAATATCTGTAAAATGAATAAAAAGTTGATATAATAAAAACCACCCGCAACATAGATATGTTGCGGGCTATATAATATATTTTATATTATTCCTTACCTTATATAAATATATTTTATATTATTCCTTACCTTATATAAATATATTTTACTATTTATTTAATTAACCCTTTCTTAAATTAATAACTTTATATTTTTATACATAAATAACTAACTTAAATATTATTATAGATATAAATAAGACCCTTTATTATAAAAAAGTTATATATATGAAATATTAATAAAATCCTAGTAAGTAAATAGTATAATAAATATTAAGATGAACATTAATAAAACCCACCCGCTGAATCTTTATTCAGCGGGTGGTTAGGTGATAACAAATTGAAGGGAATGGATAAATATAAGATAGTCTTATTATATTTATAAGATTAAAATAATAAATTGAATATATAAATATATAAATAATATATATAAATAACATATAAATATTACAAATAGTCATTTATTAACTAGATAAAATAAATAAATTAATGATGATTATAATTAATTCATTACTGATATAAATTTAAAACTTATAAAGGGTTATATAAAGATACAATGTATATTAGTTTAGTCGGGGGAGATAAATAAATTATATGTTTAAATATTATCTATAAATATATAAGTACTTTATTATAATATATATAAATTTATTTATAATTTACTTTAATATCTGATTAAATATAATAAACAATATAGGGATTAGATTGTATTAGAAAAATATATAAAAAAATAAATGATAGAATATATAAATAAAAAGGATAGATATGTTACAGACTTTATATAAACTAATTAATCAATTAGGTGATTTATGTCTTATAGTTCAATGGTTAGAACATTACTCTTCTAAAGTAATTATTTGGGTTCGATTCCCAATGAGATAAATAAATAACATTATAATTAAATTATATCATATATAAACCATATTAAAATGAAAGAGATGGATATATATAATATATGTATTCTTTAAATAACCCGCAACATTATGATGTTGCGGGTGGAGATTAAATATTTTTGATAAATTAATTATATACCATTAATAATATAATTAAATATCTATCGATAAATTAATCTTATATATAATAATATACTATTTTTAATATAACCCGCAACATAGTTGCGGGTGGAGATTAAATATCTATCGATAAATTAATCTTATATATAAAATACCATAAATAATATAAAAGTAGTAATAACCCGCAACATTATGATGTTGCGGGTGGTTAAGTAAATTTAATTAATCAATATTTATATAACTATAAGAATTGTGTATTTAACAATAGAAATATTATTATTAACAATAATATAATAGAAATATAACAATAATAAATTTTATATAAATATAAGAATTGTATATTTAACTTTAGTTTTTTATATAGTCTATTTTATTCTAATATTAAGCCTATATATACAAAAAACTTAAAATAATAAAAACAGTGTATAATATTTTACATATATTTTAGTATTTAAAATATGTATATAAATTGTAGTTGATGGTTATATAATTGTATAATAAATATATATAAGTTATAGGAACGATTTAAAATAAATATAAGATATATATATATAAATAAATATATAAATAAAAACTAATTAACCCGCTACATTATGATGTAGCGGGAGGTGAATATTGTTATGTATATAAATAATATCATATTTTGTATTAAGGAGATATAAAAAACTACATTATTTAGTTAAATATATCTAACTACTTAATTATGTTACTATAAATAAAAATATACTTAAATAATGAATATATATATATAATATATTTAAATATCCCCAGATACCCGAAGGGCATTATAAAATTATAAATCTGTTTTAATTTATTCTTATATTTATATAAAATTTAGAGATAGATAAGTTTATGATCTTTATAAATTATTATTAATTTATATTAATTAAATCTAAATTATATTATCTGGATATATATATATCATATATATTAAAAGAATAAAAAGACATATAGAAGATAAAAATATTAAATTATAAGTATTAAATTATTATATAGGTAAATTTAATGAAACATAAATTAGAACCTTGCTTATAAGTTTTATATTTCATCACCCGCTACATTTTGATGTAGCGGGTGGATATAGTTTAATTTTCTATTTTAGGCTTATTTATATATATCTTATTTTTCTAATATATAATTACTATATTAACATATAACCCTTAATTATCCCGCGTAGCGGGTTGATCATCCCCCCTTCGGGGGGGTTAATTATTTTATTCATGTTTAAAGATAAAAATATATTATAGTTTAAAGATAAAAATATAGGGAGATAAATACATTAATATGATTAAGCCCGCAACATTATAATGTTGCGGGTGATTTTATAGTTAATATCTCCTCCTTTATACTATTTCATTATTTATTAACTAAATCTTTAATTCTGCAAAATAATACATTTATATTAATATAAATAAAGATAAAGGTGAATATAAAATATATTTAAGATATATTATAAATAACCTATATATTGATTTAGGTATATACAATTTTTTAATATGGCTTTTCCAATCTTTTCCCTATATAAAGTTGGTCTTTTTGGTTATCATTGTAGAACATATTCTTCTAAAGGCGCTGTTGTTAATTTATATTTTAATGTTGATGATTGAATTTTTTCTCATTTTTATGATTCTGTTTCTAAACATATTTTAGAACTTAATTATATGGATCACAAATATCTTAGTAGTATTATTAAAATTAATTATAAAACTACTGAGGGTTCTGATTATTATATATCTATGAGTAATCTTGTTTTAATTAACACTGATCACTTTGATGATAAAAATGCTTATACTTGATTTATGGAAGTTGATAAATCTTTAAGAGATTTATTAGATCAGTACAATTCTGATTTCGAATATATTAATTTCATTGAAATTGAATTTACATTTAATAAGATTGCTGATTCTTTTGTTATGAAGTCTTCTAAAACCCATGTTTATAATTTCTTAAAGAGAAATAAAATTATTGGTGTTAATATTAATAAATCTTATAAGTTTATACCTGAGTTTCCTATTAAAATGTCTAAAGATGTTTCTCTTTTAAGAAGTTTATCATTTAGTAATGATATTTCTTATGATACTTCTATTGATAATTTAAAATATTTTAAATATTTTTATGGTTCTGATTATAAATATTATATATTAATTTACTTTATTAAAGAAGATGAATATGCTTTATTTCTTTGTGATAATAATAATAATCTTAAATTACTATTAACTTTTAAAGATATTATTAATAAACATTCTAATACTATAATTAGACGTTTTATAAAAAATATTGATATACATATGGATTTAAATTATATATTTAAGTTTGTTGTTAAAGAAGTTATTCCTAGTAATAATAATATAGATATTGATATTAATGATTCTACATCTATTAATTCTATATTTGGTGGTTTAGGATCTATAACTATTTCTAAGAATATTAATAGTGACTTACGTTTAGGAGCCTTAGATATTGAAACTTGTAAATTTGAAGATAAAAATATAGTTAGTGCTATAGGAATTAGTACGTTTAAAAATGATTTAGATAAAACACGTATAGATAATGAAATAGAATATAATGAAGATTATATAAATTATAAGATATTTAGTTTATATGATCATTTAAATACTAATAAAATAATTAGAAGTGATTATGATAATATGTCTTATAAGGTTGTTATTGAATGTTTAATGTTTATGTTTAATAATTATAATAGCCCGCAACATAATTATGTTGCGGGTGGAGATTATGTATTTTATGTTCATAATTTATCTAATTATCCCCGCGTAGCGGGGATGATACCCCAAGGGCATTATGATAGTATATATATATTAGATAAAGTTACATTATATAATAAAAATAATGAATTAAATCCTATTAAAGTTGATTTATTATCTAATAATATTAATATTATTAGTATTACTTTAACAATTAAGATAAATAATATTAAACATACTATCATTTTAAATGATAGTTATCTTATATTGAAAAGTTCATTAAATAATCTATCCAAATTATTTGATTTACCTAAAAATAAAGGTTTATTTCCTTATGATTTTTCTAATGTTAATAATTTATTATATGATGGTATTGTTCCTTAAATAGATTTTTATAAATCTATAAATATTAATGAATATGATTCGTTAGTAAAAGAATATAATAATAAATTTAATTTAAAGAAAGAATTAATTAAATATTTAAAGTTAGATCTTATATTATTATTATATATAATAGACAGATTTAGATACTTTATTTTTATACATTATGATATTGATTTAAGAAAAATTTATACTACTTCTAAATTAGCTTTAGAAATATTTGGTTTTCATTATAAAAAGGATTATAATAAAATTCCTATTATTAAGGGTAAAGGTATTTATAATTATATTAAAGAAGGTTTCTTTGGTGGTTATACACAAGTCTTTAAACCTAAAATTAAAGAAGGTTATTTATATGATATAAATTCTCATTATCCAGCTTGTGCTTTAAGATCTCTTCCTACAGGTTCTTTAAGCTATTATGAGTTTAATAATATCAATTATAAAGATAAAGAATTAGATCTTTTAGGTGTATATCATGTTAATGTTGAGGTACCTGTTAATGAATTATATCCTATATTACCTGTTAAAACAGATAAGCTTGGAGTAATTTATCCAACAGGTTGCTTTAGTGGTACTTGATCTAGTATTGAACTAGATTATGCTTTAGAAAGAGGCTATAAAATAACTATAATTAGTGGTTTATTATATAGTGATAAATCTGATACAATATTTAAAGAATATATTGAAAATATGTATCATTATAAGAGTGTTTCTAAAGGTTTTGAACGTAATTTCTATAAATCTATGCTTAATAATCTTATAGGTCGTTTTGGTTTGAATCTTAATAATAGTAAAACTATATTAACAGATCATAAAATATTTGATATGTTATCATTAGGTCATTCTATTTCTTCAGTGTATAATTTAAATGATTCTAGATTGTTTAAAATAAATGTTAGTAAAGATTATTCTTTAATGAAAAATAATAATTTAGATATTAATAGTTATATTAATAATAAAGAATATAAATCTTATATTAAAGAATTAAGACAAGGAAATTCTGTTAAAGCTACATCTATAATAACCACTTTATTTATTAATGCTTAAGCTAGATTAAGATTAATCAAATTGATTCATAAATTAGTTATACAAGGAATAAATGTTTATTATTGTGATACTGATAGTATCGTTATAGATGCTAAACTACCTAATAATATGATTTCTGATAATATTGGAGACTTTAATTTAGAAAATACTATTAAAGAGGGTTTATTTATTGCTGGTAAATTATATATTATTAATAATTCAGATGATACTTACAAAATTGTCAATAAAGGATTATCTAATAAATTATCTTGAGATGATTTTTTAAGATTATATAGAGAAATACCTATTACTGGTTTATCTAATCAGTCTATTAAGAATTTTAATCAAGGTTTTGTTGATATATCTAATATTGATTTAAAATTAACAGGTATTTATAATAAACGTATTAAAGTATATGATAATAATAATATATGAATAGATACTGTTCCGATTAATATTAAAAATGATTCAATTACTAATATGTAATGTCTTTCTCAGACATTTATATATATTAAAACTAATCTTAATTAATACAACAATTTTAGAATATATGATTTTGCAATCAGTTACATATATTCATCTATTAAATAAAGCTCCTTTTTTATGCTGCTTTTTTGTACAAAAAGGTGTTTGTCACCTTTTCATTTTTTTTTTAATATTCAATCAAATTTTTCATGATCTATTCATTTATTTTCTTTTTTAAAGGTGTTTAGACCGTACATTATTATTTATTTATATGAATATATAAATCTTATAATATTGAAATATTATAAAATTCCCAAACCCTAGAAATTTAAAAATTATTATTAATTTTAAGGATAGAAAATAGTTTATATCCTCTGATGATATATTAAAAATTATTTAATATGTTGAGAATCATAAGTAAAAAAATCTTTATCATCTTTAATAAAATCCAAATTAGGAAGTAATATTTTAGATATTTTTGATTTATTATTAGGATTGTCTATTATAAGATATTTAGGAAGATTGTTACTATTTAAATTAAGAGAAACACATATATTATTAATAAACTTAGAATGAAAATCTTCTAGGAAGTTATAATCACTATATAAAGTAATATATATGTAAGTTAAAGTATGTTTTAATGAATTAATATCCTTAATACTAGTTCCAAAACAATCATGAATAGAAGTTAAATTACCACTAAATTCAGGATTAGAATATAGTTTATCTATTAAAAATATTAAACTATTAGCATCTAAAGAATGAATTAAATTAGGCATAAATCCAATCATGTTTTTAATAATATCTGGATTATTACTATCATAAAAATTAGTATTGAAAGATTTTTTATTATATTTAGATCTAACAATTCTAACATTATTAGTATTTTTATAAAACATATTAATTTCTAATCCATTAGGAAGAGCTCAAGGAATAGGAGTTTTAAGAATAGAACAAATTCTAGCAACTTTCTTAAGATAATTAGTAAATTTCTTTAAGAAAGGATATTTCATATGTATGACATAATATATCTTATCTACTAGATAACATATTTCCTTAAAAGTCATAGATATTTCATCATTATCTTTATAAACATATAAATCATCTACTTTTCTAAATACTTTAAGTATTTCAGAGACCATAGTTAGAGAACTAGCATTATAAGGGATAATCATAATACATTTTTTAACCATATCTCTACTTATAGCTATTGTAGATAATTTAACAGCAATAGGATTATTTAATTCATTCTTAAAATAATCAATAACAGCTTGTGTTATAAACATATATCAATCATTAGGAATAGAATCTTCTTTAATTTTATTAAGATTAACTTTATTACAAAGATCTGCACTACGACATAACATACCTATATGTTGATAACCATTACAAGTAGAATCCATCATCATAATATAATTTGATTTATAAAACTTTTTATTAGTAATTAAAGCTTTATGATATTTCTTAAATTCTAAACAAAATTTAATAAAACCTAATGGTTCACTAGCTTTACTTCATAATTCTAAACTTATAAAGTTTATTATCTTATCAGTGTTATCATTAACTCAATCTAACTTCATATTGAAAGATCCTTTTATACCATATAAATTAGCTCCTGAGACTTTAAACATGTTAATAGAATCAATATCATCAAGTAAATTAATTTCAACATCTTTATGATATTCTAATAACGATTTACTAAGATCATTACCTTGATATGAAAAACTATTAACAATGCTATATAATCTACCTCTAAAGTCTAATCTAATAGGATAATAAAATTTATCTACATTTTTATATAAATTAACAATGTTAAGAATAATAGAATCATTTAAGTATTTACCTTTAATAGATTCAATCATCTTACCATCTTTATTATCATTAATTAATTTATAATATTCATCTTTAGAAATATAAAATTTATATTTATCATTATACATAGTTATAATCTCAAAAATATCTAAATTAATTTTATAAGCTGTAGACATAACATTATTAACACTATTTATAACAATATTATCATCTTTTAAAATAGATTTATATTTAAGATGCTTTTTATCATAAAATATATCATTAACATACATTTTATTATTCTATAAGAAACCTCCTATATAATAATCAGAATTTATAATCTGTTTAACATATGGTTTAGGTTTAACTAACATAGGTAACGTATTTTTATATATTAAAAACATTTTATTATCAATTATATCTTTAATAAATTTCTCTATATTAATATAAAAAGAATCTATAAATTCAATAACAGTTCCATTAATAACATCTCCATTATCATTAATATCCTTAACACTCTTAAACACAATGATTTTTAAATAACTAAAAAATAGATCATTCAATAACATATATATTAAAGAATATGTAAAACTAGAATCACTAATATTATTAAGATCAAAATCTTCTTTATACTCTAATAAAGAATACTTATTAATATCTAATTTATTAATTCTAATATATTTAATATATTGAGAATATATAGTATTATCTATTCAAGAATCAATAGTTTTATTAATAATATCACCAGACATATTTCTATTTGAAATTCTACCATGTACCACATTATAAAAAAAAGTTAATACTAATGAATAAAGAATCTCATCATCTAATTTAGAAATAAAAGATATTAAAGGTTGATATTCCTTAATATTAATCTTTCTAAGAAAATTACGGATAAAAATAAGAATCATTATACGTTTAGAATCAAAAAAACCATTAATAAACTTATCATTAAAAATAAGATTAATAGATTTATAATTATCAACAGTCAAAATCTGTTTAATAGAAACTTGTTTATTAAAAGGATCAAGTTTATCATTATTAATAATATTATAAATATTAAAAGTTAAATCTTTATTATTAGTAGTTAAAGTTCTAAAAATGTGGGTAGAGGATATAAACCCAACTTTATATAGGGAAAAGATTGGAAAAGCCATGTTAAAAAATTGTATCATATTATTATTATTATTATTATCAAAAAAAAAGTATAGATGAATAGAGAAAAAGCTTACTCCCGACAACGAGGAATAAAGCAAGAACCCTATCCATCCATAATAGAGAGGGAGGAGAGGAAAAGAGTGGGGTGCACACACCCGTTACATCATAATGTAGCGGGTGGAATGTAGCAAATAAATATTGGATTAAATTACTATCTAATAGGTTATTAAATGAATAAATTAAGAAAAATTAAGAAAGAATAAATAATTGAGCATCTAAAATATAGATTAAAGAAGGTAAGAAAATAGCAAAACCAAATAAAAGAGGTAAGAAAATAATTCAACATAAATTAATTAATTTATCATATCTAACTCTAGGTAAAGTAGCTCTAACTCAAATATAAGTAAAAGCGAAAACATTAGCTTTTAAACCTAATACAAGACCAGAACCTCCACCAAAGAATAAGATAACAGTTAAAGTAGATAAGAATAAGATAGAAGCATATTCAGATAAAAAGAATAAAACAAAAATAGAAGAAGAATATTCAGTCATATGACCAGATACTAATTCTGATTCAGCTTCAACATTATCAAAAGGAGGTCTAGCACATTCAGCAACACAACCTATAAATCAAATAATAGATAAAGGGAATAAAGGTATAAATAATCAAATAGATGATTGTAATTCTACATATCTAGATAAATTCATACTACCAGCGAATAAAATACATAATAAAACGATAGTAGTTAAAACTAATTCATAACTTATTAATTGAGCTGTTGAACGTATAGAACCTAATAATGAATATTTACTATTAGCTGATCATCCTGCTAATAATGTACCAAATACTCCTACACTACTTATTGCTAATGTTAATATTAAACCATATTTATGATCTGTTATAGTTATACCTGGTCCAAATGGTATTACTGATCAACATAATAATGCTGATATTAATGAAATTATCGGACTTATAAATAATATTAATTTATCTGCATGTGTTGGTATTATTATTTCTTTTAATAATAATTTTGCTGCATCTGCTATTGCCATTAATATACCATAATACAAATCTATTCCTTTAATCATACATATATTTTTTATTCATTTAAATATCATCCCGCTATGCGGGAATAATATTCTTGATATTATATATGGTTAGATAAAGTTGGAATACTTCTCCCTAAATAGTTAAACTTGATATACAATATTAACTATCCATTTAACGACTCATATAAATGAGACTCTTATTTATATAAGCTTGCAAATTTAAAGAAGCTAACGAGTAATATATATATATATATATTTCTGTATTCTTTCGAATAAGGTCTGACTATATCTTAAGCATATTTTATATTACCTCGATTAAAGATCACCTGTCAGGAGATTATATATCCCCCTTGGGGGGGATTAATGAGGGTAATAAAATACACCAACTACCATTTAGTCGATGAACAGCATACCTATTAATAAATAATTACTAAAAAAAATAATTAATAGGTACTTGGCTGCAGATTGTCTATTTCCTTTCGTGCATCTATTTCGATATTACTATACCACGAGTCATTACCTGTGCCATAAATATATTACTATATTTATTTAGTTGAAATAGCTTTAAGACGTTCCCGCAATTTGATAGTTTTTAGCAAAAGGTTCACTTTCACTTCGTATATTACAATAATAATTATTTATTTTTATAATATACTTTGGCCAAAAATAAATTTCTTATATTTATTTTATAAAATTTAAACATTTTAAATATCACTATTTTAAGTAGTGATTATTACATTTTATATTTATTCCTAAGGGATATAACCTATAAGGCAATATTTATAATAATAAACAATTGTTTATATAAATAATGCCCAAAGGGAATCATTCCCTCGTAGTGGGGGATAATATATATCAAATTATCTCGATTTTACCGAGATGATAACTCGCGACGCAAGCTATAAGAGGTTAATTTATTTTTTTGTATTTAAATTTAATTTTTTTACTTAAAAAATAATAACGATTTTTAGTAGCTATATTTAGATCTAAATATTGTTTTATTAGAAATATTTAATGATTTATAAGTTTCATTTATAGATAAAAATGAAGATTTATTAATTTCTAATTTATTATTATTTATAACACCTGCTTCACAGAAGTTATCAATTTCCAAAGAGGGATTAATTAAATTTAATATTCCTTTTATATTTTTTTTTTTACTCAAATATTTACTTTTTCTAATTTATGTTTTTTTTATGTTATATCATTTATATATATATAATTTGATATTTTTTTATTAGAAATATTAGTTAATTCCTTACTAAATAAAACAATTCATATATCATTAAATTTAATTTTAATATTGTTATATAAATTATTTAATATGGATTTATAATCTCTTTTTAAATATTTACTTGTTTCTATTAAACTATTAAAAGGTCCATTAATTAAAGTTAAATTATCAGCATTATATATTAATACTTTATATGATAATTTTTTATTAAAATAATAATAATTATTAATACCTCCTATTTTATATTCATTTATATAGTCTCTTATTAAATTAGTACTAATATTTGAAAATTTACTAAAACTTTCTCTTGAGTTAAAATATTTTTCAATGGTATTTCTTTTAAGAACATTTGTTTCATTATTTTTAGTTAATAAATTTGAAGAAAGATTTAAATCATTTATTTTATAAGTTCATACACCTTTAGGTGTATATTTATTTATAGATAAAATTTGATAACCTTCTAAATTTTTTTATTCATAAACTGATTTTATTATTAAATTTTATTTATCTTTAAAATTATCAATTTTTTTAGTGTTAAATAAATAACCTTTAATAGGTATATTAGTATTAATATAATTTTTAATAGTATTAAAATATATTTTAGTATATAAACTTGTTTTTGTTATACTTTTAAAATATTTAAAATTTTTAGTTATATATATTTTTTCTGATTTAAATTCTTTTTCATTTATCTCATAATATCATAATTTATAATATTATCTTCGTTTTGCAAATTATTTAAGACATTTAAATATATATATTTATATACATATAAAGATAAACTAATACCTTTAACAAATTTTAAATTATTTTGTAATTTATTTAAATAATTATAAATAGAAGTATTATATATTTTAGTATTTGAATTACTTTTAAATGAAGTATTTAATAAAGGATAAAATTTATTTTAATAAAATTCTTATAATATAAAAGATCTTTATTATCACAAATTTTTATTATTGAAAATGTAAATTTATTTCAACCAACTAATCTTACAAATTTATGAAATCTATCATTTACATTTGTTTTTTAATGACTTTTAAATCTATTTATAAAATTATTAGTTTTACCTATAAAATAGATTTTATCATCATATTTATATTGAATTAAATATATACCTCCTTTATTAAAAAATTTACATTTTTTTTTTAATAATAATCTTTCTATAGATACTTTCATATTATTACAAGTATCTATAATATCTAAATTATATTTAATAATGATCAACCCCTTAGTTTTTATCTTAGCCCGCAACAAATTGCGGGTTATCTATATTTCTAAATTTATATAAATCTTTTTATAGCTTTTTTATCTAAAATTAAATCATTTTTTATAGAAATTAAATTCTATATAGAAGTATGAAATAATCTTACTTGGTTATTATATTTTAATTTCCGTTGAACAGGAAATTCTCTTATATTATTTGTATAATCTAATTTAATAAATGATATAAATGTAATTTTTAAGTGTTTAAATTTATCCTATTGTATATTATAACCAACGGCATTTGGCCCAACTCTACGTTGCATATAACCTAAAGTTTTACGTTCTGCAACTGTTAAAAAAGCAACAGCTAATAAAACAGAAACAAACATTAATAATAATTCTATAAATTGTAACATTTATTTAGTTATAGCTATAGCCCCTACAACAGATAATATTAATATTAATCCAGTTATTATTAATAATATAGCATATTCAGTATAAAATTGATTACCTACTACTATTAATTCATTAAATGTTTCATTTAATTCTATTATTATACTATTATATTCCCCTATTACTAATTGGGGATTAGTTATTATATCTAATGGTATAAAACATACACATATTAATGTTATTATTAATGGTGATATATTTCCTTGTGGTATATATTCTATTTTTAATAAAGATAAAATAAATAAAAATAATATTGCTATTGCACCTACATATATTAATACATATAATATACCCATTAACATATAATTATCATTATATAATGACATAGCTGTACTAACAAATAAAATAATTAATCATAAAATACTTTGAACAGGAGTTAAAATACCTATAGCTAAAATACTTGATAATCCACTAATTAAATTTAACATTTTTTTTATTTAAAATTTATAAATCAATGAGATATAAATTTATTATATCAACATTATAAAATATATACATATAACGTTTAAATTTGGAATCGAACCAAAATCGATGTATTAACAGTACATTGCTTTACCTTTAAGCTATATAAACAAAATAAATGAATAAATAAAAAGGATTATTCTACATCAGATAATCATTCAATAAAGTCATTAATAGGAAGACATTCAATTTTTATTGGCATTAAAGAATGATTAACTCCACATAATTCACTACATTGACCATAATAAACACCAGTTCTTTGTATTAAAGCACTAACTTGATTTAAACGACCAGGTGTTGCATCTATTTTTATACCTAATGAAGGTACAGCAAAAGAATGTAAAACATCATTAGCAGTTACTATAAATCTAACATGAGTATCTACTGGTAATACAATTGATGTATCAGTATCTAATAATCTTAATTGACCATTTTCTAACATATCATCAGGTATTATATATGATTCAAATTCTATAGTTTCTCCTTTTTGAGATACAAAATCAGAATATTCATATTTTCAATATCATTGTAAACCAACAACTTTTATAGTCATAGCAGGAGTTAAAACTTCATCACATAAATATAATAAAATAAAACTAGGAAAAGCAATTAATAATAATATTACTGCTGGAAATATTGTTCATATTATTTCTAAAGTTTGTCCATGTTTTAAATATTTATATGCAAATTTATTATTTTTAAAATCTGCTATAACAACATATAATATATAAGAAACTAAACCTAAAATTAAAGCTAAATAGAACATTATATGATCATATAATTCATGTATACCTTCTTGATTAGGAGAAGCAGAATCTTGTAAACGAACACCTCAAGGTGTAGGAACGTCTAATCAAATCATTATTATTTAAAAAATTAATTAAATTATTATAAATACAAATAAAAAAATATGGAATTAATCGGAATCGAACCGATATTGTTCACATGCAAAGCGAAAGATTTACCAATTAATCTATAATCCCATAAGATATATTTTAGGTATATGTATACTCTTATATAAGAGTTAATTAGATAATTTGTAATATAATACAAATTTACTATAACATTATAGTCTATAATGTATAAACTTATCTGAAGGATTTAATATTTGATATGCTTTCAATATGTAAACACAACATTCTTAGCTAAAATAATTATTAACCATAGGAATGTACCTTATTATCCTTGCGTACACTTAAGGCAACAGATAAGAAAAAAATCCATAGATGATAAAATCATTACTGACTCACGTCGTAATTAACCCATCTCAAGTAACTCCTTAGAGGACGAACAGTCCTACCCTACCTAGTTGCTGCGACCAGGAGGACGAGTCTAGACGACCAATTTGTTATCGTTAAACTTTTTATTTTAACTTCAATAATTTTCATTATTGTTCAGACTATGTATTGAAATATTTATTCTTATAAGTAATTTTATATTCCTAGGTATTTCTTGGTAGGATATTGTTATATGTACTCACCTACTAGTCGTTGAACGTTTATTATCCTTATAATATTATAGTTAACTATAATTTTTTATACATATAGATAATAATTCGCTGCAAATTATCATAGAATTATCCTTAGATTTCTTGCAATTAAACCTATTTATACTCGACTATCTTAATTAATCGAGGTGGCAAACACCGCTGACGATATCAACTCTCACGCGGTATTACCCTGTTCAATTTTGTTATCGTTGTTTTTTTAATTTTACAACTTCTATATATCACTATATAGTTCAGACTATGTCTTTACCTAATTAATATATATTTTATATAAATAAATATCCTTACCAATAAGCTAAACTTATAGGTCTTATAAGATATTAATATATTATTAATATAAATAATGAACCCCCCCCGAAGGGGGGTATATCATCCCGCGTAGCGGGATAATTAGGTATTGGGCACTCGTGGTAATATTATTGTTAGTTTACTCAATTACTAGTCGTTGAACGTTCATATATCTAATTAAAACTAATATATGCTTCGCTGCAAATTATCTTATAATAAGATTTTCTTGCAATTCACCCAATTATATACCTTTAAAAAAAAAGGCTATCTCACTATAGCGGAGATAATATATATTCAACTAAAATATAAATAAGAGTTTTCTATATAAAGGAACTAACAAATAATCCCTAGCGTAACTTTAATCCGTTATCGACATCCATACCAATTGTTTATGCCTGTTCACTACACTCTACGTAAGTACTAATTTCACTTGTTAGTGTTATTATCATCGCACAATTATGTTGTTATCCTTACTTATAATTTTTATACTATTTACCATATAGTTTTATTGTACGTTATTTACTAATAAATAAATAATTTAATTAAACATTTAGTCTTGTTAAACAAGATCATTGTTATTAGACACATCAGATGCTTTCGCTGATGTCGACGCCCCATCGAAACTAACCTCTTTACTCTTTCTTAAATAAAAGTTTAAAAACTCTATTAATGAATTAATCATTAATTTAATTAATTAGATTCTTTTTTCATTTATATAGGTATCTCATTTGATTTAAATAATAAATATAACCTAATCTACTGAAATGAATAAAAAAAGCAATAATATCTTAAAGATATTAAAAAATCAAAATAAAGATATAGTAAAGCTGCATAGGGTCTTTTTGTCAACCTACGGATATACGGCATCTTCCAATTCTGATTAATTTAAGTAGGTTTGACCTACAAAGGTTTATTACTTATATACTAATAAGCTTATAAATCATAATTTCTTTTATAGAAAATATAACTCATATATCTTTCACCTCTATATAATTTTTGGTTATATTACAGAATCCGACTGTACATTTAGACAGACATTTCAGCCTAACCTCGGTGAACCAGTCTGTAGCGACATATACAACTGCCGACGGTCTTTAACTAAGATGTCATTGACCGTTTTCACCTTTTTATTTATAGCGATTAAATTATATATTGCCCTATATAATTCACCCTTTATTTTAGGAATTAGTATTATTCGATTGTATTCTTGTCACTCTATAATTATTTCTCTTAATTATATAGTATGAATTTTATTTAATTCATTAATACTTATCTGTCATTTTTGACATTTAATTTTTAAAGTTATATTTCAATTTAACTATTTGGTCTTTAATATATTACTTTCATTATATATCTCCACCCGCAACCATGTTGCGGGTTTAAGATTTAAATAATCTATTTAAGATTTAATATATGGTTAATATAATTAATTACCACCCGCAACATCAAGATGTTGCGGGCTATATTTAACTTGGTTTTAATTCTATATCTAATTAATATTTATATTTTATTGATATAAAGAATATTAATCAAAATTTAAATCTATATATAAAATATATGACTTATAAATAATTAACTTAATAATAAATATATATATGTTAATATCTATTATATTTACCCGCAACATTATCATGTTGCGGGCTATTATATAAATATTTAGTAATAGCCCGCATCTAATAATTTATATATAATTCATCTCACCGTATTAACATTTATTTTAAATTCAATGGTGTTAAATATACTATAAATTTAAAAGATAGTTATTTAATATTAAAATCATCAGTATATAAAGATAATTATCCATATAGATTTAGATAAAGTATATAATTTATCTTTTATATAAGTGTTATACCTAATATAGATAAATATAAGACAAATGTTATAAAAAACCCGCAACATGGTTGCGGGTGGAGATAAAAATACTTTTAATTTTAAAGATTCTTTAATTAAATTAGATATATTATTATATATCTTAATAACCCGCAACATGGTTGCGGGAGAAGATATAGAAAGATTTAGATATTTTAAATTATTAAATTGATTAACATAAAAATTAAAACTATAAAGTTGGATTTACACCAACCCGGCGTATAATATTTTTATATATTATAGTATAAATTTCACCGCAATTGCTATTTCACTGGGTCTACTTTGGATACAGTTATCGCATCGTATATTCATTCATGCAGGACGTCAATTATACGTCAGTTAGGATAGGTAGGCTTTCACAAGCTTTCCCCCCTTTAGAACCGTACGTGCGACTTTCATCGCATACGGCTCACGCAATAAATTTTAATTCCATATAAGGAATATTATCAGCAATTAATATATGCCTCGATTATTTTATAATCGTATATCACGTTATGTATAAGTCAGCACCCTCTCGAGTTAGGTTATTTACCTTATATCTATCATTACAATAAATCATTAGCTTTTTATACTATCCTTTACCTAATAATTAAATAAATAATTTCATAAAATATCTTTTACTTATATATTTATTCCTAGTTTTATTTACTAGTTATTTATTAATAGGCTTACCTTGTTCCATACTAAACACGTCTATATATTCATAAATGAATAAAAGATAAATGACGTAGGATTGGACTTTGATCCACCTGATTCAAACGATGAAGGAAAAATATTAATTCACATCATATTTACATCTCTCAGGAATATAATTCCGATTCCAATTTAAAGAATAATCGTAGCTTATGGTACTTTAACCGCCCATTCACTTTCGTTATCCATATCATTTCTACCTAAGCTCTAATAAATATAATTGGATATAAATATTAGCTACCGTTTTCAATACAGCTTCATACCCTAAGATTACTCCTAACGCATGTGTAAATAGGTACAAGCATCCTTAGCTTGCCTCTTAAAAGAGGATTATTTAGTATGACTTATCAAGTCGCACATGAATTTCGCTACCTTCGGATCCTCACAATAAGACCGCCGTTTATCAGTTTTTTATAAAATTATCTATTAAATAATAATATTTATTGAACTAACACCGGGCAGATATCACTTATTATACTTACTATTACTAGTATGCAATAAGCTATGTTTTTGGTAAACAGTCGCACGATTTATTTTGCCGAGTTCATTCAAAGTAGTTATCCCATTCCCTTTTTATCATACCTGTGTCGGTCTACAGTACGGTTCATTTTCTTTTTCTTGTTCTTTCACCCATTAATTTTATATTTCTATATTAATCTTAGGGACCGTTCGTTTATAGTAAAACCTTATGAATAAGGGGATAATCTTATATTATCTATCGTTACTCAAGCCAGCAATCTCTTTATAATTTTTTATTATATATTCTGCTACCATATAATTTTTCATTATATCTATAATACTGTTATTAATTTAGACCCGTTATATTTTCTCTATTATTAATAAATATTATTTTATAAATAATATATATAAAATTAGTGCATTGTTACATGTTCATTAAAAGTTGATTATTGTCAAACCCACTTACTAATTGTCTATAATTTAATTCCCCGTATATTTAACAAATAGTTAAATAATGTAAAAAAATAAAAGCCACCGCTGAATCAAGATTCAGCGGATGGTAAATATAAGATTAACTTTTAATTAACCCGCGTAGCGGGAGAATTAAAAGTAGGATAGATTTTATTCACTTAATTAATATTTGGGACATACATTTAATAGTCTAGGTTGTTTCCTTTTTGACTTACTACCTTATCGCAATAAGTCTGACTCCTTATAAAATTTATAAACTGATTCCGAGGTTTAAATATTTTGATAAAATTATATTCTAATTCCCCAAAAGTATTTAAGTGCTGTACCAGTATAAAATATAAATAAAGGCTATACTAAAATATATTTCGCAGAAAACCAGCTATCTGCAAACCAGATTTGTCTGTCACAGCTACACACATCTCTTTAGAAATTATTGCTACAATTACCTATTGAGTCATATATAAATTATATTATTTATAATATATATACACTTGGACATGTGTAGATCGTTTGCTTTCGGGCCTATATACTTTAATTTATTTCTATTTTTATATAAAATTTTTTATTTTCACTAAAATATATAACTCACTGGCCCATTATACAAAAGGTACGTTATACTATAACTGCTCTTTATTATTCTATTTATTTATTTTCCCTTGCGGTACTTTTATCTAAAATTTATTCTTTTTTCTTAGTAGTTGGTTACTACTTTATTCTTACCTCTTGGTAATACTTTAAGATTCTTATACTTTCACTCACCGTTACTTATATAATCCCTGTTGGTTATTTTTCAAGTTACTCAGATGTTTCATTCCACTTGTTTTATTTCCTTCATTTTCATGATCTTGATTGATTCATATCTTTTTATCTTTTTTAAATTTTGATTCTTAATCCTTAAAATAATATTAATTACATATACCATTTTTCAATATATCACCTAAAACCTATTATATTCCCTTCTTATCCACCCGCTTCATTTTTATGAAGCGGGTGGTTTTTATCTCCTCCTTATTCCTTATTTTTATATTCACTTATTTCCTATTATTTTACCTTTAATATTTTACAAAAATATATTTATTATATATAATATTCACTTATAACCTATAATATAAACCTTCCCGCTGAATCTTGATTCAGCGGGTGATGAATTTAATTTTTTATAGCCCGCAACTCTGTTGCGGGTGGGATTAATATATATATAAATAATAATAATAATAATAATAATAATAATAATAATAATAATAATAATAATAATAATAATAATAATAATAATAATAATTACCGGATAATAAAAATATAATTTTTAATAACATAGCCCGCAACATTGTTGCGGGTGGTGTATATATAATATAATATAAATATAAATATAATATAAATATAAATATAAATATAAATATAAATATAAATATAAATATAAATAATAATAATAGCCCGCAACATTCTCATGTTGCGGGTAGAAATAATAATAACCAGATAATAAAAATATAATTTTTAATAGTATAATTTATAGGTATATATAATATAAATATAAATATAAATAGGAGATAATAATGATAGCCCGCAACATGTAAATGTTGCGGGTGGAGATGTTAATAAAATTAAGATAATAATAAAATAAAAAGGAGATAATAATAAGGGATAATAAAAATATAAAATTTAGAGAGATATATAAAAATATAAATAGCCCGCTACATTTAGGATGTAGCGGGTGTAGATGTAGATGTTAATAAAATAAAAAGGAGATAATAATAAGGGATAATAAAAATAGCCCGCAACATTTAGATGTTGCGGGTGGATAAGAATGTAATTAAGGATAAAATAAATGAATAAATATGAAATTAACCACAAAGAGGGAAAATTAAAATAATAAAAATATTAAAGATAAGAATGAAAGGAATATAGAGTAAAGATCTACCAATACCAGTACTACCTAAAACTTTTAAGAAACCATTATCAGTAAATTCATTTAAAAGACCACCAAAATTTAAAACAGGTCTTATAATATAATTATTTAATAATTGATCAAAATAAATACGTTGATTAAAGTAATTATAAATAGGTGATTTATTTATTTTATAACTAAATTCATATATAAAAATTAATGATAATGATAATGATAATCCTAATATCATTGGTAAATATTTAAATATTGTTGGTATTGTAAATTCTGTTTCTATAAATGTATTTGTTTGAGGTAAACCTATATTTAAATGAAATATAACATTATCTCTATAATATCCTAAAAATATACTATATAATGCTAATATTGTCATCGGTATTATCATTCAATTACTCTCATGTATATATCCATATGTATTTTTATTAGATCTAGGATTATTATAAAAAGTTAAATATAAAACTCTTATTGAATAAATAGCAGTTAATGTTGCTGATGCTGTAGCTATAAAATACATTATATATCCACTTAATGTATAAGTACCATATAAAGATTCAATAACAATATCTTTAGAATAATAACCTGTTAAACCAGGTATAGCCATTAAAGATAATGAAGCTATAACCATAGAAATATAACTATAAGGTAAATAATCTATTAAACCTCCATATTTACGCATATCTTGTGTTTCTGACATAAAACTATGAATAATAGAACCAGCAGACATAAATAATAAAGCTTTAAAGAAAGCATGACAATATAAATGATAAATAGCTAAATCATATGCACTAGAACCTATAGCTAACATCATTATAGCTAATTGACTCATAGTAGATAAAGCAATAACTCTTTTTATATCATTAGAAACTACAGCAATTAAACCACTAATTAAAGTAGTAAATCCACCTAATCATAATATAAATAATAAAACAGATGGTGTATATTCTAATATATACGAAGATCTAACTAATACAAAAACTCCACTACATACCATAGTTGCTGCATGTAATAATGAACTAACTGGTGTTGGCTTTTTTATAATTTTATTTATAAATTGGACTATTTCTTAATATATTTATATATATTTCTTACATTTAGTCTCTGAGGATCCTACTTAGATTTTATTCTTTTGGTTTCCTGCTGATTGTTCATATATCTATTTTATTTTTATATATCACTTTTATAAGGATATATTTAATATAGCTTTAGAAGTTTCCAGCATATAGTAAGATTTAAGGAGGGACCATTTCTTTCCATTATTTTTAACTTAAATTAGTTATAACATAGATACCTTTCTATCGATCACCCGCTACATAAATATGTAGCGGGTGGTTTATTTATTTAAATTATACTTTTATTCTGTATTATATATCTTTTATTTATAACTAATATAAATAATTATAATATACATAAAACCAAAGTTAATAATGATAAACATTAAAGATAAATTAAACCACCTATACAAAAATGTATATGTACATTTTTGTATGCTGAATCTTGATTCAGCGGGTGGTAAGGATAATAAAGGAAGAGGTTATCCCTCCATAGCGGAAAGTAATCAAGAATGTAAACCTAATTGAGCAGATTTAGCAGTAGCAGCAATTAAAAGCATAATAGCTAATAAATTTAATAAAGTAGTATTAGTATGAGGAGTTAATAATTCGATAGTATTAAAATCAACAGAATGATAAAGGGATAAAATAGAACCTATAAAAACAACGAATAAAGCATCACCCATTCTATTTAATAAAATAGCAGATAAAGCGGATTTCATAGCAGCTAAACGAGTATTTCAAAAAGAGATTAATAAATAAGAGATAACACCGACGAATTCTCAACCTATAAACATCATAACATAATTATCACTAATAACTAAAACAGTCATAAAGATAGCGAAAATACTTAAAATAATATAAAAACGATTACGATTAGGATCAAATTTCATATAATCTATAGCATAAAAAAGAACAGCCATAGTAACTAAACCTACAGGTACCATAACTATCATAGATAAAGGATCTAATAAAATACCATAATTAATATTAATATTACCAATAGATATTCAAGAACCTAATTTTATATGTAAAGTTTCTTCATAAATATATGTTAAAAAATTAAACATTATAATATATTTGTAACTTTACCTCTCAATCTATAATATGATACTAATAAACTTAATCCTATTGCTGATTCTGCTCCAGCTAATATAATTATAAATAATGCAAATATAGTACCTTCTATATCATCATAAATATTTCCTATATATATTATTTTAACTGTTATTGTTAATAATAATATTTCTATAGCTATTAATAATGTTATTATATTATTTTGACTTACATAAAATGTTAATAATGTTGTTAATATTGCTATCATTTCTTCTTACAATTTAGTAAATTAATTTTTACTTTAACTCCTTTTACTCTCCCTTCCTCTTGTTTATTAAGTTCCCTTTATTTATATTAGTTTATTTTTATACCTTCTTATATTATACTTATTTATATATATCTCCTTTTTATTCTTTTTATTATAATTTAAAATTAAGATAATTTAACTTAAAATGATATACATAATTGATAAAATTATTATCGCCCGCAACATGATAATGTTGCGGGTGTTTTATTATTTATTTATTTATAAATTTATTAATATCTAATCCTATTAATATTATCTCCTCCCGCTACATGTAAATGTAGCGGGTTATATATATCTAGTAATTTTTGTTTTAATATTATATTAAGTTCTAATTACTTTAATTTATTAAAATATATGCCATTTAATATGGTTAAATATATAGAATAAAGAAAATAAATATATGATTAAAAGATAAAACTTTTATAGCCCGCAACATTTAGATGTTGCGGGTGATTTACCTATTTCTACTTATCTTAATGTGAGTTTTTATTTTAAAGTCATCATTAGATATATTTTTAATATCATTTATATAAATAAAAATTTTATCTATATACTTTGTCTATAATTATTAAACATTATAAATAATATAAGTGATTATAATATAGTTGAATAGATAAAGAATAATAAAGCAATTACTAATAATTTATTTATATTATAAAGAATAAATAAGATTATCATGTTTAAGACTATAAAATATTATAAAAAGACATAAATTTAAATTCAGTTATTATTTATAATTATTAAAGAGAAAAATAAATATAAGTTTATAAATACTTTAAATAGTACTATTTAATATAACCTATTTTAAAATTAAATACTATATATATAAAATATAAATATAGAAATAATGTATTATTATAACCACATAAAATATATAGAAAAAGATAAATGATAATTAAATACCACAATAAAATTAAATCTACCCTGTATACATTTATGAATGAAATTATCAAAATATAAATCATATAATAATATAGGGAGTTATATTATAATTTATAAAATTAAAAGATGATAAGAGATTATAAGAATAATTAACTTTTTTTAGGAAAAAATATATAGCCCGGAACATATAAATGTTCCGGGTGATTATTAATTATCCCCGCTAAGCGGGGATGATACCCGAAGGGCATTATTTAATAAGTACTTAATAAATGTAATTAATATCGATGTTATAATAATATAGGATTAAATATATTAAATATTAGGTATCCTTTTTATAATATTTAATATATGTTTTAAATTTAATCTTAATTATCCCCGCGTAGCGGGGATGATACCCGAAGGGCATTATCTGATACCCGAAGGGCATTATCTGATACCCGAAGGGCATTATATATAAAAATAACTAATCATATATAAATATTCTAATATAATTATATTACTATAAGATATATTTTAATAAAAACCACCCGCATCATTATGATGCGGGTGGTCAGATAAGTTATAAAACTAATTGATAAAATTAATAATTTATATAGATACAAATATGAATTTAATAATTAACAAACTATGTAAATATCATAAATTATACCATTATCACCCGCTGAATCATTATTCAGCGGGTGTTTATTAATTTTAATTTTTAAGTAAATTAATTTATTATTCCTATTATTTATATAAATGTTATTTAATAAATACTAAAACAATGAGTTTAATGCTAATTATAGTTTATGTACTAAAATTATAATATTATCTATGTGACAATAATAACTTATTATAATTAGATAAATAGCCCGCAACATATTTATGTTGCGGGTAGTATATAACCTAAAAATCGGTATATAAATTAGAACATAAGAACACATTATATAAAACAAAGATATTATGGTAAATATATATATATTTATAAAGGCTATATATATATAAAATATAAATGAATATATCTATATAATAAGTAATAATAAAATTATATAGTAAAAATAAAAAATATGAGATATAAATCTCGACTAAAATTAACATCACCTCTAAATTTATCTAATTTTTAAGAAGATAAAAGGTAAGAGAGAATATATTATCACCTTAAAAAAAAGGAGAATAAAGATTATTTGTTACCAATATAGAATAAAATATTTTCTATAGAGGAAATAACAGGAACTAAAATAATAAAGTAACTGAAATAATAAATAGTAGCAAATTGACCTAAAACAATAAAAGGAACTTCAACATGTAATTGTCCTAAATTACCTAATAATAAGAAATTAAAGATAAATAAATAAAAAGATAATTTAGATAAAACTTTAAATGTATTACCTCTTATAACAGATCTATCAGTTAATGGTAATATTAATAATATTAAAATAGCAGCAAACATAGCAATAACTCCACCTAATTTATCAGGAATTGATCTTAATATAGCATAAAATGGTAATAAATATCATTCTGGCACTCAAATATATTAAAATATAAAATTACCCTAAGGGCATTATTCTCATTAATCTTATTCGTAAAAGTTTATACTTATATAAATATATATCTTTTCAAATAAAGATTACAAGTTATAAATATTTTATATTTCCTTTTTTAAAGGTATATTATCTTTTAAATAATATTTCTATACATTACTGTATAGTTTAGACTATGTCATAATATTAGATTAAATATTTAAATATTATTAATAATATATGTCATTATATGATAAATATCATAGATAAATTAAATATTATAGGGAAATTCCTAAATAGTTCTAAATATTAGAAGCGCTCGTGGTTTATAAATATTATTATCTATTTAATGTAACTAGTCGTTGAATATTTATATTCTTAAAATATATATAATATTATTATTCCTTTATATATATTACAAAGGATATTTATATTGATATTTATTAATAAAAATAAATAAAATAATAATATAAATCAAATATATATTTATAATACGAATATACTTTACTGCAAATTGTCCTATATAGTTTATCTATAGGATTTCCTTGCAATTCACTTCTTTTTCAATTTATATTATACATATAAATTGCGACAATATATGATTATATCATTTACGATATATTAAACTTATATATATATATTTTTATATTTATCTATCATTTAATTATATATATTTTTTTTTAATCATTCATTTAATGTTAAATCTCTATATTCTTTAGCTTTTAATAAAGCTTTATCTTTACCTTGTTTAAAATTAAAATATTTATCTTTTTTAGATATAGGTAATTTAACACAATATGAAGAGTTTTTATATACATATATATAATACATATCATTATTATCTCTAAATTTATCAATTAATAAATTTAAAAATTCTTCTTTAGAAAAAGATAAATAATTATCTCTTATTTCTTTATACTTATAAATTATATTAAGTAACTCTATTTGACCATTTTTTCAATATTTAATTTTACCAAATAATTTAGATGTTTGAATTAAAAATTTAATTTCGTCTTTCTTATTAAAAGAATATAAATTTTTAAGTATATTTTCTTGTATAATTTTAATATTATCAATATTTTCTATAGAAGATGGTATATATAAATTATTATATAATAAATTAATATATAATTTTAAAGATTTTTGATTTTCTATATTAAATTCAACCATAGTATTATTTTTTAATAATTTTATTTTAGAATTTATAGCATATTTATTAAGATATTCAATAATTATATTAAATAATTTTAAGTTATATTCAGTAAAATTTTGATTAATTATAAAATTAGGAACATATCAAATTGATTTACCTGATTTTTTTAATAATATTGTATAAGATCCATTTCCTAAATAAAATCCATGGATAAATAATATATTAATATTAAATATTTTATTATTTTTAATATAAATTTTACTTTTTAAATTATTAACATAATTAATATAATAATCAGAATTTAAATTTTTATCTAATAAAGGACATTTATAATTTTCTAATTCTAGATAATTATTTCTTTTATAAAATCATAAATTGAATTTATCTAAAGGTGATAAATTTCTTTTTGTATTATCTGTTAAATTATATATTAAATATATACGTTTTAAAGCATTATCTAAATATTTAATAGTATGTTTATTAGATTTACTATATTTAGAATGATATAAATAATAAATTTTTAATAATAATTGTAAATCAATATATTTATCACCAAAAGTATTATTAAAATAAGGTATTCATTTATTAATAATAAGATTTCAATTTTTAGAATATATTTTTATATATCATATATCTTCAGAATTAATTTTATATATATTATATTTTAATTCATTATTAAATTCATTATTCATTATTTTAAATAATTTTATACTTTCATAAGATGCATTATGAGATATAAATACTAAAGGATTAAAAGTAATACTATTTTTAGTATAAAAATTACCACCTATATGACCTTTAGTTTGAAAAAAACCATTTAAAATAAATCTTATTTTAGAAGAATCATAATCTCCACCCGCAACATCATAATGTTGCGGGCTATTATTTAATATAGTATCTTTTGATATGGGATTTAATTTATTGTCTAATAAATCTAATATTTCTTTTTTTGTTATATTTTCTTTTAAATTATTTGTTTTATATGATAATGTTGATTTTTTTATTCTCTTATATAAAATATATATATATAATCATATATAAAAATTTATCGATGCCGGAGTTACCATAGGATTACCTGGTATATAATTATCTGAATGTCCTAATGTATTAGGTGAAAAGAATACAAATAAACTAAATATTAATAAGAAAACAAATACAGTTATTAAATCATAGAACTAAGCACTGATTCCTTAGCCTAACTATTAGGATTGTCTAATGCTCGTCACCGAACCGTACGTGATAGTTTCCTGATCATACGGCTCTCCATAACTTTTATTCAGTTTTAGATTTTTTTTCAAACTTTTGTGTATTCTCCCTAGATATAGATAATTTTCCATCATTATATTTCATATGACAATCTCTACACAATGGAATTTGTTTACACTTTTTAGCCATTAGATAATCTAAAGTACCTTTGATAGGTTTAAGATCATTAATCATTTTTATATGATGGATATCAACTCTATATATACTTGAACATACTGAGCACTTAGCTTTAAAAATAGAAGCTAAAGAAAAATTATCAGAATATAAAGAAATATAGGTATCGACATCCTTTTTATTAAAATCTAAGATATTAATTTTATAGTTACGAGGTGAAAATAAAGTAGCTAAAATTTTAGGAGTATTATCTTTATTACGATTTTTAAGGTCAATAATTTGTATATTAGGTCCAAATTTTTTATAAACTTTAGCTCTAGTAGCTAATTTGTACTTATGAGCTAAAGTACGTAATACAACATCTCTTATTATATAAAATATGTAAGCAGTTAATTTACTTTTATTAAAAGCAAAAGAATAATAATTAAGATAACCTCTAATAACACTGTTAGCTAGAACAACAATTTGTTGAGGTTGTAGACTAATTCAGGACAATCTAGATTGTCCTATATGTTTACCAGATTTCTTGATTAAGTATCCTGATTTAAATAATTTATATTTTATAAGATCCATAGGGGCGCTTAAGACTAATAACCTAGAGTTACGTTTTAAATATTTACCTAATACACTGTATGTTTTAACAGTACTATGCTTGATATAAGTTCCTAAGAATAATATACGATCTTTATATGAATTAATTATCTTAGTTTTATCCGGAGATACTGTTAGACCTAATTCATCTAAACAAAAAGTAGAAATTCTATTTAATATTAACTTAGTATCTTTATAGCTACCATTAACGGCCACAATTCAGTAATCAGCATATCTAATGTATTGTAATTTACGAATAAACTCGTTTTTATACTCTCTATTGTGGTTTCTTAATTCCATACCGAGTTTATGTCCCTTATGTAATTTGTGTTGAATACTACGATATTCAGTATATTTACCTTTGTAATCAAATTCATTTTTAATTTTACTCATAAATAAATCTAATTGATGAAGATATATATTAGCTAATATAGGACTAATTATAGAACCTTGTGTAGTATCTATAATATCAGTCTTACGAGTATATTTAAACATATACCCGGCATTTAGAGATTTTCTAATTAATTCAAGAAATCTTTGATCACTAATTTTTTGAGATAATAAAGACATTAATTTATCATGAGGAATCTCATCAAAACAAGCTTTAATATCCCCTTCTATTCATCAGGTACATCCCTTAAATGTAGTAAATACTTTCCTTAATGCCGTGTGACAACTTCTCTTTGGACGAAATCCATGAGAAACATCTAGAAATAATGGCTCATAAATAGCTTCTAATACCATACGTATTTTTTCTTGAACTAGTTTGTCTTCAGGGCTTCCTAGAGTTATTTGTCTTAAATTTCCATTATCTTTTGGTATCATAATACGTTTACCTGGTGTAAATGTAAAACTATTATCTTTTAACTTCATAATAATATTATCTAATCTTTCTTCTGACATACCATCCAATGTGGTAGGTTTTATCCCAGGTGTCATCATACCAGGCTTAGACTTTAGTTTAACATAAGCTATTTTTAGAAGATCTTTATTTAATATGAAAGTTTTATATAAATCCCGATCTATTATTTTATCAGGGTTATCTTTACTTCTGGCTCTAAGACTGTTTAGTTTATTTAATACATTTATTGAACTTCCTGTTCTTGTACTAAATTCTCTAAAACTAAAAGTTATTGGTTTCCTTCATTGAGTATTATAAATACTTCATAGTGAGTTACCACTATTATATTTCATTGCTGAATCAATTACTATGAAACCTCTGTTCGCATATCTATTACTAGATGAAGCGAATCCCGTAGTTGTATATCCCTTTCAGAATTGCATCACTCCCGAAGGTGTTGCAGTGATTCCCCTTATATAAAAAGGGAATAATTGACTTTTAGGTCCATCACTCATATCCTTAATTATAGTATTACTAAAACTTGTATTAATTATTGTTTTACAGATATCTTCAAAGCCTATATCTGTATAATTAATATACGCCCCATTAATAGCATGACGTCCTCCTTTATTTAAGAGCAATGGATATTGATGTTCGAATAGTTTAATTCTGACCATGAGTCATTCACTTGAATCTCCTTTAATTACTATCTTAATTTTTATTATGAGATCCTTTTCTATACATGCTCTGTTCAGCAAATGTTTTCACATCTTACCTAAGTATAGTAGTGGAAGTATGTTAACAAAATACTTGTTGCTCTGGAACAACTGAAGGGATACACCTCAACGGCGCACTTTAAATAAAAAATAACTGTGCATAGGTATTCTATCTAAATTACCTGTTATTCCTACTGGATTTGATGATCCATGTATATGTAATGCTATTAAATGCATTATTACTAATGCTGCTAAAATAAATGGTAATAAGAAATGTAATGCAAAGAATCTTTGTATTGTAGGATTTGATACTGAGCTTTTAATCTCCCTTATATCTGGAAGTAATATAATTATACTATATTCACCCGCTACATCTTAATGTAGCGGGTGCTTTATATTTTTATTCTAATTATATTCAATATATCTCTATATTGCTTGGACTATATCTTAATCTATTTATACCTTTATTTATATATCTTTTATTAATTATATATATTATTTTATATTTTACCTTAAAAGTTAAATAATAGCCTGTAAAACATTATATATAAGTTTATAATATATAACTGTAATACAACTTTATTTTCCTGAAAGGGGATATTATTTGATTATGTTAATATTACTTTTGTATAATTAATATTTTACTTTTTTATATCTTTATAAATTTATAGGTGTATTAATCATATTATTAATATTATTATTATTTAAATCTTTACTTTAATAAATTAAAAAATCATACTATATCTATCATCCACTACAACATAATGTAGGATAATAAATGTATGTGTACATTATTTGTATTAGGTTTTATATATTCGATATTTGATAAGCTATTAATAAAATAATCATTAATTAATTTAAAGTATAAAAGGTATATTAGAACATTTATTATTAAGTAAAAATAATCAATAACCCGCAACGATGTTGCGGGTGGAGATCATAATGTTTTATATCTTTTATTTATATAAAATTTTAATATCTCGCTAATGTTTAATTAATTAATATTTACCATATTTAAATAAGATAATATTAAATTAATACTATAAAATAAACAAAGAATAAAAATAGATTTTCTGCATTAAGTCTCTGAGTAGCAAAATTTTTAAATTTCACCACTGCTGATTGTCCTTTATAAATTATGATTTTTACTATAATAAAAAAAGAATAGTACATAATTACTAAAAATATATATCGGTGAATATAAAATATATAGATAGGATATACCAGCATCAAGCAGAATTTGTAAATAAGGTTCCTCAAAATGATTAAAACCTCCTCAAATGACATAAAAATTTACCATTTTATATATTTTTAATTATATTAACTTATAATTACTTATAAGATTAGACTATATCATCAACCTTTATAAAAGAATAAAGGATGTAAGGCGCTCGTGGAGAAATTATTGTTATATGTACTCATTCTCTAGTCGTTGAACGTTTATATTACTTCTATACTTTATAAGTTTTTAATAAATATAAAGTATATACATATATAATATACTTCGCTACATATTATCTATTATTTATAATAGACTTTTATATAATTCACCTTATTTTTCAATATATTTTACAATATAAAGCCGCTCATTTAATTTATTTTTTGATTCTATATATACAGATATATTATTAAGTATCTTTATTTATATATATATTTATATTCAAATCTTTATATCTATTACTACTTTTTAAATCTAATAATCATTTATTATATTGTATATTTTTATATCCTAATAAACGATTATCTTCTTCATTAAAAAAATTAATAACTTTTTGTATATCTTTTTTAGATGAAATATTTAATTGTATATATTTATCATTATTAATAGATAAACCTTTATTAATAGAAAATAAATTTTTAATATCTTTAAATAATATAAAATTATATTTTTGTTTTAATTGAAAACATATATTTTCTCTACCTTTATATTGATTATTTCTTTTTTTTAAAAATAAACCTTGAGCCATAGTAAAACCTACTAATCAATATTTAAAATAATCTAAATTATAAAAGTTATATTTTATAATATTATTATTAATAAAATTATCTATATCTTTTTGATAGTTATTTAAATCATCATAATTAAGAATATTATTGTTTAATATATATTTAATTAATAAATATTGTTTTTGTCTATTTTCAGTTAAAAATTGTAATTTATAATGATCTAATAAAGGTATTAAAATATTTTTAATATCAAATTTACTTATTTCTAATCTAGCTAATTTATTTCCATTTTTAGGTGTTATATTATAAACATTACCTAAATTTAATTCTTTACTAAATTTGTGTAGTAAATTTAATTCATTTTCTTTTAAATTTATAATTAAAGATATATATATATTATTTTTTCTATTAATTATTAAGTTTTTAGTTTTTTTAGTAACTCTTATATAACCTTCTCCATCTACAAAACCTATAAATTTATATAATAATATAAGCCAATCTCTATCCTTACAAATTAAAGAAGTAGATTTTGATATTTTATTATCTAAATTAGATATTTTTATCTCCGCCCGCAGCATGCTGCGGGCTATATCTTCATTTTTAATTAATTGGGTTATATTTTGTAAATTTTGAGATTTTAATATATATATTTTTTTTATTAAGATTATATTTATTAATATTCCTAGTATATATAATGGTAAAATTAAGGCTAACGGAACTAAATCTGTTCCTATAAAAGGTATAGCTGATAATAAGTTAGTTATAACAGTTGCCAATATTTAAATATTATTTATCATCCATATAGGAGTTATATCTTTTTATAGATAACCCCCTGCGTAGCAGGGGGTCTTTATCCCTATTGGTTTATATGTTAAAATAAATAATATCATGTACTTATTAAATATAAATCAATATTAATTAAAATAATCTTTTTTTAAGATTTCATTTATCCTCCTTTGGAGTATTGATTACTTATATATCTTTTATTAAGACAATATAAATAAAATAGCCTTTACATATAATTTTTATAAATAAGTATATAAATAACTATATATATATATTGTATAATAAGCCTTGTGTATAATTTATAAGGTATATAACCTTAATTAATAAACCATAGTAATGGTTATATCCGCTCTGTAACAAAATGTACAAGTAGATTTATAAGGGGGATAAATTATATAAATATTCGAGTGCACATTAAGCATCATTTCAGACACCCATTATTGGACCACTCTGTAGGGATATTATAATCTACCCACGGTCTTTTTACTTAACATATAAATTTGACCAGTTTTCAATAATGTTGCATTATATACCATCGGCAGTATATTATAACTGTCAATGTAACTTATTTTTAATTATATATTGATATAAGTTAAAGTTTTTATAAAATATAATAAAAAACTATATATAATACTATATAATAAAATACAGAATAAATAAGAATTAGAGATAATAAACTAAAAATTCAATTATTAAGGAACTTAACGGAGGAAATTACCAAATTTATATTTCATAGAAGGTATAATATAAGGTTTAATTATATTAACTAATAAAGGCATAGAATTAACATTAATATAAATAACATAAAATATTTTATCTAATTTAGTACTTCCTGATTTATGTATAGAACAATCTAAATTATATTTATCTTTTAATATATATATAATATATTCTATTTCTTTTAAAGTAAAATTATTAATAGCTATTTTTAAACCTTTATTAAATTTTAATCCATCATTCATTATTCAAATAGCTAATGCTAAAGGAGATAAATAATGATATAAATCTGAAGGTAAAACTTTAATTTTTTCATTTATGTTTATATATCATAAATCATATATATTATTAAATTGATTATAAGTTCAAGTACTAAATTTGATATATTTTCTTATTTTTCCATTATTACTTAATTTTCTATATATTTTAGGTATTTTAGTATTACAAAAACCTAAATTAGCAATTAAACTATGTAAATATAATAAATAAACTTCATGACTACCTTCTTGGTAAAAAGTAATTCTTGTTCCTTTACCTCCTTTACATTTTTCACCATATGCATTACCTAATAAAGAACCATATATAATTTCTATAATACTAGTATCTTTAAAAGGTCAAGGTTCTTTATAATTTGTAACATTTTTATGTGTTAAACATTCATTACTATAATTATCTTTTTTTAAAAAACTTATTTTTAATTCTTTTTTAATGTATATTATTATATTTAAGGCAAAATTATTACCTCAATGACTCATCTGCCCGTAAACAATGCAATACTTTGTCTAGTAAGTTATTAGGTATAAAATATCTTACAATTATTATTTTATAATAATAGACAAATAAAAATCCCCCGCTTCATTAAAATGAAGCGGGGGTTATAATATAACTAAGTACTAGTTAATTATATATTTAACACTTAATAATCCTTATTTTAAGGTTATTTTAGTATTAATTTTTCGACTGTGCATTAAGCATCATTACAGATACCCATTAATGTTGCAGTCTGTAGCGATTATTTATATAACCGACGATCTTGTTTTACTTTAATCGTTTTCATTAATGTTGCCTATAATTAAATTTTTTACATATTAATTAATAATTATCTGTCTATAATTTTTTTTATAAAAATTACAATTATAGATATAAAAATATAAACATGCCTTTCGGTAAGTATTCTAATTTTATAATTTATTTTTATGGATTATTAACCTTCTTCAGGATAAATTATAATTTTTTAATTGTCCCAAATAATAAATAGAAAATTTTATATATTCTAATTAGAATATAAATGCTCATAAAGCAATAATAGAATAACAAATTAAATATTCTTTACCTATTTTTATAAGATAGTGAAATATTTAAATAGTTTATATTTTTATATAAGATAGACTATCTAATATAATAAATACTTTATAAATGTAAAATATATCTTGTATAAATAATTGATAACCCGATAAAAATGATAAAAAAAATGAATGTGTTCATTTAGGTACAATTTTTTAATATGTATGCTGGGGGTGGAGATATATATCTTTTGGAAAAATAAAATATGTTTATTAAGAAACATTTCTAGCAAATTCACTTTTTATATAATATTTAGATAAATTTATAGAATTATTTAAACTGGATTTAATTTTATCTCTATTTTTAAGATTAACTCTATTTTTAAAGTTATATTTTAAATATTCATCTTTATTAATATATTCAATAAAAGAATTGAAATTATTGATATGATTATTATTTAATAAAGGTTTAAATATATTAGGTATATAAATTCAACCTAATCTTAAACAACGTTGAATAGTTTTACTACTACAACATAAATAATGAGCAGTTTTATCTATAGATTTAAATTGACATAAAATTTCATTATTATTAGTATCTATAATATAAATAATTTTACGAGAACCTTTACTTATTTTAATACCTTCAGATGTTTTATAATCTTTAGGTCTATTTATAGCAATTTGTCTTAATTTATCAGATTCTTCTTTCAATCAATATTCTCTATGTTTTATATGTAAAGTTTTAAATAAATCTAATCTTTCTTTTGATAAAGATAGTTTAGCTAAATTTATATTATTTTTTAAAGAATAATCTATATATTTTATTTCTTTAATTTTACCTGCTTCTGTTAATATATTATATTGTGGAACTAATAATGAAATATATGATGTTTCTAAAGCTAATAATTCATAATAATCTTCAACTTGTTTAATAGGTTTTGGTATGTATTCTAATATACCAAATATAAAATTATTTAAACCATATTTATTTAAAGCTCTTTTTACAAGAATACTTCCTTTATTTAAGTGATTAAATAAATGATTTTTAAATCTAGAATGTAAATAATTATCTTTTGCAGAACCTATATAATAATTAAGTGTTATTTTATTTATTATTATATATATACCTCCTTTATTTTTTAATTCTTCTTTTATATCTTTTTGAGTTATAGTTAAATTTAAATTATCTCATCATATAATAGGTTTTATTTCTAATTCTTTAAATATTAATAAAGGATCAGTTATTACACTATTTTTTTCTAATTTATCTATGCCGGCAACTTGTTGCCGGCTATGTAAATATCTTTTTTCTATAAATTTTATTTTATTTATAGATAATGTATTTAACATATATTTATATTTTCCATATAAAGAAATTCCATGCATTGGGTTATTATTCCTTGATATATAATTTAATTTATATTTTGATATATTTACAATATTAGATTTTGGGCTATTGTTTTTTTTGTTACCCATAAAGGCAGTGGCCATTGTTAATATAAATATTATAACTCCTATTGATCAAACTAATACTCTAGGTGATTTATAACTTCCATAATATAATGCTTTACCAATATGTAAATACAGTAGAGTCAGCCGTATACAAGGAAATATCCTCTTCTTAGAACTGCTCTCCAAACCGTACGTGATAGTTTCCCATCATACGGCTTTCTAGGGGAAAACTCTCTTATCTAACATTCCTCTTTTTATAACTAAAAGTTATTAAATTAGTAGTATAAGCTGAATAATAAATTATAACTTAAATTAATAATAAGTAATAGCAAATAAACAAAAATAATCAACATATTTTGAAATAATAGATATGTCTCTATTTACTTATTAGACACATGGTTTATCGTAAGGATTTAATATATATATAATATTTTATCAAGTATTCTTGTTATATTTATCAGCTACTTTAAACCCATAGTCATGTTTAACATTTAACGTTTTAGGTATCTTTAATTGGATACCCGTATCAGGATCTCTAAGATCAAAACCATATTTCATAAAGGCTTTTTTCATAGTTATCAATTTGAATTTATTAGCTATTGTTAAAGCGCAGGATTGTCTAAGTAATCAGAATACTCTATGCAGACTAGAGTAATTTCCTGCATAAGAAAAGCTTTTTAACATACTATTAATAATATAGTTATAGAAACTAATTATACTATAATGGTCCTTTAGGATTAAATCCTTACGTCCTGTAGCTATTACTGCACCTTTGCTATTAATTTTAACAAAGTTCTTATCTTTAAAATTTTTAATAATTTCATATATTGGAGCTGTTATATATAACTTAAATGGTAAAATTCTATTGTATGGAATTCCACTTACCGTTGGGTCTTTGTAAACTCTCTTGTTTAGTAATCTAATATGAGCACCTAAAAAATAAAACCCATCACTCAAATGAGTAATAATTGTCTTATCTTTATTAAGCTCAGCACTACAACGATCTTTCAATATTATTTCAATATTTGAACATATCTTAATAGCGTCATTTTTAGATCCTATAATCAATATAACGAAATCATCAGCATATCTAACATAAAGCAATCTTTTAAAATTAGTAGTTAATTTATTAAGCTTGTAATATTCTTTAGATTTTATAGCACCTTCAAATTGAATCTTTAATTCATTAATGACATAATCGTCAAAATCATGTAGTACTATATTAGAAAGTATAGGACTTAAAGGACTACCTTGGGGTAAACCTATATTAGTTCTAACTCGTCTACCATTAGTAGGATCTATATAACCTGCTTTTAGAAATCTTTCAATATACTTTAGAAAATGTACATCTCCAACTCTTCTTTTTAAAATATTTATAATTAAATCATGAGGTATTCTATCAAAGAAATTTATAATATCACCTTTAATAACTCAAGTGTAAGATCCACCACACTTATAAAGAGAACCTAAAGCTGTCTTTATAGATCTTTTAGGTCTAAATCCATGGCTGACATTTAAAAACACTGGTTCATAAATGTGATTCAATATTTCAACCATTCCTGTTTGAATTATATTAGAAGACCCTATACCTAATGGTATTGTTTCTTTAGGCATTATTCTAATAGGAGTAAATTGGAATTTACCAGCCAAAATAATTTTACTAAGGTTTTCGATATAGGTTTTATTTATACCATCTAAAGTTTGATTATTTATTTTTTTTGATATATTTTTTGGTTTACTTATTATTTTTTTATAACAAAGTTCTAAGTAATTAATATTACCTAAAATCTTATATAAGTTAAAGTATTTATTATTTCCATTAGTACGGGTTACTTGGTTTTCAAGATAATTTTTAAAGGTTATCTTGTTTACACTTTTACCTTTCGTTGTGGAAGCATTCCCCCTATGGTCCTTTGTGAATAAATCACTACTATGACACATTCCGTCTCCGCTTATAGAATAATCTAAATAGGCGGTTAGATCCCGTGGTTCCATCTCTGTATTCTTTGAAGAATAAAATCTTCTTGTCTCTAAGAACTTAGCTGCTTGCGCTTTTGAGTTCAGTAAACACTGAATTCTTCTGGCTTTAGGTCTATTAATTATGATATGCATACTATAATTAACTTTAAATTTACCAGACTGTAATAATAATTCAAATATAGAGTAAGAATAATAAGTTACAGACGTCTTCTGCAGTAGATCAAGCGTATCAAGTTTGTTAACCTCAGCATATTCTATTCCCATCATATAAATAATTCACTTATAAATATGTAAAAATAAATTGAAAATTATAGTTACTACTCCTGCTATAGCATTATTATACTTATTAGGTAATAATAAGCCAAAATAGATGGGTACTCATATTTCAAATAGAAATGACCTTAATAAGTAAAGTACTAGACAAAGTACTAGTACACAGAGTGACTCACACGGCGCACTACATATGAAGAAGAAAGAAGCACCATTTGGTAGGGGTCAGTTTCATACAAGTTATATAAACTCTTCTTAACTGCCCTCCGAACCGTACGTGCGACTTTCATCGCATACGGCTCTCTGAATAAAGGTACCTGAGGGGTAGGGGTCAGTTTCATACAAGTTATATAAACTCTTCTTAACTGCCCTCCGAACCGTACGTGCGACTTTCATCGCATACGGCTCTCTGAATAAAGGTACCTGAGGGTAAATTACCCACCCCGTAGGGATACCCTACGGGGAAGGTGATAGATAATTTACTAATAAGTATATTTTACTTAATATTACCTGAATTATATTCTTTATTAGTAAATAAAATCTTATAAAAATTACTAGTAACTGTAAGCTATTTATGATGTATACTTTCTACTACTTTATCAATAGTTAATTCAGAAGATAATTTATTGTTATACTTATGTTTAACTTTCATCTCTTTAGGAACTATCAATTGAGCATCAGTTTTAGGGTCTTGCAAGTTCTTACCAAACTTTTTAAATACCTTACCCATTGAATTTAACTTATATTTCAAAGTTAGAGTCAAAGCACAAGATGATACAAGAAGTCAAATAATTCTTCTAAGACTAGAATAGTTCCCGGCAAAAGAGTAATAACTTAATATACCTTGTATTTTATTATTATAGAAATTAATAATTGTGTAGTGATTTAAATTAACTAAATCTCTTCTTGAAGTAGCTAATATAACTCCAAGTTTGTTATGACGTACAAATTTATTTTTCTTTAATATATCAATAATACTTTTAAGATCAGCATTGACTATAAGTCTTTTATGAATACCAGTGGACTTATTATAAAGAATAGCTCCCAAATAATTAAATCCATCTTTAGTACTAACAACTGTGGTCTTATCCATATTAAGATCAATACCTAACTGAGTAAGGAAATCCTTAATATTATGTTTTATAGAATAAGCTTCTTTAAAAGTACCTATTAATAGAATAACAAAATTATCAGCATATCTAGTATATATCAATCTTTTAACAGGATCTGAAATCTTATTTCCATATTTAACTTCACTTTTGTATGGTATAAATTGTTTATATTCATCCATAAATTTATCAAACTTATCTAAAACTATATTAGAAAGTAACGGACTAATAATATTATCTTGCGGTAGACCATATGCCGTATATTTTAACTTTCTACCATTAAATACACTTACTACTTTAAGTAATTTATGTATAAGTTCTAGTGTACGATGACACTTAATTCTATCTTTAAGAATAGATAAAATAGTATTATGAGGGATACAATCAAAACAATTAGAAATATTTCCATTGATAGCAATATTAAAATTACCACCTTTAAGATGAAGTTCTTTAAGAGCAGAATGTCTAGACGTATTAGGTCTATACCCATGAGAATTATTACTAAATTTAGGAACATATATTTTCTCAAGAACTATTTGTATAGCTTTCTGAACTATTATATCATCAATATTTATAGAATTACCATTAGGAAATCTAATAGGATTAAAATCCCATTGACCTGATCTAAGTTTTGAACCAATTTCACTAATAAATGTTTGATTATTGTAACCCTTAGATTTACTATATATATGCTTATAGATGTGTAAAAGAAAATCAGGATTAGAAATAATATTGATTAATCCATTATACTTATTATAATTATCTAAACAATTAGACAGCTGATCATCTAATCAAGTATTGAAATCAAAGACTTGATTTTTATTCAGTGTCCCTTTTATTCTGTCTTCCTTTTGAATAATTAATGTACTCATACTACGAAGACTCCGACCTCGCATATTACTAAAAGCAATAGAGGCGATTAGTTCCCTAGGTTCACTCTTACCTGTTTTATATATTGTACTTAGATGCTTGCTCACTTTATTAAAAATATATAATTCTCATCTACCTCCAATTACCTCATATTTATCTACATGCATATAAATATGTTTCTGGTAGATATTAGCCAACATATTCTGCTTAGGACTAATAGTGTATACTATAACTGAGTCGCGAGTATCAAGTTTGTCAACCTCATCATATACAACTCCCAATTTCTCTCTATCTCAATAGGGCAGACCATTTCTGAGAGATTTCATACTATCTGCTATACGACCTAATAAGTTATTAGCTATATTAAACCGCGATAGAATTGGGTACACAAATAATACATAAAGTATTAATGGTAATAACGTGTAAGGATATTTATCCTGCCAGGTAAGGTGCTCACAAGGCGCACCATGTATATATCTTATTAATCAACCTCCATTAACAGTAGGGTCAGTTCCTTTGATACTGCCCTCCAAACCGTACGTGATAGTTTCCCATCATACGGCTTTCCATGAATTACTAATTTCTTTATTCTTATATTTACAATTTATTTATTTTCTCCAATCTTTATATACTCCTTATAACTTAAATTACCTTTATATAATACCTTATAATAATAATTACATAGAGGTATTTGTTTACAATTTAAATCACTTATAACCAAATTAGAAGATTGACCTTCAACTTTAAACTTACTACGTATGTTAGCAACTTTTCTAAGGTGATGCATTTCAATTTTATTAGTTGAACCACATATGACACACGCTTTACCAAAGGAAGTTTGTTATAGGTTAGATGTTCAATCAGAATTAATAGCTTTATTTAAATTATCAGTATTTAAAGACTTATAAGTTTTATATTCATTTAGAACTTTAAAAGTTTTGTTATGATAGAAAGTAATATGAGTATCAGGATCTTTTAGATTAAAGCCAAATTTTTGAAAAGCTTTAGCCATAGTTTTAAGCTTATATTTATTAGCTAGAGTTAAAGCACAAGATGCTCTAAGTAATCAAATTATATATCCTAATTTATGTCTATTTGAACTAATTGAGTAATAATTAATTATATCATAAGCAACTGAATTGTATCAATTAACTATAGTATAGTGTGGATGATTGAATAAACTAGTTTTCCCTATAGGGAGAATTTTATTTAAACGATTTCTTTTAACTAATCCTTTTTTCATTAATTTTTCAGTCAACTCCTTAATAGGTGCTTTAATTATTGTTCTCAATTGAACTTTATTATCTTTTATTGGATTATTTGTTATCATAACTCCTAGAAACTTAAATTGTTTTCTCATATTAGTTATTAAAGTTTTATCCTTGTTGATTGTTAATCCACAGTTATCTTTTATAAATTTAGTTATATTTTCTTTAATTTCTACACAATCTTTATGAGCTCCTGTAACTAATATAATAAAATCATCAGAATAACGTAAATAATATAAAGATGAGTCCATATTATTAATTCCATTTATCTTATATTTTCCTTTTTGATTAGCTAATTTATATTTACCACTTTTTATAGTCATATTACTACAATATTCTAAATTAACAAAACTTTTATTATGTTCTTTTATCTTACTTTTGTTAAATTCTTTAATATATTGCTCCATATATTTATCAAATAGATCAAAAACAATATTTGATATAATAGGACTACAAATAGGAGCATCAGGGATTCCGATTTTAGAATTAACAATTAGATTATTATTAATAGCAATAGGGTAAGTTATGACTTTACTAATAAGGCTTCTAAAATTAGGGCAAGCGAATTTCTTATCTATTTCTTGTCTAATTATAGTATGTGGTATACTAAATTTTTCTAAATTACCTTGAATAACTCATGTAAATCCTGCACCACGTAGTTTTATTTCTTTAATAGCATCATGGGTTGATTTATTTAACCCAAAAGAGTGTTTACTAAATAAAGGAACATAAGTAGCTTCTAATATTACAGTAATAGCTTTTTGTACTATTTTATCTCTTTGATAAGTATTAGAAATATCATTAGGAGAAAATTTAAAAGAACCATCTTTAAGAGAATTGGCTAATTGAATAAACCAAATACCAGAAAGTCCATTTAATGTATAATTATAAATACCATTAGACATATTACCGGGTTTACAAATTAGATTTTCATAACAAGCTATTAAGAAATAAGGATCAGCTAAGAGACTATTTAAATTGTAAAATTTACCATTTTGAAATTTCTTCATTCTTTTACTAACTTCTACAACAATATTAGACTTAGTTGTACTTTTTTTATTATTGTCACTAGAAGATTTCATTGATGTTCATAATTCACTATGATCCTTTCTGATTATATCAGTACTACGATCATTCCGAGTCCGCAAATATAAATATATATTTTCAGCGGTTACTTCCCTAAGTTCCGAATTGTCTATTTTATTATTCGTCTTTATATCCTTAGAATCTTGCGTTAAAATATCAAAAATAACTACTGTATGGTAGTGAGTTATACTATTTAATCAATTATTAAGACGGGAGATATTCCTAATAACCTTAGTATAAAGTTGCTGATATATTCCGGTTATAACAACTTGACTATAATTTAAAATCACTCTTAACGTATCAAGTTTCTTATCGTATTCATAGATATTTCCATAAAGATTACCTATTATATTTCACGGTAAATACTGTGTAATCTCTTTCCATGTCGCTATCCATCCTATGAGTTTATTAGACTTACCAAAGGCGTGACACTTAATGGCAGTTATACTAATTATATAATTAGTGATTAAAATAACTGGTATACTAGACAAAAGTATACTTTCAACAATCGACACATAGGCACACTCTCTCATTATATGTTCAACCGAATTAAATGCTAATTCTATATTACTTGAATAGTGAAACTAAGAACCCCTATAAAAGCTCTCGTTCCCGAACCGTACGTGATAGTTTCCCATCATACGGCTCTCCACTATGAATATTCTTTATCTCAGCCGGCAACGAGTTGCCGGCTATGTATATTTTTTTTATCTTATTACAGATTTGTAAAATCCCCATTATATTGTTTCATATAACAACTTTTACAAATAGATATTTGTTTATTAATAAGATCAGTATTCTCTAAATTTAAATCTTTAAGTATATGATTAGAGCAAATATGACAAGTATGATCTAGATTATAAATAAGAATAGAAAATAATGAAGGAATATTATTATAAGTATTAACTTTAAAATCTCAAAGATTAATTCTATATAAATTACTAACATTATATAAACTAATAGTATTGATATAATAACCATTACGATATAATTTGATAGAAATATTATTACCAAATTTATTAATGACTTGAGCTCTAGTTTTTAATCTCATTTTAGTAGCAATAGTACGTAAAACAGAATCTTTAATTATATAATAAATATAACTAGTTAATCTACTTCTATTGTAAACAAAAGAATAATAATTAAGATAACGATTAATAACACTATTAGCAAGATAAATAATTTGAAATAATTCTAAAGATAATCAAACAGATTTGGTAATACCTTTATGATCAATATGAAAATTAGCTAAACTAAGTTTTTTAGCTATATGATTCATAGGAGCAGTTAACATTAAAAAATTAGTAGATCTATTACCTTTAGTAGAATGTTTAATATTAGTACCTAAAAATAAAATATTATCTAAATAACTATTAGTTATTTTAAATTTATTATTAGATAGATTAATACCTAATTCATTAGAATAAAAATCAGTAATTATATTTTTATAATTAACAGTGTCTTTATAAGAACCATTTATAGCTATAATTCAATTATCTGCATATCTAACATACATAAATTTGTTATTAGCTTTACTATAAAAATTAGCCTTTAGAATAAAAGTATCTAATTGATGTAAGTAAATATTAGTAAGAATAGGACTAATTATAGACCCCTGAGAAGTATCTATAATATCATATTTAACTATTCTTTCATACATATAACCTGCTTTCAAAGCTTTATTAATTAAAGCAATAAATCTATCATCCTTAATTCTTTTACGTAATAAATTTATTAATTTATTATGTGGTATTTCTTCAATACATTTATCTATATTACCTTCTATTCATCATCTACAACCTTTAAATTGTGTAAACACTTGTCTAAGTGCTGTATGAGTTGATCTATTAGGTCTATACCCATGAGATATATCATAAAAAGTAGACTCATATATAGCCTCCAGTACTAATTTAATAACTTCTTGAACTAGTTTATCTATTAGACTTCCTTGTCCTCCATTATCTATTTCATTACATTTAACTGGTGTAAACTTAAAAGTACCAGATCTTAATTCTTCAATTAAATTATCTAATACTTCATGAGATATACCATCTAATTTATAATTATTAATACTAGAAGACATCATAAATGGTTTACTTATTAATTTGTCATAAGCTATTAAATATAACTCTTTACTTAACATAAAGTTATTAAATAATTTTCTATCTATAATCCTATCTGGGTAAGATTTACTAAATTTATATAAATCATTAAGTCTTACAAGTACCTTAAGATTCTTTCCTGAATCAGTACTATAAGATCTAATGCTATTCATAGTTAATACGCTTTTCTGTATACTTCTATTAGATGTATTTCTTGACCTATTATAGCCAATATATTCCATAACTGGAACAGATTTATTCGTATTTCCTCCCACATAAACATTACTGTCCTTAGTGGATACCGTAGTCTCTCTTGTGTTCAAGATATATATCTCCTTAGGTTGTTCACTCATCCCCTTTATATTAATATAATTAATATATCTCATATTTATTGTTCTAACCGGGTCATGCATTCCTACCCAATTATAAATATGATTAGCCCAATAACTATCTAGGCATAAGTCTCTAGCTTGTGACGATTGGGAATTGAACTTCAAGCAGTATAGCTTTAACCATAAATTAGAGATTTCATCTGATGCTATAACATTTAATAGTTTCAACATAAAGAGCACCTTTTTCCAACATGCTATGTTTAGTATATGATTTCCCATAATACCTAAGTTGGATGATTTTATTATATGAACAAAATAATATCTGACCTTAAACAGAGTAACACAAGAGCCTCAACGGCGCACATGCATAGCTAAAAATAAACCTGAAGCTATTTGTATAACTAAACATAATCCTAATAATGAGTGTGGTCAACATATTCAATCAGTACTACGATCTTGTTATTGCCACCCAAACCGTACGTGATAGTTTCCCATCATACGGCTTTCCCTCAGAATATGACTATTTTATCTATTAAGTATACTCTAAATAATAAATCTTATAATTTATAAACCTAACGTAAATCTCTAACTTTTAATTTTCTTGTATATAACTGTTGGTAATGATATTCACAAAGAGATATATATTTAGTATAACCAAACTTATTTATATCTATTTTATGAGTAGACTCACAAATTGCACAACTTTTACCATTAATGGTAGTTGTTAATTTATTAGATAAGGATTTACCTAATAAGTCATTAGGATTAACTAATGTTCTTTGTTTTATATCTTGACCAAATTTTCTAAATATTTTATATGAAGAAGTTTTATATTTAGCAGCTAAAGTATAAGCACAAGAGGCTTGTAAATATCAAATTACTCTTTTAAGTTTATTAAGATTAGAAGCAAATGCGTAATAGTTAATTAGACTATTAATCTTATGGTTAAAGAATTTTATAATTGAATAATGATCTAAATTTTGAAGTTTATTAAAAGCTAATGGGTAATAATTATACCCATCTTTAGATCTTCTGATAAATTTATTTTCAACTAATTTATTAATTAGTTTATCTATAGGAGCATTAACCATTAATTTATGATTAATTTTAAATTTTTTACTTTTATATACATAATTTATAATTTTACTAATTTCAGCACCTAAGAAATATAAATTTTTATCTTTAATATTTATAATTTCAAAATTTTCATCTAAACCACAATTTTGTTTTAAAAATTCTTTAATATTATTTTTAATCATAATAGTATCATTATGAGAACCATTAACAAAAATAACAAAATGATGAGCATATCTGATAAACATCAAACTTTTAAAATTGGCAATAGTTGAAGAATTAAATTGTAATCCACCACCCGCTTCATGAAGCGGGTGTTTAATATCTTCTTTACTATCTGCTTTATCATAATTATATGTTCTTTTCCTATATTTACTTATATTAAACTTTAAATTATAACTTTCAATATATTTATCAAATTTATCTAATACTATATTAGTAAGTAATGAACTTAATAAACCAGCTTGTGGTAGACCTATTTTTCTTTTATATAATTTACTATCTAAAACATATCCTGCTTCTAAATATTTCTTAATTAACTCTAGTATACGAAAATCACCTACTCTATCTTTTATATTATTCATAATAATATTATGAGATATATTATTAAAACATTTTTCTAAATCTCCTTGTATAACTCAATTATAACGATTACCTCTTAAATAAATTAATTTAAGAGCAGTTATTTTTGACCTATTAGGTCTGAAACCATATGAATACTTTGAAAAAGTCGGTTCTCATATAGATTCTAATAACATAGTTATTGCCTTATCTACTATTTTATCTGTAGGAGATAAATTATTTAAGTTAACTTTAGGTATGATAGATACTGGTTTAAATTTATACTTACCAGTTTTTAGTAAATCAGATAAAGTATTAAAATAATTAATATCTACATTAGTAATATTACCAGGTTTACTAATTAAAGAGTAGGCTTTTACTAGATAATTTATGTTAGTTAAAATAGATAATAAATCATAATATTTATTACCTTTAAGTTTACTTTCAAGTAAATCTTTATTTAAAACACTTATGACATCCTTATTTTTAATGGCTTTATTTTTTAGATAACGCTTGATCTCCAATTTGGATATTACATCATAATCTATTTTTTTCTTATTTACTATATTCTGAGTGATACACTTCATATGATATTTACGTATAAAAATCATATTACTATTATATCTCCGTGCCCGCAATAATATATTATTAGAGGCGGTTACATCCCAAATTCTTGATCTTATCTTCTTACTTTTGATATTTAATATCAATTTGAATCTATTCTTAGCTGCTTGCGTATAAAACATAATGTTAACTTTTATCTTAAAGTGGTGTAAAGTTGGTTGTCACATTTTTAGATGTAGGATTACTCCAAAAATCAAACTAAAATAATATCATAATATGACTCTTAAGATACTATAACAGAAAAAATATCACCTATACGTATCAAGTTTGTTAACCTCAGCATAAATAGAACAACTCGGGTCAACCACTAGAGACGAAGACACCCCCTTTTTGACCCTTTCATTATTTGCTATCCGCATGTCTACTTTATTAGAGATAGAATACGTAATAATGAGTTGTATAATAATTGACAACATATTATAGCTACCTACAACAAAGGGTAGCACAGATAAGCCAATTAGATGGCGCACTCCTACGTTTCATCAATAATTTATTGAACTTGGTTGAGGACTATCTATTAAATAACTATTTGCTAACGCTAAATAAGGATTTGATTTTCTTATTGTCATTTTTTCTTTTTTTTTTTTTATTAACTTTTTTAATTGGTCTCTTTTTTTTTGATCTTACCTATTCTTTTTATATATTAAATTAACCTCATTATGTTGCGGAATATATAAATATTTTCTTTTCATATTATTCTTTTATCTCCGCCGGCAACTAGTTGCCGGCTAAATATATTTTTTTTATTTATAAGTATAAAAATGCATATATAATGTAACCTATAAAATATACGAAATAATAAAAAAGGAAAGTCTAACCCGCAACATCTTGGATGTTGCGGGGTGATATAAGTTGTATAAAATAAATGAATAAATAGAGTTATTAAGAACGATATAATTTAGTTTTTAATTCTTTAATATTATTAATATAACGTCTTTCTAAGTTTAAAGCACCTAAATTAATTTCATAAATAAATGCCATAACTAAAGTAAATAAGAAAAAGATTAAAATAGTTAAACCATAAATACCATTAGAATAAGCACTAACAACATAAGGTAAAATAGAAGAGATTTCTAAATCAAAAGGTAAAAAAAGAATAGCAACTAAAATAAATGCAACACTAAATGCAGATCTAGATTGTTGATATGATGTAAATCCACATTCGAATGGTCCATCTTTTTCAATATAAGAATTAGATGTAGATATTAAATAATTTATTATTATTAATAAACATGCTACTATTGGTGCTAAATATATATAAATTGTAAACATTTTATATTGTTATTAAATATAATCCTTCCGATATATATGGTAAAAATATAAAGAAACTAATTAATAATATTGTTCCTGTAGCTATTACATAAGCTAATGTTATATTTATATTATTTTCTCCTTCTATTGTTTTACTTGTTATTAATACTTTTATTATATTTGCATAATAATATGTTGCTATTACACTACATATTATTAATATTATACTTTCTAATACATAATTATCTTCTAATCCACTTATTAATATATATAATTTACCATAAAATCCTGGTAATGGGGGTATACCTATTAATGAAAATAAACATAAAATCATACAAATAGCTATACTTAAATTAGGTAATTTTAATTGATGTATATATATTAATGGTGATCATTTTGATATAGGTTTACTTATATATTCACTACTTCCTAATATACATAAAAATAATATTACATGAGTTAATGTATATTGTATTATATATATATAAAAAGAAATATCAAAAGTTATAATAGATAATAAAATATATCCAAAATTTAATAAACCACTATATGCTAGTATTGTTTTTAAATTAATTTGAAATAATGGTTTATAACAACCTATAAATAAAGATAAATAAAAGAATAATATAAATATACTATTATTAAATAAATTTATATTAGAATATATTCAAGATGATATAGATATTTTAGCTACAATACTTATATAAGCTGTTATATAAGTAGGTGCATAATTATATACAGCTATACTTCAACGATGTAAAGGAGCTAATCCCATTTTAAAAAATAAAGCTATTAATAATATATCAAAATATGAGAATGTATAAATAAGATTATTAGAAGATAAAGAATAAAATAAAGATATATCAGATAAATTAGTAGATCCAGTTAAAGAATAAATAAAATAAGTAGCAATTAAAATAATAGCAGAAGCAACACCACCCATTAAAAAATATAATAAAGAAGCTCTAGATGCATTATATGATCTATTATGTAATCCAGTTAATAAATATAAAGAATAACTTTGTAATTCAATAATAATATATAAAGCTAATAAATCATTAACTAAAGGGAATAATAGTAGACCAATACTATTTGCAATTATTAAAATTATAAAATAAGGAGATAATAATATTGATTCTTTATTTTTAATTGTTATATTAGTATTATAAATTAATAAACCTATAATTAATAATAATATTAAAATTATTAAAGGTATATTATATGATGTATAACTAAATCAATTATTAAATAAAGTATATCCAGGTATTAATGTAATAATATTAATTGTTTCAATAAATATAATTAAAACAAATATAAAAACTAATACACCTAATCTATTTAATAATATTAATTGTTTATATTTACTATCAGTTTTATTATCTGAAGTATTTGTAAAAGTTGAAAAAACTAATAAGGTTAAAAATGATGAAAATAACATCTCCTATACTTTAAATGAATATATTATTTTAATTCTTATACATTATAATATAATGGATATTAAAATTTAATGTAAATAAATAGCATCTTTTAAATATCCACTAAATAAAATACAGAAAACATAAGCTTGAATCATAGCTATAGCAAATTCTAAAATAGTTATAGCAATAACTCCAGCCATAGGAATAAATCCACTAACAAAACCTAATATAGAAGAACTCATTAAATTTAATATTAATGAACCTAATATTAACATTAATAAATGTCCAGACAATCTAAAAAGACATTTATTATCCTCCCGCATCATTATCATGATGCGGGTGGTTTTTTATACACATAATTTTATATTCCTAGTTTATATATTATACTTTTATATATAATATATTTAGTTACATTAAAATTATTTTTATGAGTATAAATTTTCTTTAATCTTAAATTACTTATTGATAAATTACAATATATTTGGCTTAAGAACCAGTTTCCTGGCGATTAGAGTACACCTTATAATATATAAATAATATATATTAAAAAACCATCTACTCGTTGCTCTTTTACATAAACTAAAAATTTTATGATTTAGATCCGCGATTACCCATTTAATAATATAAAATTATACATCTTTAATGATATTACCATACCTTGAGTCATTAATCAAGCCAGTAAATAAGTTTCCAAAAATACTTTGGTTATTAAAGCTTTAGGGATTCCCCGGAGTTTGGCTTTTTATATTAAAACACATTGATATATGTTAGCTGATAAACGTAAACCTAAAGAAATAGCTTTAGAACTATATGATAAAGTTTCAATTAAAACTAAAACAGGAACTAAGGCTAAAGGAGTACCAGTTGGTACAAATAAAGAAAAGAAACCTAAACCATGATTAACAAAACCTATAATAGTTAATCCTAATCATAAAGTTAAACTTAATGAAATAATTGCTACTATTTGTGCTGATATCGCAAATGAATAAGGTATCATTGATACAACATTAGCTATTAATATAAAATTAAATAAAGTAAAAATTAAAGGGAAGTAATAACCTCCACGTGAACCTACTTGACTTTTAACCATATTTAATATAGTATCATATATTGCTAATATAGCTATTCCTCATCTATTTCATCCTAAATAAGATTTATTTAATAATATTTTATATCCATATATTATTAAACTTACTATTGTTAAATATATTACATAATTTGATATACTTAATGTTATTATATTATTTATTGTTAATAATGGTTTTATTTCAAATTGATCTAATGGTGATATAAACATTTTATTTTTTTTTTCCTTAATTTTTTAAGGTTTAAGCTTTTCTTCTCCCGCTGAATCTTAATTCAGCGGGTAGATTTTTATAATTTTATTATTAATATTCTCGCTATTAATAATCTTATTATATTTGGTAATATATATTTAGATATTATATATAATAATATTGTTATTATTAATATACCAAATGTTAATAAATGTAAAAAATAAAATGGAACTAATTGTGGCATCTTTTTTTAAATATTTTAAAGTTAAATTTTATAAATAATAATCATCAGATTGAAGGGATTTGAACCCCCATAGCCCTACACCCAATGTAGATACGTTACCAATTACGCAACAATCTGTTAGATAAATCAAGATTAAGTTAAATTTAAATCATTAAAAAAAAAAAATATCATAATAATAATATATACTTGAAATCAATTAGAACATTGAGGGAATTGAACCCTTAAAGAACTAATTTGCAATCAGTCTATTCAACCATGAATAACAATGTTCAAATAATTTATGACAAACGTGGTTCGAACACGTATAATAGTATTGGAAGTACCATAGTTTAACCAAATTAACTCATTGTCACATAAATAACCACAATGGGATTTGAACCCATATAAATACTGTGAAGTAGTATTATCATACCAATTAGATCATATAGTCAAAAGATATCGTATTGAGGAATCGAACCCCACACCTTCCGATTACAAAACGGACGCTATGCCTGGTTAGCTTATACGACAAACTTAAGATAGGAATTGAACCTATATTATACGCATATGAGGCGAATGTTCTAACCATTGAACTACCTAAGCGAAGGATAACTACTGAGAATTGAACTCAGATAAATTGCGCCACATACAATTGTTCTACCTTTGAACTATAGTTATCTTATATGAGGAGAGACTGAATCGAACAGTCGCAGCACAATGGCACTAAAGTTACAATTTAGCTCTAATTACCAACATTAGAATCTCCCCTTTAATTATACGGTAAGTAGGAGTCGAACCTACACGATATTAATCCAAACATTTTAAGTGTTTTATGTCTACCATTTCATCATAACCGCTAATAAAAAATAAATTAGTTTAATGAGAATCGAACTCATATTTATCGATTATCAATCGATCTCTCTACCATTGAGATATAAACTAAGAATAAATGAATAAATATATAAATCCCGATCAGGTTCCCCTAACCGAACCGTATTTCAACTTACAGCAAGTCCTTTTAATAAATCCTCAATAAGGTAAAGAAAAATTTCTTGCTGTTGATGAGTGGTTAGTACGAAGTAGCAAAAAATTTCACCGTAACACTCTAGTTTACGATTACTAGCAATTCCTCCTTTATGTAACCGAATTTCAGATTACAATTCATAAATGAAACTATGTCTTAATCTTAATATTTAATAAAATAACGAAAGTTAATATAATTGTTATTAATATTGTAACACGTCGATAGCCCATCTCATTAGGGTCATCATGATTAGTCTTCTACCTCTACTTCCTATAATTTTACAATTATACTTATCATAAGAAAAGGGTTACGTTCATTCAATAACTTAATATTAAACCTCACGGCATGAACTGACGACAACGATGTAACGCCTGTTATAAATTCAAGAGATGGTAAGGTTCTTGGAGGATCATCCAATTAAATGACATGTTCCACTGCTTGGGACTACAACCGTCTAATGTCTTGTATTTCACCCTTGCGAGCGTACTAGTCAGGCGGAATACTATCCATTTTCATTTCTTTTTTTATTGTATTCATAGTTTACTGCTACGACTAAATGGGTATCGAATCCATGTCGCTACCGTAGCCTTCATCTCACAACGTCAATAATTTTTAGTAATCTCTTTATAGTCTTAATGTTTTCGTCGTATTTTATCCCTCTAACTTTAATTCTTATTACCTCTCCTCTCTCGAGTCATTATTCTATTTCTTTTTATAAAGATTCGTTCTACAGATCCTTTAGCCATTCTGATCAATGCTTGCCCTCTATGTCTAATCAGGATAGGTAGGCTTTCACAAGCTTTCCCCCCCTTAGAACCGTACGTGCGACTTTCATCGCATACGGCTCAGGCCTTATTATTTTTATATTTTTTATATATATTAGCTGCTACTTATCTTTTAATTATCTTAAACTTATTTACTTTTTATTTGTTCTATCTATTTTCTCTTTACATATTCATTTACTTCACTAAATTCATTTACGCCGGCAACGAGTTGCCGGCTAAGATATATAGCTTTATTCCTTTTATATAACCTATTGTCTTTTTTATAAATTTTTATACAATTTCTATCTAATAGACTTTATTTTATATATATTATTCAATAATCACTATTATGTATTTTAATACTAAATTATAGTTTTCTTTAAATTATTTTTAACTCTAATAATTTTATTTATCATTAATGTTTTTATGAGCCCACATGACTCCTAATAACTATATTCCATCTACGGATGTAGTTACTTTAGTTTTATTTAAAGAAATAAGATTTACAGAATTCTTTTATCGCATCCTTCACTATAACTGTTAACCAATTATAAGGATAAGATACTATAAAATCAATTGCATAACATTTTAAATTACCTATAACTTAAACCCGCAACCATGTTGCGGGTGGTGATATATATAATTTTATTATCTATCATTGACTTTCATAAATTGTTCTAATATTCTTTATCAATAGGTATATTATCCATAATTCAATTATTATGTAAATAAAACATAAACTGCTGCTGTGATTGTCTATAAATGAGTTATAGTCCAGCTAATAGCAATTATACTATACAAATATTGCTTATTTAATTATAGGGATACCTAATAGTATTTTATTACCATAGGAATATAGATTATACTATATATCTCATGATGTATTAATTTAGCTAATAAAGATGAATATTAGATGTGGTTATTAATTTTTGAAGTAAAATAATTTTAAGACTATTACTAACTTTTGCTGCTTCTGCTATTTTCTTTAGGAGAACTTTAATATAAATTTATGACAATTGAAATCAATATATAGTAAAAAAATGTTAAAATTATTCATATCGTTAAGCTTTAATAACAAATTCCACACAATAAATGAATTATACCTTTAATAAAATTGAGGGTATAAAACAAAGGTCAATTCTACAAATAAATAGCAGTTATAACACCCATATCTTAAGTCAGCACCCTTTCAGGTTAGTTATAAAACCTATCAATAACATTACATTATTGCATTTGCTTTTTAAGAAGTCTTCTACCTCCTATTCGATATTATTATTTCATAAGGTCTACAAAACCATAATTTATAAATAACCTCTATTTTAAAGTTACCTTATAAATAGTGAATATGAGGCTTACCAAGTTCCATTATTTACACTTATATTTACCTTAGGTTCTACTCTTTACCCCTATCAGTTCTAACGTCTATAACAGAATAGACATACGATGATTCTATCCAGACTCCTGACAAACTCTTTATTATATAAAATACAATTAAAGGTTCAGCTTAAAGAGGTCTCATCGAGTAGTTAACTTGCGCTAACCATAGTAAACTTACCTAGCTCCATTACTATGTAATAATAGTTTTTGGTTACATTGTCTCTACAGCTTCATACCTCAGGATCACTCTTGACGCATGTGTAGATAGGTACATATTTGTTACGAATAATGTCGAAATATTATAAATTATAACTTCGAATTGTAAATAACAGCTTCTTGTCGCACACCGCAGCTGCTGGCACATATTTTAGTTAGGACTCTTTCATAATTAGTATCATTATTACTATTATTTAGAAGTTTATAGTTTTTCTTTTATTATTTTTTATTTTTTAATTCCCTTCTCGTAGATAACTTGATCAGTCGTTTGACCATTGTCAAAGATTCCCCACTGCTGCTCTTTATAAGAGTTGATTTCTCAATGTGGCCGTTGTGACGCTTATCGCCGGCTCCAGTTCCTTGGCTAGATCTCTCTAATACCTACATCTGTTTAAGATTCTTTCTTTATCTTATATCACTCACCTTAACGCTATTTTTTAAAAATAACTTGCATGTGTTATGTCTCTACATAGCATTTGATCTGAACCAACATCATGTTCTCTTAATTTATTAATTTTTTATTTTTTAAATTACTCAGAATTGAACTGAGATACATCCATTATGAGTGGACTGCTCTACCATTGAGCTATAATTCATTTTTAATTATATATGCAGTAGATAGATTTGAACTACCATTATAAAGTCATGAGCTTTAGATGTTACCAATTACATTATACTGCTTACCTATGACATAGTAAGAATCGAACTTACATAATAATATTCGTAATAATATACACTAACCATTGTGCTATATGTCAAGAAAAACAAAGAATAGTAAATACGAACCCGCTGAATCAAGATTCAGCGGGTAGATAAAATAATTATCCCTGTACAATTTTTTATTTAAGTGGATTAATTAATACGGATAGCCAGCGAATCGAACGCTGATAGCTAAAAAGCAACTACGTAGCAAGTAGATTAGTTTACCAATACCGAGCTATCCTTAAAATTACGCATCGCATCAGACTCGAACTGACATCTCTTATAGTGACATTATAAGGCTTTACCATTAAGCTACCAATGCAAACTGAGTCGACATGATTCGAACATATATAAACCTAGCTCAAATCTAGGTGACTTGCCAATTAGTCTACGACTCAAAAAATATATAAGCATTAAATAAATTAATCTCTCCTATATATAATATCTTAATAAAAATTACCTACATCCGCAACATTAAAATGTTGCGGCTGCTTATTTATCTTTTATATGCCTTTTATTATTCACTTATTCATTATATATTAAATAAAAAAAATAATAATTACCACCCGCAACATATGTTGCGGGCTATAAAATTTATACATTTTAATATAGCAGGTAATTATATATCATTTATAACCCTCTATAACCACCCGCTGAATAATTATTCAGCGGGTGGATTTATTTAAATAAAATATCTACATTTTAATATTACAAATAATAATATATAATCACATCATTTACATTTAATAATAATCATTATTAATCTGGATTTTATTATTTAATACATTTTTTAATATAACATAAATTTATTATAAACTAAGATATAGATTTATATATAAAGAAATATAGGTTATATATATTTAAGATAATTATCCCCCTAAGGGGTTGATCCGCTATGCGGGGATAATTTATAAAAGGTAGATATTAATTAATTTAATTTATATAAAATTTATATACTTACAATCTATATCTTTACCTACTTATTTATCTCTAATATGAGTTATATACGATTAAATATTATTATATAAATACCAATAAAAATAAAAAAAACCTATAACATAAAAATAAGATAATAAATAAAATATAAAGACATTAAATGGGTTAGATATAAATAATATAGCCCGCAACATATGTTGCGGGAGATACTAAATAATATAATCCACTAGATATGATTAATTTAATAAATCCACCCGCTGAATCTATATTCAGCGGGTGGTTATAGTATGTTATAATATATATTTAAAATAATAATGAACCCCCGAAGGGGGTATATCAATAATTATAAATTCCACCCACTACATCTTGATGAAGCATAAAAAAAATGAATGTGTTCATTTAGGTACATTTTTTTATTGGTGGTGGTATAAACTACATTTTTATGAAGCAGGTGATATTGTAAAAAGAATATAGATTAATTATAAACTCTATTACATTGTTAAAAATTAATAATTTATATAGTATAACTTAAATTTATTAAAAAGGATAATAACTTATATAAAGGTTAGGTTTTTTATTTAATTATGATCTTCCATTAATATATATTTATATTAATAATGAACCCCCGAAGGGGGTATATCAATAATTATAAATTTTAATTATGATAAGTATTAATATTTCATTTTACTTATATAAGAAAGTGGTAATATAATTTTTATTGTTATATTAATCTATGAGAAACATATAAGGGTTATATAATAATATATTTTGATATAAAAAGATAATAACATTTATATTTTGTATATTTTTAATGTCTAATTTTTTATTATAAATATATATAGTCAATAATAACCACCCGCAACATCATAATGTTGCGGGTGTAGATAATTAGATTATTAATAATTTTATCTTTTAAATAGCCCACTATATCATCTAAATATTCTACTTCTTAATATTCTACATCTAAATGTTTATCTTATTAATCTTTATTATTAATTGTTGATTATATAAATTTTATTTATTTTTACTAGTTTATATTCATATAATATATTTACGACATAATAGTCCACTATATCATTTAAATATTAAAATATATATAAATTATTTCTATATAAATATATATAACCAACACCCGCTTCATTAAGATGAAGCGGTTAGGTTTTTGTTATATTAAGATGTATTGATTTTATATATAGATTATTATAATACTTATATAATCAGTCATATATAAATTTATTATTTAATAGATAATCATAAAGCCCTTCGGGTATATAATTAAATAAAGGTATGAAAAATTGTATATTTAAATAATATAAATGTTTATCTTATTCACCCGCTGAATCAAGATTCAGCGGGTAGGTTTTTATATGAGATAATTAATTTATTTCTATATAAATTATCTATTATTAATATTTATAACCTATAACTAATTTTAGGTTATTTTTTATATAATTATACTTTACTTAAATATATAAATAATATATTTAATTTAATGATGAATTTAATATATTTTATAACATAGAAATATAGTACATTTTTTTATCGGATATCTTGTTATAAAAGGTTACCTAATATAAAACTATTAGATAATAATAGGTTATAATCATATCTCTATATATTAAAAATAATTAGGAAATAATATACAATATATTTATTATAGTTATATATATTTATTATGTATATTGAAGTTTAAGTTAGATTAATATAATATTATGTAAATATTTATTTTTTCTAGTATATAAAAATTAGCTATTTATACTTATCACCTGCTAAAATTATATGTAGATAATATATAAGTTATATATAGATTATAAATTATATAAGGTATTTAATATTAAAATATATAATAGTATATTTAAATGACATCTAATGATAATTAACGATTAATAAAAATATCTAAGTTTATAATATAACTATATAAATAATCTCACCACCTATACAAAAATGTACATGTACATTTTTGTATGCTGAATCTTGATTCAGCGGGTGGATATAAAGGATAATATATATACGCAACATTTATATGTTGCAGGTAATATCTTTTTTAATATTTATAAATATATATAATCTTATCTTCACTTTTACATTTCCTATATCTTTTTTAATATATATATCCTTAATTAATAGTATACTTTATAATTTATTTCTAAATTATATAATTATATATATAAACTTATTTTATTAATATATAAAGTTATTATAAAAAATCTATTAAAAGTAAATTAAGGAT